CAGAGGGCTGGCTTAAGCCAGCGGGTGGTTTACCACCCCGGGTCGATAGGATCGGGGCCAGATGTTCCCAAGGGAACGAGGCGGGCTCTAAGCCATACCAGATGCTACCCAAGCCTAGCCATCCCTCACTCTTATCCTCCCCTTAAGTAGGAAGGCGGTTAAGCCAATAGATCCAACCGCAAGAGGGCTTCGATTAATAACTAGTTCGGACCCTATTAAAGAAATAGACCGATCCTGTAATATACCACAGCGAGGAGAGCAAGGCAATGAACAATCCGGTAGCCTTATCTAAGTAGCGCCTCGTGTACAGAACTAAAGAGTGACACAGCTTACCTAAACTAGCGGAACGAGAACCAGACACCGGGGGGCCTAAAGGCCGGGGGGTAAAGCGGGATCCTTTGGATCCCCCCCCCCGTAAAGCCCGGGGTTATCTGAAGCCCCCCTGGTTGGAGGCCCCCCTCGGGATAAACGCCATCCTTTCCTTAGAATCACTTGCGGTTATCGTCCACATATAGTTTCAGGCCTACGGGCTAAATACCTTGCTATTTCTTTCCTTCTTATTCTTTAACCTAATCCTCTTAAATAGAGGGTCAAATCTTCAATACCTCTTACCAGTGTACTTGTCTGGCTTGGACAGGGAATAGTTTCAATTCCCTTATTTATCCGCTCCGATCTGATATGTAAATCCAAGTAAGTAAAGGGGCCTCTAGGGATGTCTAGGCAATGGTCCGGTAAGAGGAATCTTGCCTAAGAGTCGTAGGAACTTTCCTATCCTCGATCAATCTAAAGGATGTTCCCTATTACCCTGGGAACTGAAACATCTAAGTACCAGGAGGAAAGAAAATCAACCGAGAGTCCAGAAGTAGTGGCGAGCGAACCTGGAGTAGCCATCTGGTTATTGAAATCTCCATATCAGGTAATTACGGTTTTAACTCCTTTTTGATTCTGATTTAATCCCTTCTAAAGAGAATGAGTAATACAAGGAAAAACACCTCGTGTACAGTTCATTACTTTCAATTTATCCGTAATTACTTGAGGACTCACCAGATATCCCGGGTTAACCAACCTGGTTTAATTAAAGGGGAACCTTCCTCTTGAGGCTAAGTATGGACCAATGAGCGATAGAGCAGAGTACCGTGAGGGAAGGATGAAAAAGCAGGTAGAAGACTGGTGAAAAGAGCCTGAAGTAGAGGCTCCAGAAGCAGCTGGTATCTCCCCTGAGATGGTTCATGAAGGTTTTCTGAAGAGTGAAGCCATCCAGATTCTGGGATGACAGCGTACCTTTTGCATAATGGGTCAGCAAGTTGATGGTAGGAGCAAGTAGCAATACCTAGTAAATGCGACCCCGGGATAATTATTGAGTTTTAATTGCCTTAAGAGACTCCTAAGCCAATCCTTACAGCCGACCAGCTATGGTTATCTATTGATAAGCGATATACTAAGCCGGCGGGGGGGGGCCTGCGGGGGATCCAAAGGATCCCGGGCCGTAGGCTAGCCCCCCCTCTTAAGGCAACAAGCAAAACTCATTCTAATCAAAACTCGGCGGTGTAAGTTCCGTGGATCAGACCCGAACCCAGGTGAACTTGCCATGGCCAAGTGTTAAGACTGAACGGGTGTCCGTTGCAAGGGGCTCCGATGAGCTGTGGCAAGGGGTGAAAGGCCAATCTTACCTGGAGCTAGCTGGTTTACCGCGAAACCTATATCAGTAGGCTCCCACCTACTTTATCCTTAACCACTCCTTTATCCCTTGACCCTTCCCTCTTTACTAGGTCGCATACCGAGGTACTAAAGAGACGAAGTTGCCTATGGTAAGCTTCCTAATTCCCCTTAAGAGTGCCCCCAAGGCAATGATTCGCCTTATACAAGGCGATCATACACTTAAGGATAGAGTCTCGCTCTAAAAGAGCGATCTTCACTACTCAAGAGAAGAGACACGAAGGAGCAGGGTAGCAACTACCAAGGCATAGAGGGTACCGGATCGTGAACATTACAGGTGGATCAGGTTGTTACTAGCTGGTACGGCACTGGAATGCGTGCATCACTGCTTNAACGGGGGGCTATAATGGCTCTATCGTCCCTTTCTAACCCCGGAATTGCTAGTATACAAAGGTGGGTAATCAGACCATTCATGATAAGGTGATTGGTCAAAAGGGCAACAGCCCTGAACAGGGGGTAAGGTCCCTAAGTTCTACTGAGTGATAACAAGGCAGTCCTCACCAGAGTCTTTCCACCAAGTGGGCTTGGAAGCAGCCACCTTTTTGTGAAAGCGTAACAGCTCAGTGGTAATTATCGGGAATATTTGAAGTCAAAGTGAGGGCGCCGATAATCTAACGGGTCTAAGTAGAAGTCTCCTGAGGGGGACAGGCAAAGGCAATTGGCATCGCGTTGCTGATGGTGAAGCTCTTCTTGCCTCTTAAACGTACTCTATCCTTAACGTGTCCTCTGTCTTATCTAAGTCGCAGATGCTCGCGGACGACCATCTGGTACTAGGTGCCTCGCTGCGAGCGCCCGTCCAGTTGGACGGAGGCACCTAGGCAACTAGTCGTAGGTGAAAACTAAAGAAGGCAACACGATACCCAGTCCAATACTTTGCCTCACCGATACCCTGTCCTAGTCCCCATCCCCCTCTTCTATTCTCTTATTTACTAAGTGTAGGTTTTACTTCGCCTTATACAAGGCGATTAATGGTCGCGGACGACCATTAACTATCTTACTTGCTGAAAAGTAACCAAGGAGCAGTTAGAAAGGCTCATGTTTTTGTCTTGTTGTTGCTCCTTTGCATAAACAAGGCAACTTTTGCCCGGTCGACATACTTGCCTAGGGCAGGTTTAAACCGTTTTAGGCCTGGCACGAGCCTTGAGGCTCTTGCTGCTACTAGCATGCCGCTGAGACGATGGTCGCATGGTAGCAAGGGGGACAACTCTGCCTTACGACTAGTTGGGTCTGTAACGGTAAAAGCCGGGGGGATCTGGTGTGATACTAGGGGTAGCGGTACTCCCAGCAAATGGATTGAAGCTGGGTCATCGACCCGGTGGACATAGCCGGGGTGAGAATGCTGACATGAGTAGCGTTAAAGCAGGGGATATCCCCTAATCGCCGTAAGCAGAAGGGTTTCATGAGTAAGGTGAATACCACCATGAGTAAGGCTCCGGCCTCTAAGGCACCGGATACTCCCGAGTCCCGATGAGTCACTCTAACTGATCCCCAGTAACCTATCTTTAAAGATTACCTTTTACCTCTTAACAGTAAGTAGACTCTTTCCGCTCTTCAATTTTACCTGAACCGGGTTATGGCACGAGTTTTCCCTACTGCACGCCCTACAGTTGTCAGAGATCAAACTCTTGGTTGCAGGTTGGTAGTTGGTAGTCGGTAGCCTTTTAAAACACTTAAAACCCAGTGGAACGAGCCTTTAGGGGCTTGGGGGGCCGTAAGCCCACCTTTAGCCCCTAGCATGGCTGGCTTTTTCAATGAGGCGTCGACTTTTATCATGCGACTGACTTTTTCAATGAGGGCAGATTTCGTCACTGCGTCGCCTTATAGTTACCAGGACGAAAAGCAAGGTATCGGCATGGTTAACAAACAATGCAAATCATTCAAACATCAAGGAAAAACACCATGATAAAACAAACTATCCAAAATGAAATGATTCAAAGGTAATCTTAAAGGGTATAAGGTTCGGGAAATAGGTGATCAAAAATCAGTTTGATGGTGAATGTGGTCTTACTCCATAAGACAAACCGTACCCTAATCCGACGCAGGTCTGCAGGTTCACGATACCTAGGCGTAGAGGAAATCCTCTTGAAGGAACTCGGCAATCTAACCCCGTAACTTAGGGAGAAGGGGTGCCAGTGGCTTCCCGTCTTACTTATCCCTTACTTCCCTCTTGAGTAGTGTACATCGCTCTTAAGAGCGATAATCGAATTCGCTCCTTAACAATCCCCATCTACCTTTGACACTAATTGATTGAATCCCCATTTTCAAGGAGGTTAGCCCTTATTTTATCCTTAATTCATGAGGTTTAGTAAGTTACTTAACAGGACGATGCCTAAAGCAAAGCAAAGGAAAGGAAAGGGACGATTCGTCCTTAACGACGTTCATTGTTAACTACGGTAAACGGGAAGGGAGGAAGCTGGCGGCACTAAAAAGGGGGGCGCGTCTGTTTACTTAAAAGTGCGACCTGCTAAGCTATCAGAAGTAATACGGTGCAAGCCCGTTATGGACGTTGATCTCCATAAGCCCACCTACAGGTGCATAGTTGGTAACGAGTTTGTGCTAAGCTGTAGGGACAATGTAAGACAACCATCTAAGCACATGGTGGTACGCTGCTAGGCTAGATTACTATGGATAACCCGAGTTCACATACAATTAGGCGTCGTAAGAACAGATCACTGAAAGTGCTTGAAACGGTGAATTGAGGATGGGCTAATTTGCTTTTAATGAGTTAGTCGATCAACCTTATATCCTCCGGCGTAGAGTATGATCCTAAGGTAATCATTAAGGTATTTCTGATGGAACAGGGTAAGCCCAATAGCCTCCACAGCTTTGGAGGGATGCAAGTAATTGCATCTATCGGCTAGTGGGGAAAGGACAGTGTAAGAAGCGAATGCCAATGCGTAATACATTGGATAAGATCCATTGATCTACTTCGAAAGAAGGCAGACTTACACATGGGTGTTGCTCCGAGCATGTTTAAGAATCATTCTTCATTGGGACAGTAAGGGTCTCCCAAGATTAAGGGAACGCGTTTTAAGTCGTACTATCTTTAGAGTGGGTCTATAATGGGGTAATTCCCCTACTTAACTTCATCATGGTAATGAAGATGAACATCAAACATTTTACAACCCTAAGGTCATATTATTCATTGAATCGAATTAGGGTTGTAACATGGTACGACGGTTATGTCGGGATGCAAGAGCAACGCTTGAGCCGTGTGCGGGGAAACTTGCATGCACGGTTCTGAGGAGGGGAAAGCCTGAGAGGGCCTACCTATTCCAACCACCGGACTCTGCTAACTCATGCGTGGATGTATAGAGTCTGATACCTGCCCGATGCTAGTTAATGAACTTAGCCGTTCAAGGATGGCAAGGTAACCTCTAGTTAATGGCGGCTGTAACCTTGACGGTCCTAAGGTAGCGAAATTTCTTGGCATTTAAATGATGTCCCGCATGAAAGGTTAATGTTAAGCCACATGCTGATCGTGAGATCTCATTGTAAACTCCCCTATATTCGGGGAAGCCCTTAAACCCCAGTCATCATAGAATGATTAGAGTACTGGACAATAAATGGGTGACCCGAAGGAAAATACTTGCAATTTAACTTCTTAAGTGGGAGTAGAGGCATGGTAGCAAGGCTACCAAGAAGCAGGGTAGCAAGAGAAGAAGCAGAGTGATTATTTCAAGTAATGAACCTAATTTTGGCAAATATACCTTAATAGCTTATAACCTCGTCGAGGATTTTTTGGAGGCTAGCAAGGAGCCAGATTATAGGTTTCATGAAGGTAAAGGGTCAGCTCATTTAACGGGCCGGGGCCGTAGGCCCGCTTTACCCCCCCATAGCTACCATAGCTATCCTTTGCTGTGTAGGGTGCGTCTCTCTTATTTACCGTGGGGGTGGCAATATTTTGGAATAGGTAGCGGTACCAGGTGATAGCCCTGAAGCCACTCTCTCTTTTGTGAGGGTATGTAACACCCCGGACGACGTTGGTACTTCGTACCATCGATTCCCGCTAAAGGGACGCTGCCTTTGAGGGCACTCCCGTTCAGCCGGCCCGTTACAGAGCCTCATCTTATTTGGGCCGGGCTTTAGCCCCCCTACCAAGGCTAGCAAGGCTAGCAAGGCTGCTAGTACCAGGCATGCTCGTCTTGGTAGTTGGTAGCATAGCAAGCATCTGCGACGTCTTTTAAAAGACTCGAAGACGACCACCTTTGCTACCAGCAGTTATGCACACGTCAAAGCAGCTAGATTAGCTGGATTACCGTTTTGCCATTTAGCTTTAGGGGCTAAAGGTGGGCTTATATGAACCCCCCCTCTGATTAGACTGATTGACGATGTTACCTTGTTCCTTCGTGTTTAGATTACTTCTAAGTTTTATAGGTAATCTCCAAACCTCCCCACACACATAACTATGAAGTTTCATGTTTGCAAGTTTTATCCTCAGAGACTCTACGGGGACGACCTCTGAATAGCAAGAGGCCAAGACAGAGTCCACCTACTACTTAATAGTGAGTTTTGGTTAACGATGCTCCCACTGTCTCCAAGAGGACCTCGGCGAAATTGAATTATCCGTGAAGATGCGGATTACCCCCAGGTAGACGAGAAGACCCTTTGAAGCTTGACTGCATCTACCTACTCTGGTACCGGTACTCGGGAAGGAGTCTACAAGGGAGTTGACTAGACACCAGTGAGATACCTTGACCTAGGTACTAGTAACTCAATAAATGGTGGTTAGAAGGCAGTTTTTTGGGGCGAAATCCTCACCTAAAGTAACTGAGGAGTCCGAAGGTGTGCATATCCTAGGTAGGTAACCTAATTAACCCGTTGGAGAGGGTAATAAAAAGCGCAATGGCATAAGCATGCTTGACTGCATGAGCTACAACTCTAGCAGGAAAGAGATGGGCCTCAAGGCCCATGAACCAAAGCTTTGGTTCATCCGCCCCTAGTTATCCCCCCTTTTTGACGAGGTTCAGTCCGCACTGTTAAGGGCGGATCGAGTCGTCCTTAAGAAAAAAGGAGGCCTCCTTGGAGGCCCCCCTAAACCCCCCGGCCTTTAGAGTGCGGACCTTAAGCTTGAACCCTCTACTTGAACCCTGTATAGTACTCCACCTTAATTGGCTTAAGAGGGCGGGCCCCAAGGCAATGATTCGTCTTATATAAACAGACGAAAAGCTATATTAAATTACTGTGATTGCCAGTAACGGTTTTATTGCTCAAATTTGAAAGTCTTCATTGACTTTTTCCATGAGGCGTCGAGTTTTCCATGCAGTAGAGCCTAAGGACGGATTTATCGCCTTTTATAAGGCGCGACGTCCGAGTAGAGTAACAACAGGGGGCAGCTAGGGGCTTTAGGCAACTAGGGCATAGTGACCCGGTGATACATTAAGGGATGGTCATCGATCAACGGATAAAAGCTACTCAAGGGATAACAGGCTGATCCCCCGCGAGAGTCCATATTGACTGGGGGGTTTGGCACCTCGATGTCGGCTCATCCTAACCTAGAGCTGAATAAGGTTCTAAGGGTTCGGCTGTTCGCCGAGTAAAAGGGTACGTGAGCTGGGTTAAGTACGACGCGAGTCAGTACGGCTTCTATCTTCTGGGGGGAGAAGGAAGTATCGAGGAAGCTGGCAGTGGTACGCAAGGATTCTGCTGAAATTACCTCTTGTGTACCTGTTGTTTAAGGTAACTAAAGAAGTGCCTGAGCATAGCAGGGTAGCTACGTAAGTAATAGATAACCGCTGAATCCATATAAGCGGGAAACTAACCCTTTTAACTTCCTTCCTTATTAAGACTTAAGGAATAATACCTTATTAATAGGTTGACAGTGTAATTGTGGTAACGCATTTAGCTATTTAATACTAACAGTCAAGTAACTTGGATTTACCAGATCGTAGTTTTTGCTATGCAAAGGAGCAGCCATAGATCCCCCGGGGCTTTACCCCCTACCATGGCGTTTCATATTTCCCATAGACAATGTCCTTAGGGGGACGTTTTCATTGGCGTCCAGTTTTACCATGAGGAATATCCGACCACTAGACATTGGTAAAAGTGAACCCTAACCCAATTATTGCCCTTGCCCTTTACCAAGGGCATAACCTCATTTTCATTGTTGACCTAAAAAGCAAAAGACAAGGCAGGGAAGTAGTAATTGGCTATAAGCCAATGTTCCCCTCCCCTTTACACCCGTTCAGATTTTCAGGCATGCAGGTTGGTAGTTGGTAGCATAGCAAGGCAACAAAATGATTGTTTATGTCTTTGAGCTTAGCGTTGCTAGCATGGCGGCCGGGGGGGCCTATGGCGGGACCCCCAGATGAAAACATCAGGGGGGTTACAGGTGGGATTTATCTATGGGTTAATCGACTCGATTAACTGTTACCATTAACGTTGGTTCAACCCGGAGGCCCCCCTAAAGCCCGGGGTTATCTGAAGCCCCTCTATAACCGAATCCTCTCTTAGTTTATCTTACTGGTGCTTATGCTATTGGTCGGCCCTAGTTAAGTATGGCTTTACCGGCGCCCCTCTTGAACTCTTATTATTGTAATCGTACCAAATGCTACCCTGGTGCTTAACCTTGAACAGCATGTGCTTGACAGCCTGCCTACAATATTCTCCCTGAGGCTTCGCTATGCTAGCAAGGAACTTCAGCCGGCTTAGTGAGGAACACATAGCAAAGGCCAAGATATCTGCAGGGTAGAAAACACTCATTGGAAACTAGACAACTTTTGTCGGAAAGTAAACGTGGAGTTAATGCCCCTTTCTATGGAAAGAGCCTAACCAAGGAAAGTATAGCAGAGGCTAAGATGTCTTGCTAGTTGCGGGGGGATCAGTACGGGGGGCCGGGGGGTTTGGGGGCCTTCGGCCCCCGCCCGATCCTACGGATCCCCCAAGCCGCAACTACCGAGCCGCAACTACCAAGCCGGAACTACCAAGCCGCAAGTACCAAGCATAAACAGGGGGGCTCTGAATCCAATGTTTGGTAAACCTGCCCTAATGGCAAAGGTGGTCTACTTATACAAGCTTACTAATGAAGGGGCTATTTTTGTTCATGCTACCAACCCTTTCCCTTGCTAGTTGCTACCATTGCGGGGGGCGGGGAATCCTACGGATCCCCGAGATTCCGAGAATTAAGCCGTTCACCATTTCAAGGAAAAGTAACCTGATTGGTTAAGGTGGTATCCTGCTAAGATATGGCACTTATTAGTGCTTGTGGGTTCGAGTCCCTCCTTTTCCGAAGAAATTAACCCGAATTTATCGGTTAATGAATACTTCCACTCTCTAGCAACGGGAGCCTTCTACCTGGTTCAGTCTTTTGCTACCTTACATCAGTTAATCTGATTGCGCTTACCTGGTTCGTAACCATATTAGACAGGATACTCTGTTATTTTCCTTCAAGTGGTAAACAATACCGTGTCCTCTTGGGGTCTTAGGGGGGGGGGATCCTTTGGGGGGAACCCGCTAAAGCCCGGGCCGTAGGGTAGCCCCTTAATTTTCTCAATCATAAGAGTATCTTGTCTACTTTGGATTGTTCCGTCTTAGCTGTTCCTCTCCTTGATTATCTCCTTCATTTATGAATCGAAGAATCAAATTCCCCCCGTATGGAGTAATCAAGTGTAATTGTATACAAGGATATTACGGTGATTATAGTTCAAACGGTTAGAACATCAGTTTGTGGTATTGAAGCTCTGGGTTCGAGCCCCAGTAATCACCTTTCCCCATAGCTACGGAATCCTTAAGTGTACACCCTTCTTGATAGCTTTAGGTCTGGTTGGAAGAAGAAACCCTTCTTCATGGTGATGATAGCTCTCTACCTTCCTTTACTTATTACTTTGAAGGGAATAGTAACTGATTTTTGCACTCTTAAGTACTACTTTAGTATTAGTAATACTCCTAGTAGTTCCTCTTTACTACTTATTTACTACTGTAGTCTTACGACTAGTTATATAGTAATAGCCTCTTTGGGGAACCGGAGGATCGGCCGGGGTTCAGATAAGCCCGCTTTACCCCCCGCCCACAAGGGTAAGTATCAAACTGATTAAGTTTCAGGCTTTAGGAAAATTCCTCTAATTTAATGGTTAGCTTTCTTTTCAAGATTGCGGAGGGATCTGAAAGTTACACTTTCTAAAGAAAGGAATCTACACGAGGGTTAAGTTAGTTAAGATTTGAAGGGAGGGTAAGGAACTTTTGCCTTGGTGATTGATTAAGGGTGTCCGGGTGATCCGAGTCCGTAGCTCAATAGGTAGAGCATCCGTCTTTTAAACGGGTTTATACGGGTTCAAGGCCCGTCGTACTCATTTTATTCTACTAACCAGGCTCATGCTAGCAAGGGGGGAAATTAAGTAGTTAAAGTGCCAATAAGATGGAAGGCAGGGGGGGGGGTTAAGAGAAGCCCGTGCTTTAGGGGCCCCCGGGGGCTTATCTGAAGCCCCCACAAAACCTAAAAGGAAAGGATAGAACCCCTTCAAGAAAAGTCATTCCACTATTCATTTCCCTGGATCAAAGCCGAGGAGATATGGGTTATCAACCTATGATATAACAAAGCAGGCACCAATTACCGCCGAGGTATCAAGGTTACTTTAAAACGGGAAATTAAGGATACTCCTTGAGAGAATAGATTAAGGCGCCAGCCAATCAAGCTTAACACAAGAGAGGGCTCAGCAAAAGAGTGAATGCCATCACGGCTATATCAATCGGCTAGATTATCACAGGAAGCAAATTAGGGGCCCCCCCGTAGAAGATAAACAGATAGGAAGCTGTCACCCTTAAATGAAATCTCAGAGGCTGAACATAAGGCACAAGAATACCCTGCTGGGAAGCATTAGGCAGGGTGAAGCTTTCCAGGTCAAACGTCACTATCTTAGCAGATAAGGCAAATGAAGAAGGTAATAATAGTCGCGAGTTTAGCGGCCCCCCCGCCCAAGTATAACCACCCAATTCTCCCTTAATCCATATCTCTTGTTTCTACCTCCTTTTACTTACTTGGAAATTAGCCTCCCCTAGCGGGGAAAGGAAGTTAGGGGGGAATATCACAAAGTGACCAAATAGGTTAGAACCCAGAGAGGATCAGATCAAAGGGTTTCAAGGGCGTACCAAGATGCGCGTAGAACCACTCAAGAAAGAAAGAGAATGGCTCCGAAGGAAGGACCAATATGAACTCAAAAACAAAAGGCAACTAACCAGGGAAGCCCAGGGGGGCAGGATTGCAATGAAAATGAGATTACCTCTAAGAAAACCAAAACGTCGTGAGCATGCGTGAGAAGCTCATTGGTTCTTATAGTTATCTCCCCATCTCTAGCAGGCCAATGTGTAACTAGAAGAAGATACTTTGCGTCCGCAGATACGCCCATAATCAAAAAATAGAGTAGAGTTCCCACCCATTGCCTACGAGAACCCATACCTCGTCTCTGTGTAGAGCTCTCATCGCTGCACCAATGGTGAGAAAAATACGCACAACCGAGGGCCAATTCCCCCCATTATGAAAACACATCCGCGTCGCTATGAACCAAATTAAACCCCAATAGGATAGGTAAGGATAATAACAAGAGTATGGCAGTGACCAATTCTGGTTGGATCTACTTAATCCTGAGTACAATATCCTCGCTACTGTATAATCTACAGTCGGTTATCAACATTCTGAAGAGGCCAAGTTGAAAACTTCTAAACAGAAATAAACAGGGGGAACTTCATCCTAATGTGGGCTCAATGTTTCCCCTAGAGCTAATCTTGTTTCTTATTTACCAGCGAGGGATCTAAACTTGTTCAGTCTTTCCCTAAATTGGTTCAGGCCTGCTTGCTATGCTACCAACCATACCAAGGGCAATTCCTTGCTGTTACTCCTGCTGGTATTTCTCTGCGTTTAAAAGGGGAGTGTGTTTACCCTCATGCTAGCAAGCGAGATCAAATACCGTTTATCCCGAGGGGCTTCAGATAAGCCCGGCTTAAGCCAGCCCTCTGATTCATTCTCTTACCCAAAAGCGGCCTCTATCTTCGTGCAGATTAGATTCATACCATTTTGGGTAATTTCAATGTATCTAAGACTTATTTGTCATTACGGCTATGCTTCTCGGGCACTCGTGCCTTGCCCTTCGTTTTGATTGCATTAATGCTCGAATGCAGGTTATGTGGAAAGAAAAGAACAGTGTACAACATCTTTGGGTTCTCTTTCAGCCTATCGGTATAGTAGGAGCTCCACCTTACCGCCGTACCAGTATAATTAAGCCCTCTGGTAATACTCGAATTGCTTATGCCTTTGTCACTTTCACTCTCCCGTATTTTTCTGAACTCCATAAAAAGAGGTATAAACAGGTAAATGGTAAAAACGTAAGAATCATTCCTGCTAATATCGCTGACCTTCTTACTCCTCGTGCAATTGCTTGGGGGCCTAAAGGCCCCCGATGTGGGCCTAAGGGGGATCCAAAGTTTCCCGCAACTTCTAAATAAGGGAGGGGATTATATCCATAATATGTACTGACTCCCTCACCCTGGACGAAGTTGATAACCTGCGTTCTGTCCTCCTTACTAACTTTCATATCGAGTCTACTCATTGCTCTAATGGTAAAGGGAAGGTTCACTACGTTATTCGTATTCCTAAACGGGAAGTGCTAAAGTACAGGCCTTGGTAAAATCTCATATGCATTCAGGCATGAAGTATAGAGTTGGCCTCTAGGATACCGATTGCTGTTCTCTTTGTTTCTTGGTTTTCCCCGAAGCCATAAAATTCCCCCCTCCTCAGTACAGAGCATAGCTCGATGTTAGTTCAATTTGGGTAGTGGTCTAATTGGTAGGACCTTCGACTTTGATTCGGAAGGAAGAAGTTCGAATCTTCTCTACCCAGTCGTCTAAACGGATAGGACCTTCGACTTTGATTCGGAAAGAAGAAGTTCGAGGCTTCTCTTCCCAGACCTCTTAAGATAACTACTTGCCTCTCTCTTCTTAATCAGTGGGGGGAATCCATCCCCGGGGCCTTAGGGGCTTCAGAGGCCGGCCTACGGCCCCCCATTAACTGATGTTATCTTACCTGAGTCTTATCGGTAGGAGTCTTCTTAATAAGAAGGGTTCTCTTATGTGAGTCTTCTAAAGAAGGGGAAGTGGAACTTACAGGTTCTCTAGTTAGAGAGCACCCTATTGGACTCGAACCAATAACCCACGGTTTCGAAGACCGTTGCTCTATCCGATTGAGCTAAAGATGCGGTAAGAAGAACCTTAAGGGGCGCCGGGCGGTGAGTTTCTAAAGAGGGGGGATAATAAGGTAACTCATCCTACTTAAGGCTTATCTTTCTTATTGAAGAATACCAGCTAACTACTCAAGCTATCTTTTTGAGAGTTATCCGTAAGAGATACGGCAATTTTGCTTGATATCTCTTAAGCAAGAGGACAGGCTACTTAACCTTATTTTAGTGGTAGGCTACTGAACCTGGCCCTGAAGTAACCTTAGCTCCTTCTCTTACTAGCTTACGACTAGCTGCCTACCTTAAAGGTTTAGTAAGAGTTAATGATAACTTCATTTTGACTTCTTTTTGAGGTGAGTAACACCCTATTTTACCCCCCTCTTGCTGAAGTAGCATCCGCGATACCTCTGAAACTAATGAAGTGTTACACGAGTAAAGATTCTCACTTGGCCTTATTTTAAGGCAAGGCAACCATCGAAGAAGAGACTTACTGGCCCCCCTCAGTAGAGCAAGAACTAAGGATTCTTCTACTTTAGCTTCTAAATAGAATAAACCTGATTCAAACAAGAGGGTAGATAGGGAGGGTATTATTTGAGAAGAGGAGTAAGAAGGGAAGTTTGATGAGGCTATTTTATTAGGAACGAGGCTATTTCTCTACCTAATCTCAAATCAAGAAGCCCCATTAGGGCGGGGGTTCAGATAAGCCCGGGCTTTAGGGGGGTTCAGAGAAGCCCCGGGCCGCAGGCTAGGGGGATCCAAAGGATCCCGCTTAGGCCCCCCCCTTTAACTGTCTTTCTATCGTCGATTCCTTCTTTCCACAGATTCTAATCCCTTGAGACCTTCTAATTTGGGGGGCCTCCAAGGAGCCCCCCTATAACTACAAATTCCCCCCTCCCCTTGACTCTTTAGCAAGTCTTATTTTAACCGATCACTTAAGTATAACCTCTCCTGAAGACTCTTACCTACCCTGTCAGCTTGGATTAAGCTAAATATCAGATAATAACCAGGTAAGTGATAAGGAATAAGAGGAAGTTGGTGAATATAGGGTAAGATTAAGGGAAGATAGTGGTTATCGGTAAGTACTTAGCCAAGAAGGCAGAGAGGGGGGAGAGAGTAAATCAGAATAGGGGGATAGTTAAATACGGTAGAATGTAGAGCTCCAAACTCTAAGATGTGGGTTCAAATCCCGCTCACCCTGCCATACACTTGATTCAGAGGGGGATCCGTAGGATCCCCCGCCCCCCGCAAGGGTAGCAACTAGCATAGCAAGGCCCCCCCCAACCCGCAACTACCAAGCAAAAAAATGGTTTATCCCCTGTAGTTCTCTCTCCTATCGTCGATACCCTATTCCTCTGGTTCACATTTCAGGTCTTCACCAGGTAGTACTCCATACGGTTCTTTTGAAGTTTCCTTCCCTCCTACTTCCTTTTCTATTCTTAAGCCTAGTGAACACTTAAGGATGGCAGAAAGTAAGCAAGTGTAACGATGAGTAAGAGTGATAGGATGGGTAGAGTGAGTTGAGAGTTTGAATCAAAGAAGATAGTGGCTGAAGGGTGCTACGAACTACCAGATAAGGACGTAGCATTGGCTACTTGTTTGGATTCATATGTAACCTAAATTGAATGCATTAGTTCTATGCTTTTCCTACTTTCTTCTTAATCTTTGCCATTTGGCAATGGATCCTTGACTAGGATTAGACCCTATGTGGGTCATTACTTCTTGTATTCATGAACCTTCTAAGTTTGATTATAGGCCGACTAGCTTGGATACCTTCTTAGGTCGTTTCATGTTTACCTTAATCTTTACCCTTTGGGTGTGCTTCCTTATCCAGGTAATTACCTGTATAGATTATATCTGGTTGACCTTACTTCTATCTTTGGTTACCTGGTGTTTCATTTGGTTATCCTCTGACGATGAAAAGAACTACCCTTTGGGTTACATAATTGTATCATCCAGCACCTCGAGCCGATTTCCTTCTGGTCTTCATTGATACTCTTGTTATTCTTTGGGGTTAAAAGAGTTTGATTGGTTAACCTTTGGGCATTATCAGTCCTCTCTTGGGTTAAGCGCTTCATCCGGGAATTACTTGATTCTACTGTTGTTAATGCCTTTGCAGGTGTGCCAATTAGAGCCTATGCTACTTCTACCCTTCCCTGGGGAAGCGGGTTCTTCCTCTCTTCCCATCTTTTTTGGGTTTTATTCGGGTGGTTGCTCTTCTATTACCTCATCTCCACGAGGGCAACTTCGTTTTGGTTCTTCTAAAGCTACAAGTGATACTAAGAGGTTAAATAAAGGTCTTAGTGAACCTCAACGTATATGATACTAGTTCATTAATGAATGCATGCTAGGGGCTAAAGGTGGCCTGGTACAAGGGCCGTGCATGCTACCAAGGGCTATACAGAATTACCAATTCTGCTAATGGCAAGCGGTATGCAGGAAGCTCGAGTACTTATACTTTCGCCTTTCGAAGCACTTCAGTCTAAAAGTTGCATCTGTACAAGACACTTCCCTCCATTCGATATTCTGAACATGGGCTTAACTCCTTCTCTTTGATTGTTATATTCTGTTGCTAGCATGACCAGATAAAGGGGCAATTTTAGCATTGGAGCAATATTTGATTGATACTCTTCGGCCTGAGTACAATATTGTACAGTAGTCGGGTCTCCGCTTGCTAGCATGGGAACCAAACGTTCAACTTAAACCCGTGTAAGATGACCGTAGCTCAAATGGGGAAAAAGAAGAGCGAAGAGAGTAAGGCATGCTTGCTCCTTTGCATAGCAACAAATTGGCGCTGCTCTAAAATGGTCGTGCCTCACCTCTTGGGCTTGCTATGGTTGCTATGCTACCAACCATACCAACCATACCAACCATGCCAACGGTAGACAATGCCGTGTATCCTTTGGGGGTAAAGCCCCCGGGTTAAGCCACCCCTCTGATTGCATCTCCTATCGTCAATACCTTCTTTCTCAGATTCTAATCCCTTGATAACTTCTATCTTTAGATACCCCTAAGTCAAAGTTCCCCCCTTAATCATCCCCTTTAGCGCGTCTTAAAGGTAGTAGATGGCATTTCCCTTTCAATGTTAAGTATATGTTAGGTGAAGAGTAATGGTTATCCTATCCATCTTATTGTTAGCGGCTGCTTTGCCTTTCTCTTCCGTATTCTACTTCTCCTCTATAGTAATCAATAGAGTAGCCATCTTAGTTTTACTCTTATCCTCGCTATTGGCCTTTAACACTTTGTTATTAGAGCCTTTAGGTGTTGGGGTAGGAATCTATGGTGGAGTCTGCCTGGTCTCTGTTATATCACAAGCATTTGATTGCTTTATCCTGGCCTCCGGCTCCTTATTATTGGTACTTGCTACCGGTATCCTTCCGATGAAATCCTTGTATTACTGGTCCTCAACAAGAGAAGAGATTACCCATGACCCTCTTTCTAAGCTTATCCCTCTTATTTTACTTCTCAGTACTCTTGGTATGAGTTGCCTTGTAACTAGTTCTGATTTGGTTACCGTTTACTTGTCTATTGAGCTTCAAAGCCTCCCTCTTTACATCCTCGCCTGCTTATACCGTGACTCTGAACCAGCCACTTCTGCCGCCCTGAAATACTTCCTAATTGGAGCCCTCTCCAGTTGCTTGTTCCTCCTTGGGAGTAGCCTACTCTATGCCTTATCTGGCCTCACTAGTTTAGAAGGCGTATATCTGGTCTCCTCTTTGGGAGTAGGATATAGCGGGTTCCTTATACCTGTTTTATTTATAGGTCTTGCGGTTCTTATTAAACTCCCTGCAGCTCCCTTTCATTACTGGGCCCCTGATGTCTATGACGGAGTACCAACCTTGGTCACTTCTTGGCTAGCAATTATGCCTAAGATTGCCTTACTAGCCTTCCTACTCCTCTACCAGGGGTTAAGCCAAATAGGGGGGATAGTGGTTACCGAACAGTCGGTATGGGGGTTCATTCTCCTTGGATCTGCTCTTCTATCCCTTGTATTAGGAGCTCTCCTCGGGGTAGCTCAATACCGTATTAAGCGGATGGTTGCTTATAGTACGATAAGCCACTTGGGGTTCTTGCTACTTGCTCTAGGGTTGGTTACTCCCCAGGGTCTGGAGGCCTATCTCTTCTACCTTTTTCAGTACGTGGTTACCAGCTCCAACCTATTCTTCGTCCTGCTAGTGTATTCTAATCAGGTATTGGAGACCTGGGGTGATTCAACGGTATTCCTTGAGCAACCAAAACCGGAGAAAGACCCTTCCGAAGAATCCTATTGGCTAGAGGGATTGAGTGTGATGAGGACACCCACTACCAAACCCTTGCTGATATCATCTGAATATAACCGAATCAGTTGTTTTCACTCGAACCCTGTCTTAGCGCTCAGCTTTGCAATCTGCCTGTTCTCCATGGCTGGTATTCCTCCTTTAATAGGCTTTTTTGGTAAGCTGCTAGTGCTTACGACAGCGTTGGACTCTGGGTATTACTTCTTAGTGTTTATAGCGATTCTGGTCAGTGTCATAACTACTGGGTTTTATCTTAGAGTAATTCGAGTCTTATTTTTCGATTCGATTCATTTCGAGATCAGCCGTTCTACGGAAATGATTCTTAGGCGGGCCGTATTGTCGGAGTCGGACCCTAAGCCTCTTCATTCCATGGTGATTGCTACCTTGAGCCTTATTATCATTCTGTTCCTAGCTTATCCTTATCCCTCATTAAACTCCCTGCATCTTATTGCTCTTTCCTTTTATTTTTGGTAATGAGTAATTTGATTATGTACTTCTGCTTTGTCCCCCTTTTCACCGCTACCTTAATGGTGATTAATAACAGGCTAGGTGTTAAGAAGGGAGATCCAGCCAAAGTATCCCCTTATGAGTGCGGGTTCGCGCCAGTGGGAACCAGTCGCCAAAAATTCTCGGTAAGTTTCTTTCTTGTTGCTATTCTTTTCTTAACCTTTGACCTTGAAATCCTCTTTGTTTATCCTTTTGCTATGTCTCTGTGCCACCTCTCACTATTAGGTTATTGGGTATTTATAGTCTTTTCTCTGATTCTAACTGTTGCCTTTGTGTACGAATTAGGCATAGGCGCTCTTAACTATGCCACTAAAGCTTCTTCTTCTTCACTAACTTCTTCTCAAAATTCTCCCCGAGACTCTAACCGAACCAAACAAGAGGCCAACAAGGAAAATAGTTCCCAAGAGTAACACGGTTTTCAGTAAGAAAACCAGGAGCGGTAAGAAGAGTCCTTCTAGTAATGTCACCTTACACAGTAAGCAACCGGGCTTGATGGATATTGATTAGGGGGCCCCCTAGCCCTTTAGGCCCGATCCTACGGGGGGCCACTTCTTGGATACCTATTTGGGATAGTTTATTACACTTGCCTTCAAGGTAGGGTTGCTCAAGAGAGCCTTAAGTCACAACAAGACAGGCTTTGGCTTACTACCTTGGCTTTAATAGCCTTATTTCTGCATAACTTCTACTATCCTTAAGGATAATAGAAGTTTGATAGGGTTAGTTTAGGTCTTAGCTAGAACTTCCCCTTAGATTCCTAGGTATAGCTTTACTTGGGTTACCTTTCAGAGCGGTTCTTTAAGATAAGCTTTACTTCCTTAGCTAAAACTAGTTACAACTTAGCTTCGTAAACTATGTTGCATTAAACAGCACAGCCAGTCCTCTTGTTACTTCTAGGTAAGGATACTTATAAAGTAGATTAAAGGTAAAGCAGGGGGAATTTGGAATAGCTTAATGGAGAGAGAGTACGTCATTTAGGTAAGAAGCCGTGAGAAGTACAAAGACATAAGCTTGAAGAATCGCAACCCCTAGTTCAAGGGCGTATAAGGCAGTTAAGAAGAGCACAGGGAGAAAACCAAGGATAACCCCTAAGATAGAACCTGTAATAAATTGCCAAGAGAAAGTAGATATAATCTTAAGCAACACATGACCCGATATCATGTTAGCTGAGAGCCTGACTCCTAAGGATATGGCACGAGCCAGGTAGGATATAGCCTCAATTACAACTAAAAGGGGCACTAACACCAAAGGTGTACCGGCTGGTACTAGAATAGAGAAGAAATGAACTCCATGCCGTTGTAAACCTAAGATGGTGACTCCTAAGAGAACAGTAAAACTCAACCCCAGGGTTAAGGCAAACTGAGCTGTGACGGTATACGAGTACGGGATTAGCCCAAATAGATTACATAATAGAATAAAGGAAAATAAAGCAATAATTGCAGGTATATAGATATGCCCAGCAATAGCTACTTGGGAATCTACCAAATTCACTAGAAAGCCATATATAGACTCCAATGTAACCAACCAAGAGTTATCACGGCCTATCCGTGCTGGAATGAAACTAATAACCAATCCTGATATAACCACCCCTAAGACTATAAGGAGGTATAACCCAAGGTTAGTTAAGGGTAATTCAATTAAGGGTAATAGAGGGGCATCAATACCTAGCAACTTGATAATCTCGAACTGCTCAAGAGGGTTGTTAAGAATGCATAACATAGAACAAATTGAATTCAATTCAGGTTACATACGAATTGTTCTACTAATCAGAGTGGTGCGAAGGATACACGGCATACTTTACCGTTGAAAGTAAACAGAATCTCCTTTTGAATACGCTTAATTATACACGAATGTGTTGCGGGTAGGGGGTAAAGCCCCTGCGGGTTGGTACTTGCGGGGGGGCCTTGGTATGCTACCAACTACCAAGCATAATGTTTCTGAAGCTATTGCTTTGATTATGTAGTTAACTAAGGCCCGTTCAGGGGTCTATATATGGACTTCTAGTTAAAGCGCTACGTAGGCAGTTCAAGTAATTTGTACCGGTGTACTTTAATCTACAAGCAGGGCAGTGGCTCGGCAACTCCTTGATTTACAATGCCATCATTAAATACGGCTTAAAGCCCTTCTCTTTAACTATCATGGTTGATATGGTTGCTATGGTTGCTACTTGGTAGGGGCTAAAGCCCCGGCTAAAGCGGGATCCTTTGGATCCCCCCTACCCTGCGGCCCGGGGCTTATCTGAAGCCCCCCGGCTTAACCCAGCCCTCTGATTACATCTACTCTCGACATTGCCTTCTGGTCAGATGCCTTCTATATGTGATACCTCAGCTGTAGCCTTTCCTCCCTTAATTATCCCTTCCAGAGTATATAATAAGTAAGTAACTCTCACTTTTTACGAGGTATCAAGATTAAGGGTAATTTCAGGGAGTTATTAAGAATAAGGGAGTTAATAGCAGTTAAAGAACATTATCAGTATTCTGAATAAGGATTGGTCCCGAGGGCTCGACGGTAGAGCATACGAATGAAAATCGTAAGGCGCAGGTTCGACCCCTGCTCGGGACATTTAGCCGTTAACAATAAGATGGATAACCATTACTCTTCACCTAACATTTCCCTACCCTTCTTCAGAAGAATGTAAGAGAAGTAAGAGTCAAGGGGGGGGGAATTTGTAGTTCTAGGGGGGCTCCTTGGAGGCCCCCCAAAGGATAAACGGCACTGATTTCTAACTTTGATATCAAAGAACCTACAATTCCCCCTAATTTGATTCTCCTTAGGAATCACGTGCGGGATCCAAAGGATCCCGCCATAGGCCCCCCCGGGGCACTCAACACTACTTTGAGGGGGAAGGCTAAGCCGGATGGGTGGGAAACGTAAGGGGCTAAAGCCCCGGGGAAGGAGTAGGAATTCACTCAATGACGAAACCTGGGTTATTCCCAACTAGAATACCCAGAACTAACCACCTTGGTATCCCCCTAAATTTCAAAGGCAGGAGCTTGGTTAAAAGTCCTCCTTGGGTTGGGAGCTGTTCAGCTAGTGAACATGAACCTCTTTATATCTCCTTCCTTCCCTAGCTCAATACTTTAAGAAAAGGGCTTAACATAGCTTATCATCACTTAACTTGATTTCTAACCAACAGGGTAGAAGATTATGACTGATACTGATTTTAAGTTCCACTATCTTTTAGATAAGCTACTTGGTATCTGAATCCTTACTAAAGAGTTCCTTACAATCCCTCTTAAACTAATGAACTGTACACGAGATAAGACTCAGATAAGAGTGTCATATCCTACCTTATCGTTGGTTTTCTTCATCCAAGTAGCTTCGGATAAGCCCCATAGGGGAATTTGTCACTTAAGTGCCATAAAGAAGGACAGGACCTTAAGGAAAAGCAAACCAAAGGAAAGCAAATTAAAGCAACCAAAGGTAAGGAAAGATTAAGGGAAGGGAAGGGGATGGGTTAAACAAGTTAGTAAAGGAAGAAGTAAGGAGCAATTCTGAGCTTATCTGATATTCACGGGTAACCTTTAAGTAGGCTTCCTCTTGGGGGCTAAAGCCCCGGGTAAAGCGGGATCCTTTGGATCCCCCCTACCCTGCGGCCCGGGGGTTATCTGAAGCCCCCTAAAGCCCCCGCCAAGGGAAGAAGGGATAAGAGATAGAGCCTCTCCAATAACCAATCCCATTAAGTATCGTTAGTTCTGGGGGATAGAGTCTAGGTTGGGTACTGCTTAGGTTATTAGGAAACTCCGGGGCTATTTACACAAGATAAGGAGGATTACTCCAAATGACGGGTTTGAGCCAGGGGCAAGAACACAGAGACCAGACCCACCCGATACCTCCTAAGGGTGCTACACTCCCCATCCCCTTACCTACCTAACCCTCTCCTACCTGAACAAGCCTTACCTCTATTTTAAGGCTCACCAAGGCTTGCCTCCTAGTTGGCTTAATAAAGAGGGAGGGCGATTCTTAAGGGATTGGATTCCAGGTACTTGCTTAAGTAGAGGTATCCCCTCTTTATTGCTTCTGACTTGGGGGGCCTTTAGGGTAAGGTAGAATTAAGGGTAAGGCTACTTCCCCCTCCTCTCTTACTCGTTCCCGATAATAACCCTTCCCAAATTTTCCCCGCTTCTTCTTGGATTCAGTAATAACCTAGGGGTCAGTGAAGAACCAATAAAGAGGGGATACCATTGGCAACATCTCTTCTCTAGACTATCCTTGACTAACCTGTGTTCCCAAAGGATAGTCCAAATTGAGGTCACTTTTTACGTCCCCTCTTCCTTAACCCAGGAATCAGGGATATTTAGGCTTATCGTTTGAGCACGGGGGCCTAGCCCTCTATTGATAACTAGGGAAATGCATCTTACTAAACTAAGGAACACATGAGTACTAGGTACTAACTTTATTATGAGGTAGGAGTCAAATTCTCAAACTCTTTAGTAAGAATGAACCCTCTTCACTACTGAACAGTTACTAAACCAACTACTCTACGGGATTAGACGAAGTACTCTCGTCTCTTGCCGTCAGTACCCTTAGTAAATGAAGTCCTGAAATCTCTCTTGATTAGTGTACAGTAATACCACTTAAACTACTCTCGTGTACCGTTAGTAAAGGACTACTCTACACTTAGTAACCCAACTACTCCCATCTGAAAGGAAGTACTCTCACTTGAGTAGTGTGCACTAGTATTAAGGCACTAAAGCAATCTTTACTCAAGCCTTAAGTGTACACTAGTAAAAAGGGAAGAATTCCTATCTTCACATCAAAGAAGAATGATTCTCTTACTGCCTAAGAGTAGTATACTCTCTCAAGATAGGGTCGAAATCTTGGAGCCACGCTCATAAGGCTTCCTTAAGGGTAATACCAGGATGAATGAAATCAATGGTTTTCATTAGTGGAATGGTTCCATAAGAGAGCGCCTACTTTGAAGTAGAAATTGAGGTTATGCCTAATAGAGCGGTAAGGCTTAACTTGCTTTCCCCTAACCCCTAGAGTAGGCCTTAGCCTACTTGCTGTCCCTGCTTACTTTCTACTTGCCTGCCTGCTAACTTAAGCAATAAGCTTACAGTACCTTAACCCATCTTACTAGGGGGCTACGGGGGGGGTTAAGAGAAGCCCGTGCTTTAGGGGGCCTCCAAGGAGCCCCCGGCTTCAGATAAGCCCGCTTTAGCCCCCCGGCCTTTAGGCCCCCCGGGGTTTGTAGCTTGCCTTGCTATGCTAGCAACCATAACCAAGGGAAACGATAGCGTGTATCCTTCAAAGGGGCGGTTTAGGTTATCTCCCGTTCCATCTATTGTCGTATCGAATTCCTTTGAAAACCTTCTATTCTGATACCTCTAACTAATCTCCAAAGTTTTCCCCCTGAATTATCCCTTTAAGACGTCTTAAACACTTTTTGAATCTGAATCTAAACTTAAGTGGAGAGTTCTTTTCATCGGCTTTCTAAAGAGAGACCCTCAAGGGATAGCAAATATCTGAGAAGAAGGCGAAGTGGAACGCAAGCTCACTGTAAATGAGTGACCATAGGTCAAGGGGGTTCGAATCCCTCTCTTCTCATGGGCCTTGGAGGGCTTTGTGCAATTCATTCACCAAACCTTCTTACTTGAAATTCCCCTAACCTTATTTCCCATTAAAGGACGTTCCCCACCAACACGGGCTGTCAAACCAAGATATGTCCTGGGTACGACTCTAAACTGCCTCACCGGTTATGACTGGTGTTATTGTATGGCTTATCAAGAAGTTAAAGAAGATGATTAACAATGCATGCTAAATAACGCTTTTAAGCCATTATTTGTCTCCAGCTGCTAAATCAGCAATTGACTTGCCACCTTATATCCTGGGGGTTATCACTGGAATGCTCTTTAGGGCCCCAGGGCCCGGCGACGGCTCTCTTTTAATGTTGGGGCCCGATTAAACACAACAGAAGAATCATGCCTTCGTGCTTCTCCTAAGGGGGGGGGGCATAGCCCCCCCGCCCCGGGCTTTAGCCCCCTTTTTATTGAAGCTTATTCAACTTCATAGTAATCAGTAGCTAACTTCATAGTAATCAGTAGCTAACTTCACAGCAAGTCTTAGCTAACTAGCGTAGTAGCTAGTAGGCAAGAGTAAATCAGCAGTCAACCATAACCGTAACCCAAAGGGCAACTTCAAAGCAAGTCTATAGAGTAGCCCGGCCTTAAGAGTAAGCTAACTGTTTATTAAAGGCTTCTACTAAAGAAACCTAGCCAAGTATCATTCCCCGTTCTCTTCTCAGCGGGTGAGAATGAGTGGGGAATACTTCCAGCAGCAGGTAAACTTCGCTACCTTTACTCTTCCTTTCATCCTGCATCAGCTTTGGTATGAACAGGGGGTCAAGGTGTGTGTAGATTTCGAATCATTTACTTTAACTGAAAAAACGTGATTTCTCCCCATACTATAGAGTTCTTGGACGAATATTTAGGATATGATAAGCCTAATTAACTAGCTATATTGATCTTAACTTTCGGGGCTTTACCTTTTTCATTCCCTTGGTTATCAGATTTTCTAGGATGTAATTGATTTCTTGGGTAGTGTACTCGCTTAAAATTGTTTTGAAGTTGAACATAGGTTGTTCTATTGGGTCGCTGAATTTCAGCTACAGAGAAATTCTTAAGAAGGTCCTCTCTAGATAGCTCTTTAGGATCAACTAACGCAGTAGTTTGCTTATCCCATTTACGCAATTCCTTCTTAGCATCCCAAATATAACTAAGCAGCTCAGAAGCAGGCAATTTGCCAGGATAACCAAGTTCCTTCATTTCCTCAATGAAGTAGATGAATTCATCAATAGATACATTTAAATGCCCTAATCTCTTCTCTAAATTCATAGTACCCACCTCAATATCATACTTGTCAGCAATCTGCATAACCTCAGATCTTCTAATAAGATTAACCTCAGGAACAACCAGCTTGAAATCAGAAAGATGTTTCTGAGCCTCTTTCTCCCAGCCGGAGGCTAGCTAAATTCTCAAGACGATTAGCCTCGAGAACCTTCTTCCCACCTAAAGCCCTAGCCTTAGCGGCAGCTATATAAATAGCCTTAGCACGCTTAACCGCAGAATCAAAAGAGTCAAATTTGGCGCTACAGCCAGAGAAACATCTAATTATCATGAATTTACCTATCATCATCTCTAAATGATTTTAACCCCTTGCCACGCGCAAAAATTCCAACCCCTACTAAATAGGAGGTCCCTGAAAGGTTTGATCCCAAAATTGTCGACACTTGCCCCCAATAACTGAGTTCAAAATTTCGTAGAGTAAGTGTGTCATACACACCTCGACCCCCTGGGAACATTACTGAGCTCCTCTTTTAACCCCCATAGGCATCCCCTATAGCCTTTCCTCTCTCGGTAGGTATTCCCCCTTATTTTAGTTACATCCTTAACTCTTTAGTAACCAAACCATTGATTTAACCTAGTTTTAAGGAAGAGAATCTTTAAGGGTAGACTCTTTAAGAAGAGGGGTATCGGAGAAAGAGGGTTTGACCTTGCTTAACTATCGCCAAGAAAGGGAATTCCCCAGGGAACCCAAGATAGAAGGGGGAAGGGCCAGATGGGTTCGAACCATCCACCTCTGCGTTATCAACACAGCACTCTCACCGAATGAGCTATGACCCTGATTTAGATGTCGAAAGTAAGGTAAAGAATTGGGGGGAAGCTTTGATATCCTTTCTAGGGGTAGGCCCCCGGGGCTTTAGCCCCTATTAAAGATAGAAGTTCATTCTTACGTTGATATTCGTAGAAAGAAGGCCAACGAGTGGAATCAGAGGGGCCTAAAGCCGGGGGGGGGGCTAAAGCGGGATCCTTTGGATCCCCCTTAGCCCCAAATGAGAAACGCCATCGTTTCCCTTGCTAGTTGCTAGTTTTGCTAGTTGCTAGGGGCCCCCCCCGCCGGCTTAGTATGGTTAGTAGCATAGCAAGCACGCCCCGTCGAATACAAAGATACTCCCCTGTTTTATACGCTTAGAGATGCACTGCTTGCTACCATGAGTAACCGCAAAGAATTGCCCCGCTTTAAGCGTGTTAGCAACAGAGTAAATCAGTCTCTCCGGGGGGGGCTTCAGATAACCCCGGGCTTTAGGGGGGCCCCTCACTTGTAAGCTCGTAGCATAAGACCTGCTTAGCATTTACTGCGGCCATTATTGCCCGACTCTCAGTTGTGTGGCTGTTGACTCTCAGTTGCCCCTGTTTGGCTGCACGCATTTTGGATTTGGCCTCCTCTGTGTGGCTATTACCCAAAAGCACTTGTGACCTTTCATGCTACCAAGGGCAGAAGAGAACTTGGCCTTTGGTATGGTTGGGGATCCTATGGATCCCCCCGTATGCCTTAAACATAATGAAGTTCCCCCTGTTTATGCTTGGTATGGTTGGTATGGTTGGTAGCATAGCAACCATAGCAACCATGATAAAGAACGGTCTTAACCTTAGAGCAGTATCTAATAGATAGCCTACACCCAGAGTATAAGATACTTGCTAGCATGAAAAGTCGTAGTTTTCAGAGTAATGGATTAGTGTCTTCCTTAAACCTCTTCTTATTCTTAGGAGGGTGATGGTTAACAGGAAGGGAATCTTTAAACCTTCCTCCTCTTAACCAAGGATGTGTTCATCCTTGGTTATGGAGACTTCATAAGGGCTTAATCGACGAATCCATTGAGAGAACTTAGGCTTCCATCTGATGAGTTCCTCTTTAGAAACCATATTAGGGGCGCTAAGCCCGGCCCTAATTAAGATGTTAAGGGGAAGGTAGTGCATGTGAACGGCTCGGGTCAAGGGATTCAGGTAGTAACAGGGAAGAAGATAAGGTAAAGAAAGCGAAGGCCACCTTAAAGCCAGAGTTGTTCATTGTTCATTATGGCAGATAGGTACTCCCAGCAATTAGAGATAAGGTATCTTTACTAAGGTAAGGAACAGCGTAATGACACTTCAGGATGACCAAAGAACCAAAAGAGGTGTTGATAAAGTAAGAGGTCTCCTCCGCCCGCCGGATCATAGAAGCAGGTATTAAAGTTACGGTCAGTTAGGAGCATAGTGATACCACCAGCTAGGACAGGTAAGGATAATAACAAGAGTACGGCAGTGACCAATACAGCCCAAGCGAATAGGGGCATACGGTGTAAAAATAGACCAGGAGCCCGCATGTTCAATACGGTCGTAATGAAGTTCATGGCACCGAGCATGGAAGATATACCAGCAAGGTGAAGACTGAATATAGCAAGGTCCACCGACCCTCCAGAGTGTGACTGGGTCCCTGCTAGAGGAGGATACCATTAAGTTAGACACCCTCGTCTTCTGAGGTGAAAGTAGGCCCTGATACTAAGGAGGCACTACTTAAGAATCCCAGAAGAGTATCGGTACACGCACCATGTTACCACGGTGTTCGGACTCGCCCTTCAACCAGGTTTCAGATTGGTTCGCCCTTTTAGCGAGACTGCTTTGGCTACTTTAGCTTTCTCGTTATAGAACGAGCCCAGATTGGAATTCAATTCCAAAACACCCTGAGACGATGCTCGCCATGCTAGCAAGGAAGCTTAAAGGATAGCATTAAAGGGGGTATGTTCTCAACATATCTTGAGTGGGTAGTGTTTATCTCATAAAGCTTTCCTTCTTTGCGGTTAAAGACTCTGGATGGAGCAAAGCTTGAATACCCTTATCACTTTATTGCCCTTTTGACCTATATGGAAACCGTGGGGATATCGTTCATTGCCTTTGCTATGCAAAGGAGCAAGCATAAGAGTCGAGTCCTATACCTAACCCCTCCGCTGTGAGGGTCTTTTTACCACAACCACATATTGGAGTTGATATACTCAAGAATTATCAGATTACGTATCTCAAAAGACAACTACCAATAAGAACCACCTTTTATGATGATACCATCGCTTTTCGCCCTTGGTAACTATAAAGCGACGCCTATGTTGCCAGGAGCGAAATCGACCTAGGCTAAAGCCTACTAGCCATTGTGAAAACCAATCTTAAACCTGGTTGCTCCACGTAGGGTCTCTGATGTGAGAGGTTAGCAGTCTCACAGGCGGATATTCCCCTTGTCGATCACTTTATGACATAATAGCTGAATATCATCCGAAGCTGCACTTAAATCCGGATGAGGCTTAGAATGACGATTCCAATCCAGGCTATCAGTAGTTCTCTCCTTAGGGTTGGGGAACTCCCCGCATCGAGTGGAGTTTATTAACCCGTATGTTACCATACAGGGACAGCATATGAGTAATACAGTCCAACCAGTCCCACTCAAGTACGATGCAAAAAGGCTCTGAACCCACTACAATTAACTAGTATAGAGCTGGTCTAGATGAACCCAAGGCCTCCGGGCCCCAAGGAGCCCCCCGGCTTCAGATTCATCTCATTGGCAAGAAGCTTAAGCAATTGGGAACCTTCTTTTGTTAGCTTTTCTTCAGAATCATATCATGAACTGTAGCCCATGCTTTAAAGTTGAGGTGCTTAGATGAGAATAAGGGGTATAGGGAGTAAAGTAAGCTAGTACGATAGAATTGGCCCCCTTACTTGTCGTCCGAACCTGAATCCTATTATAGCTCCCGTATTCTTTTGCCCGAGTGATGAAACTTGCCTCTACCCTAAGTGGTTGGGCTATGCGGGTATGTTACAGGATAAGGATAGGTAGATAAGCATGCTCGTCACCTCTGTGGTATGTAGCACGCTGCTCTATTTTGAAGCGTATTTTCACAGCACAAACCTAGAGGGTTAAGGCTATAAGAGATGGTAAAGCTCCCGTCAGCGTCTATAAAACCTGACACCCAACCTAAGAATAGGGGAAGTGTCCAAGGGTAATAAAGGCAGAGAGTAAGTAGTGGCTTCATTTAGCCAGCATATGGCCCGGTGTAGGCCTTCTATCTTAGGACCTTAAGTACACATGTCACCATTGATGAGAGAGAGGATTCGGTGTATGGATTTGACGTCTTCTCAAGCAAGAATTACGTAGTTAGCTTTAGTATGTGAAATTCTACCACCCCCTATTAACTCATTGAGCTTATTATGCAGCAACTAGCAAGCCAATGGTAAGTCATCTTTGTGACAGCTCAATTTATTGCCGGCAATAAAATTACCTTTCTTAGTCTTAGGAACCCGTTTTCGGGGACTACAATGGGCATCCATGAGGCCTTGCTACCAACTACCAAGCCAAATAACCTCCTAATAAAGCCTATTTCAGGCGTAGTGGGGATTCAGAGTGACAAAAGCTTATCTGCACTGCCTCTAATCTTAAGAGGCCGTACTTGGACTATCTCTTCACCGTAATTTGGTGCATCGCGTGTAGTCTCTGAGGGTTCCTACTCCCTTGGGGTTACAAGGTTTGGTTTCCTGCTGATTACCCGTAACCAACCCACTAGGTTGATACTCGTCACCGATGGTGCAATGGCTATAACATGTGCAATAGGCCTATGAGCACCCCAAGGCTCTCCAACCTACCGAAGTAAAACACAGTCGCCTTATTGCGAAAAGGCCTCGTGGAGGTGATGACAGGCATCAGGGGCTCTAAGGTTTCCCAGCATATAGCGATGTTCAGGGGATCCAAAGGATCCCGGGCAGTGAAGAACTACCTTGCTCTACTAAGCTGCTGGCTAGCAGAAGGGCTAAGGCTGGTGGCAGTAACCAAAAGCTTATGTTATTAAGGCGGGGAAATCAGTAAGACTCAAAATCCTATTTGAGGTTGGACTATACCTTCATCCCAGGGCCAACTCCCGCCTCAAGGCCGCCGACCCTTTAGGCTCGGGGGGGGGGCTAAAGGCGGGGGGCTAAAGCGGGGCTTATCTGAAGCCCCCTAAAGCCCGGGGTTATCTGAAGCCCGGGATATACCCTTATAGTCTCTGAGGGTTCTTGCCTCAATCCCAGAAGTTCCCTGCTGGTAACCTTATCTCATCATCCTTTGGGTNATTATGACTTGTAAAGTACTATCAAAGGGTAAAGTTTCCAAGCATATAGGAGTATATTAACCGGTAATTGCTTACCGGAATGGCATTTCAAAGAAAGTCTACCCTAATATCATTACTATCATGGGAAACTCAACTAGACTTCTTCCGAATAAAAGCATGCTCCCATGTAAAGCTACTCCGGCCTGTGTTCATCCCAGCTTTCAGCTGCTTAATGATTGCCTTGCCTTCAGCAGCAAGGTGCTCCTTAGATAGGTTCATTTGGTGTACTTTAGCCCAATCCTCAAAGTTCAGACGCTTAGAGCTCATTATAGGGAATCGTGACATATACTCAACCAGAAGCTGGTTTGAGGCAACGCTGCTAGTTTCAACGCAATAGCAATTAACAGGTGGGTTATTATGATGAGTCACGTAGTACAATCCACAAGTTAGCAAATTAGCAATACAGGTTAGTAAAGGTTCATAAGTTCTCCCGGTCTTAGGGTCTACCTGACGCTGATGTAAGGTATATTTGCTACTTATCCGGCCTTTACGGTTTTTCCCTGGAGAGGTAGCAGGCTCCCGTCCGTGAAGCGCACTTGGAAGCCACCATCGAAGGCGATGAAGCCGGGGTTTAGCCCCCACCAACCGTTACAACCTAGAGGAGCGGTATCTAAGGGAAGATGGATAAGAGGCACTTTAACATGAGGGGTTAACCAGTTGATAAGATTGTTTCATTGGTGAATCTTAGGGGTTCTAAGTTTACCGTTGATAAGTTGAACCGCCCGGCGCCCCTACCCCTAAGAAGGCATTTATGCTATAAACACCTAAAACACAACCCTTCAACTTTAATACGGAAACCACAATCAATGAGCGCCAAAGTTTCTCTGCTAGTGGGAGGTCAGACAAGTGATACAGAATTGGGGCGACCCTGAAGACGCAGCAAAATATGCAGCCTCGAAAAGCCCGGGTAAGTAGTAACCTAACTCTCCCTCTAAGAGCTCATCTAACTTTTGTCCCAGCTTCTCAGGAAAGAGCCGTTTAATGGGTCGGAAGAGTAGTTCAGTAAACCTGAATAGAGATAAGGGTAGACTTCTTAAGAATGGGCTGCCATGTCTGGAGCCCCGATTAGAATAGGAACAAACAGGTTACCGAAGCCCCCTATTAACGCCGGCATTACAAGGAAGAATATCATTAGGAAGGCATGGGCCGTTATGATTACGTTGTATAACTGATGTTCCCCCTGAAGGAATTGTATCCCTGCCCCTGCTAACTCTAGCCGAATGGCCATAGAAAAGGCTGTCCCAATCATACCTGCAAACAGGGCGAATATAAGATAAAGAGTCCCGATATCCTTAGCATTGGTTGAATAAAGCCAGCGAGGAACCATGAATCCAATTCACATAGGATACTTGTCAATCAAGAGGAGTATTGCCAGTAATCACCGGTTCAATTTAACCCATTGAATCGATTCCCTCTACTCTTTAGAAAGCTACCAAGGCTCTCGTTTGAGCCAATTCTTTTGCTGATTGGTTTCGAGGGGAGAGAAGTAGATTAAGAAGGTACTGTTAGTTAGAAACAGCACGTAAGCAATAACCCATGAGGCAAATTCCACAGTAAACCCAGAAGAGCAAGAATGGCCAATAAACTAAACCCCCTTCGGTCGAAGGATAAACGGCAAATTTCACCGTGGTCTGAGGGGGGGGCCTAAAGGGGCGGGGGCCAGCCAAATTGCATTATCCAATAGGATATAGAGAAAGACAAACTTCTCCATGAGATGAAAGAAACAGGATAACTGTGCGCAGTAGCTCTTAAGCTTTTCTCCATGGGTAAGCCTAAATGGTAAGAGGTGAAATCCTTTATGCCACCATTGAAACCGAGGAAAGTAGACCAGTTGCCAACTCCCGGTCGATGATAAACATCTGACAATTCAGAAGAACCCCGCTTACCCAACACCTAAGGAGATAATTCTCCTATATCAAGAATAATAGGGGAAGTAACAAAGCTATATAGCCATACATAAAGAAGGTTCATCATAACATGTCTTATACAGGCTACCTGCATCTCTTAGTCTTGCTTTTCAACGTAATCTGTAAGAAAGAGTGTGTAAGATTGAACAATACTTAGTTCGACACAAACGTGATGCAAGTACCCCCAACCCAACCACGGTTCATATCAGCGCTATTCAGAAGAGGATCTGAATTGTTTACCCAGGGGGGTATCCCCGGATGTACTCCCCTACCAGAACTGGGCTCCAATCCAACGCCCAGAACCATCTTGACCATATATCAAGCCTGTCAACCAAAAAGGAGGTCAGACAAAGGAAGACAACTCCCTACAAGGGAAGCCAGAAACCCCCAACCACGCTTTCTTTCATTTCCGTCCAAGTAAACCGCTAGGAGTACTTAATGGGATAACGGATTGCCAAAAATCAAACCCCACGCTTGAAGCCATCTTAACCAAACAGTTCTGTTAAGGGTGGCCCCCTAAAGCCCGGGGTTATCTGAAGCCCCCCTAAAGCCCGGGGCCTTTAGGGCCCTCTGGTAGTTTAGTTTCTATCCTAACTACAGAGAACCATCGCTCTCTCGAGAGTCACCCAGGAATTACCTTCAATCCTAAGCACGAACCCTAGGTCCTCCAGAGAAAAGCAAGAACTTGATGCCAAGATACGATTATTGACGGGAAATCGTCTAATGGCAACAGGAGTTTACTAAAAAGGGGGCCATGGGGAATTCCTATTTAAGAAAGGAATCGAGGGGTATCCTTTAAGATAATCTTGAATAAGAGATTCTAAGTATTAACTAGAGCTGAAGGCTGGGGAGATTAGAGGAAGGAAAGAATGGAAGCTTAACCTAGCAAGCGAAGATTTAGAGCCACCCACGGGACTGTGGCTGGCAACATTAACTCTTGCCTTAAAATCAAGTAGATAACTTCTCAGGAAAAGAGTAGGTAAAAAAGCACAGAGTGCAATATCAAGGACTATATAGTATAGTAAATAGCGAAGGCCTAGGGAAAAGGCATACTTTATGTATAGACAATAAAAGGAGGTTTCTTCCAAGGAAGAAAGAACCCTTTAGAGAATAGCCCGAATTTCGAAGAAAGGAGTATACCATGAGGAATACTCCAAAAGTTCTAGGCAACTAAGTAGCCAAGCAAGAACACTGAAATCGAGGAATTCACTAAGGAAATTAACGGCCAAAGGATTCATCGAAGGAATTGACGGATAGATCCTCGACATGCAAGAATGGGGAGACATCAATGAAGAGCAGAAAAGACACGAAGAAACCCAGAGAGTTATGCAAACAAAGTCAGAGGAATTAGAACAAGCTATACTCGTTATTCAACGACAATAAGAACGCATGCCAGGAGGCAGAATCCAACCTCGAAAATCGAGGAAAGAAAGCTAGTGAGACTATCCAAAGCCTCTAAGAAACAGTCCAAGAAAACACGAAGGAACAAAAGAAGGAAGCCTACTCTTACAGGAACAGAACTTCTTAGAAAATACGTAGAAAAATGGCAAGACTCTCAAGAAAGAGAGAGTCACCCCTTAGATGAAGCAACTACGTTCTATTCTTTAAAGTCAATTTTCTCATTGAGTCATCCCACTATGACTGGCGTTAGAGCTAAGGGGGCAGTATGTTATTCGCATACCTAAAAGAGAAGTACCTAAGGTATAGCATCTCGTGGAAGCACATATTCCTGCTTCGATGCGCCACCTGTCGGGCTATAATAATGGTGGTCGTATACACCCTTTAATTTCCCCGCTCTCTTCATTATACCTAGTCCCCCTAGTGGAATACCCTTTGGCTTTAAAGGGCTAGGCAACGCCCATAAGTAGCTTTCTCAATTACAAGCGAAGTAGCCTTCGCTATACGAGTCAAAGTAACCCTTTGACCTAAGTCCGGATAGTATAATGGCAGTACGCGTGGGTCATGACCACGAATTGGAGGTTCAACCCCTCCTCCGGATACTGCTACCCTACCAAAGCCTCAGATAGAGGATCGATACCTCTACCCGATAGAAAGAGTAAGTTAATCCCAATTACCCAAGTGAACCATACCCGGTTTAATCAGATTCAATGGGGCGGGGGTTCCGTAGGCGGCCATGCCCAAGATAAGACATGCGTGAACGCGCAGTTATGCGCACGCTTTGATGCTCTCTTTGCCTTACAGGCACTAGACCCACTCTTCGTGTTCCCCTGGTGCACAACTCTCGTTTAATTACCTAAACAGTGGGTAAAATACAAGGGGATATTTTACAGCACTCTTTACTGTGATTCCATCTTGATTTAGCTTCTTCCCTAGACCTGTAAAGCATATAGGCTAGCTACACTACTTAAGCAGTCTTTTCCTTACGGGTTTATGACGCCTGAAACGGTAGACTACGTTGGACTAGTCCCGATATCAAATATTAGTGAAGGGAAATCCTTCCGAGGAGTACAATACTCAAGCTAACCCTGCCAAAGTAGAGACTCTTAAGTCCCTTAAAAGGGATGTAATACACGAAGTATTGACTACTGCTTTGACATCTCTTGTTGGCAACTTCCAAGTTGGGGGGGGGCCGTAGGCCCGCTTTAGCCCCCCCCCCTAGCAAGCAAAACAATGGCGTTTATCCCCTTTCCTTAAAACTGGGTTCCAGGGTGCTGATTTGCAGCTACTCCTCTTTTAACCCTTCCAAGGCGATCGCCAAGGGAAGCCATTGCAGGGAGTCGATCCCTGGTCCTTGCCATTAACAGTGGCATGCTCTACCTCCAGAGCTTCAATGGCAATTGGGAGATTCTACTCCCTTACCTCCGAATTCGCTACTTCCCTTGCTAGCATAAAAGTAGCCGCTTCTCGGCTTGCTACCATGGCTTGCAAACTTTGAACTGAAACAGATGCCACAAAGGCAACCCAAAGAGCGAGGAAACTCGGGCAAAATTCAGTTCTTCAAAGGGAAAAAGATGACCGAGGAAAGTAGAGCAGTTGGCCGCTAAGGCAGCTCGTCCTGCCTATAATGCCAAGATTGTTGTTTTGTTGTACGAGGTTAGTAATGAGGGGCTAGCTTTATGCATTCATTTGCTAACCAGGCGTGGTTGGTGGGGGTGGTAAACCACCCCCACAACCATACCAACCCGGCGGGGGGGGCCCCTAAAGGCCCCCTAGCAAGTACCAAGGCAAACGATGTCGTGTATCCTTTAAGCCTATCTAATCCCATCTTCTATCGCTATCTGCCTTTAGAATTCTACTTTGGGGGGGCCTCCAAGGAGCCCCCGGCTTCAGATAAGCCCGCCCTTTACCCCTAGAATCAACTACAATTTCCCCCCCCTCCTAAAGAGGTGAAATAAGGATAAGCAAGGAGTAGTGAACCACAAAGGTTAGAATTCATTGGTTGCCTCTTCTAAAGAGAACGAACTTTCACCCCTCCTCTTAACCACCTCAACAGTTAAGAATCCACTCTTAACTACCCCCTCTACACGGCTATACCCTTTATGGGTAGTTCTTTCTTTAGAAACCATGTAAGATTCAGAAGGGTCAATTGATTACGGGGTAAGATGTTCCTTATCCATGAAACAAGCCGGCTAGAGGAGTTGAACCCCCAAGTTATCGCTTACAAAACGAACGCTTTACCAATTAAGCTAAGCCGACCTCTTTGCCTCTTTAGTAGTGGCCGGGCCTAAGCGGGATCTTTGGAACCCCCTACCCTGCGGCCCGGGGGTTATATGAACCCCCCTAAAGGCCCCGGGCTTTAGCCCCTACCCTTAACAATCCAATGAATTCTTTACTAGTTGCCTCGGGGGCTACGGAGGCTAAGGAGCCGTAGCCCCCGCCTACCGGCGCCTTAGCGCCTACCCAACAAAAGGGTATAAAAAGACGTGAAGGTTTTCCCAACTGGGAGTCCTTAGCCGAACTATCGTTCCTCGTCAATTACCCGGTAGAATGAGACCGGAACTCGCTGGCATGGTATGGTTGGTAAGCTAGCATCCATAGCAAGGGAGCCGCAAGCAAGGGCGGCTCATTTAAGCTCACCATCGCCTAATGGCTGATTTTGCCTTGTATTTCGAGAGAGCTTCTTTTGGTGTTCTTCGGGTCATGGTAGGGGCTAAAGCCCCGGGAGATCTATGGCTGCTCCTTTGCATACCAAGAGGAATTCAGTATTTCCCACATTGATGGATTAGGACATAATCCTTTCATTTTACACTTGGCTATTACCCTACCTGGATACGCCACCTTCCAGCCATCCCTCGACTCAACGGTGGGACTAGAAGCAGATCGGAGCGGATAATGACCCGGCTCTCTTCCAGTATGACAATGGTCAACCAGGTGCTGTAAGTAGGCTTCCTTTTTTCGACATATCATTTTCCTCCAGATTCGAGAGAATTAATCGTTTAAGGTATGGGAACTTAACAGATTGGAGAGGAAGACAAGGGCAACATAATCATTAAACTATCCCAAATTGATGGGATCTATTTTAGAGAAGTTGTCCCTAGCTTTACCCTAATCAAGGGGAAGTATCAGAGGAGGAAGTTATCCCATCTTTAATTCCGTTAGAACCAAACTCTATTCTTATTCAAACCTCTCCTATTAACTCCCTCTTACCTGACTCTTAAGTTACTCTGATATTTCATCTTAGCTGAACTTCTGTTTACCTCCTCTTTCGCGTTGTTTGAACCCTATTCTCTTACCTTGGGGCCCCCCCGTATGAGGCCCCCTTAGGCCCTCCTATTTCTGCCACTTTGATTCCTCTTGCTTTCAAGCATTAAACCTCTTTCCCAATTTTATAGTAGATTAATAGCCTTTTCGTCTCCCAACAATTCGTTCTCGAAGATATAGGAGTGAACTTCTTTCTTTCTTTCAAAATTCTGTGTAATAGGTAGTCCCTTTGATTACACCCTATTGTGGTTTCTCCCCTTGTCCATTTGTTCTATGAACGTTATCGTGTTAATTACTCCTTTACTTTCTTCTCCATGGTGGACCTAGTAGATGTCTAGGACGGGGTCTAGAGCGTTGGATGGGGCTCTAGTATTCAGATATTCTCAGTCTCTTCTTCCTTCCTAGGTAGTCCCTAAAATCTGCCCTTGGCTGGGGGGTCATGGCTAGAGCTTTTAGCTCTCACAGATTACGTTGAAAAGCAAGACTAAGAGATGCAGGTAGCCTGTATAAGACATGTTATGTACCTAGCCATTATCGCATTACCTCTTCTAGCTTCCATTGCATCTGGGGTACTCGGGAGAAAGGTAGGCTCATCGGGTTCCCATTTAATTAGCTGTTTAGCTATGGTGGTGAGCACGGCTGGGGCACTCCTTTGTTTATATGAGGTTGCTCTAGCTGGTTCTCCTGTTTCAGTAACATTAGGTAGTTGGGTAGACTCCGAGAACTTACAGGTTACTTGGGGGTTCCTGTTCGATACCTTGACGGTTTCGATGCTTATACCCGTCCTATTTGTTTCAGCCCTTGTCCACTTGTATTCAGTAGGGTATATGGCCGCCGAACCCCACCAACAGCGGTTCTTTGCCTACCTTTCCTTGTTCACCTTGTTCATGGAGCTCTTAGTTTCTGGGGACAACTTTCTTGTTATGTTCATAGGTCGACTCTGGCCCACTAACTGCGTTAGAATAAGCGGCCTTGCAGTTTATGCTAGCTAGTGCAAAACCACTATATGCGGGGAAGTCCTTTGAGCCTAGTAGCTACCCTGGCGGTAATAACGTAAGTAGGTGAAATCAGGACAACCCGCGGGTAATCTTATCACCTTCTAGTGTAGTAGGCTACCTCAGAGACTATAAGTGGTTAGGCTTATACACCCTAAGAGATAGTCCAACCTTTACTGGTTACCCTTCTTAACTCTTGCGGAGTAACCTATTGCTATTGGGGTCTGTCTGTATTATGCCGTTATTTCTCTTTGGAACATCCTTTGTGGCCTTGCTCTGCTCTGCTTTTCTCTTCTCTTTGATCTTCATTTCTGTTGAACTCTACTCCCGCTTGATTGCAATCCTGCTCGAATGCGTCTTCTTTAATCCTTTAGAGCCCGAAGAGGTAAAGCTGGGTCTACTTCAGAAGCTCCGAAGCCATCCAAACGGGGCTCTTCACGCCGATTCGTTAGCGACCCGTCTCCACGCCGTAGCTGTTCGGCCCTCCGAAGGATGCTACTAAGCAATCCAATGGCAAGCGTAAGCGTGATAAGGGTAAATCCAAAGTACACACGGGCCTTTAGGGACAGTATAACTGTAACCCCTTTTCTTTTCCCCTTTTTACACGAGGTTATTATCGGGCTCATTTTTAGGTGACGGTTAGGTTAAACCTACCACTGTTTGTGGTTTTGCTTAACAGTCACTCCTTAAACCAATACTCTTTTGTTGTGCAAAGGAGCAGCACACTTGTACTCTTTATTTGAAGCCTTTCGTTGTAGCCCCCCTTCATAAGGGCGAAGAAATCAATACACAAGAATTGAATTGAATATTTGTGAGTTCTCAACCCTTAGATTCCCTTGCTTTGCTTTCTATAGCAACTGATTTCTCGGAAAGAAGATTCTAACAGATAGTTGAGCTTTTAACCCGGTTGCTTTGGCATACTGGATAATGTGCGATGGAAATTACTGGGTGGGGCTCTTCGGCTCTTTAGTAGGCTTCACACAGAATCCTTTACATTAAAGGTAGTCGAGCCTGTTAGTTTCGGATTGAAGTTCAATTCTACTTTGGGATTTAATACTAGAGTACAAGGTCAAGGTGATAAGTTAAAGCGGTTTAGAGTATATACCTGTTTCGGATGTAGAGAGGTTCAGATCCTTACTCAAGGACTCTATGCACCCAAGTATGCTTATAAAATAGGGCTTTAAAGTTAGGTAGCATGCCCCCTTGCTATGGTTGCTATGGTAGCAACCATACCAAGCATAAACAAACCCCAAGGCTTATAAGCAAGACATGCAAGTCTCTTCATTATGAACTCCAATTGGACTCATGCTAGGAGTTCTCAGAGCAGATAGAGCGAACTCTGAACAGAATACTAGGGTCATATTTGACCAGTCTGAGGGACACTCAGATTATCTTTACCTTTTATATGATCTATTCTTTGCCTTTGTTGGTAGCCCACTCGAGCCACTGATTGGAAGCCAGATAAACGAACTGGTAAGGTTGATAATAGCTTAACAATTAAAACACTATGCTTTCCTTGCTTTTTGTTACTTGATGGAGCTCTTCTATTTAGATGGGCTTAAGATTGTTCCGGGTAACATAGCCGATCTTCTCATGGGTGTAGGTCTAGCATATTGGATTGGCGACCCAGGGTGGCTTGCTCATTCACACCAACGCGTTCACGAAGGAAGAGGTGGAGGTGTGAATTAGGGTTCTAAAGGCGAAGTTCGGTATAGAATCTCGGTTAGAGAGCCGACGCGGTAATCAGTGGGCTATCTTCATAGCTAAGCGAGAGCTACCCAAAGTGCGGGAGCTTAGCATCCTATATGCCCCCTTCGATGGCTTATAAGCCACAAGATTGTGAGGGTAAGCCCAATTCAATAGGTTGCGGGGTGGTAAAGCACGGGCTTCTCTGAACCCCCCCGTTATTAGACAAGGCAGGCCTTGGGGCCCGTAAGGCCACCTTTAGCCCCTAGCATGAATAAGAGGCCCCAGTTAATAAGGTTGTGGGAGGGGGTTGGAGTCTGTTCTTATTTACTTATAAGCTATTGGTTTACCCGAGTTCAAGCTACTAAATCGGCTCTCCAAGCCATAATAATGAATCGAATTGGGGATTGGGGATTAATGTTAGCCTTATTCGGTATATTCTGGGTCACTGGTTCTCTAGAGTTTTCAACTCTGTTCACCATTGCACCTTTAATTGATCCAGGTGTCATTTCTCTAATAGGAATTGGGTTACTGGTCGGAGCTATGGCGAAAAGTGCTCAAATTGGCTTGCACACTTGGCTTCCTCAGGCCATGGAGGGTGAGAAAGGGCAAGTTCTCTTATGTATTCTTTTCTGGGTCACTCTTGTTTTTAGGTATTATCGGTCGATTCTATGTGCGATTCTTCCCTTTTCGCGCGGGAGCAAGAAGCCGGGGGGCCCCTAAGCCTGATAAGACCGGTAAGCTCCTACTCAATATTGGCCTACCTCTTCTGGCCTTGACCAATCTCCATACCAGTGGTATAAGCTGGTGGATGGGCGATTCATCAAGTTCGTTCCGGCTAACATTGCTGAGTGATTGACTCCTGGAGGTTTAGTCCATTGGCTGATGCTCAGGGGATAAGGGTTCAAATTAGAGTGTTAGGTATGAATTGTTTCCCCGATTCATCTTGTGTTGCTAGCATGACTAATTAGTTGATGAATCATAGTAGAGAAAGGGTATTGTGTCAAGTTAGCAGCCCCTACCATGTTTGGGTTGCCAGTGATACTCGGTATATCACTTCACGATGAAAATCAACAGAGGGTAGCCGTTTCTGATGTTCGAACTACAGCCCTTGTCAGATGGGCTCTTATTTGGGGGTTTGGCCCCCGGGCCTCCAAGGAGCCCCCGGCTTCAGAGGCCGGCCCCCCCCTTTACCCCCCGCCCCGATAGGGCTAGTTTTTACTAGTGTCATGCGTGCCTCAACAGCAATGGCTCCTCAGCTTCTGGGTAGGCTAATCGGTCTTATTCTAGGGGATGGTTATATAGGCAGAACCCGTCCCACTTGGAACGCCATATTTCCTTTTCAACTCTCATTAAAAAGGTTCCCTTATTTTTGGCAAGTGTTCTCTCTCCTATGTCACTTCTGTCAATCTTTTGCTTGGTATGCAAAGGAGCAGCCATAGATCCCCCGGGGCTTTAGCCCCTACCATACCAAGCCGCATGCCAAAACTTCATTTTCATGCTACGGGGACAATATACGGTTTAGGACTCGTGCTTACCCTTTCATACATGACTATTTAAGGTCACATAAATGTAAATGGTGTAAAGCTAGTACCTTTTCAACTTGTTTGGGATTATCTTCTTAATGTTGTTGGCCTTGCTCATTGGATTTGCAATGATGGTTCTTTTTATCGAGGGGGCTTCTCCTATGTACCGATGAATACTATGTAATGTTCTAAGGTTTAAGTTTGGATAGCAATCTTCACCACAAAGCAAAAAAACGCCAGTATAGAATCAACTCTAAGAGTGTGGCCCCGTCTACGTGAATTGGTAAACCCTTATATGCACCCTTCTATGGCTTATAAACTAGGCTTGTAATTATTGACAATCTTCCCTACTACCGGTTCTATTCTGTTTAGTTAAATGGGAGACGGGTATTGGGATAGCGCTGGGGGGCACGGTTGTTATCTGCACCGATAACTCACGAAGAGGTATTGCTCTTGATTCTTGTACTTCAAGAGCAATTTGGGCTAATGGCTACACCTCAGCGTCGGTTATCTTCCGGGGGATTGCTCTGTTATCAATCGTATCCGATTTAGTAACTGCAAACCTGGAGCGCCTTCGATCACTCGTTCTTCCGTTTCCTGAGATGGTGTACAAATTAGGGTAGACCGGGGGCGGGCCTACGGCCCGGGATCTATAGATCCCCCACCGACTAGAATATAAGAGTGAACTTGGCAGGAACCTAAGGGCCCTCCAGAGGAGCGTTAAACCCTCGAACAGATTGCTATATGTTGGAACTGCTTAACCGCCTTAAGGTACTTTGTAAGGTAAAAATCCTTGAGTGATGCGGGCCCCAAGGGGCCGGGCGATCCGTAGGATCGGGCGGCCCAAGGGCCCCAAACCCCCCGGCCCCCCCGTATGACCCCCCGCAAGCAAACCAGCAGGATATAGATAGGAGATCCCTTCTACCTCCTCAGAGACTACACGCAATCCAGAGAGACTCCTCTGATGATATAGTCCAAACCTCTAACTAATTAGGGGATTCATAGATCGCAAGATCCATGGTAACTTCATTTTGCCTACTCCTGTTTCTGCCCTTCTCCATGCAGCAACGATGGTAGTAGCAGGAGTCTTCTTATTTCTCCGGGTCTCTCCCTTGTTAGAGTTATCTGACTCGGCTCTCCTCCTTCTTATTTGGATCGGATCTGTAACGGCTCTTATGGCGGGTAGCACCGGCCTATTCCAAAACGATCTTAAACGAGTTATTGCTTACTCAACATGTAGCCAATTAGGAATGCTTATGGTGGCTTGTGGTCAGAAAGGCCTCAGTCTTTAGTCTAAGTATTAAAGATAACACCACTATATGCTGAAAAGTCCTATAATAGGAACAATCAGCAGGAAACCAACATGAGTTAGTAGGCTACCTCAGAGACTATACGTGGTGTATTCTGATTATATCCAAGTCAGAATGAAGAGATAGTCCGGATTAATCACTAAATAGGTTATTACCTGGATTATCTTGATATGGATAGGAGCACCGCTCTATATATGTTCCAAGTACCCATTTCCCTTTTCAGATCTTACGTATCACCCAGTGCGAAGATAGAGATTCCTGAGAACTTGCCTGGTTCATTTACAGAGATTATGACTGGGTTAATGGTTGGAGATGGTTCTCTTAGAATGCATGGTAATCACGCCTTATTATCCGTACAGCAGAAGCATCAAGAATTCGTAGCTTATTTATGGGATATCTGTAAGGGATATCAGATAGTCACAAAAATGTGGGAAGTATTGACTAGATTGGACATACGTACAAATACGACTACACAGATGGCCTATTTCCAAACCTTCACTCTACCTTTTTGTTACTAAACTCTACAACATTTGGTAAAAGTTGGTGATAAAGGTCGGAAAACTGAGAAAATCCTACCAGATACTCATTTAGGAGTTACTTACTCCTATTGCTCTAGTGTATTGGGTTGCTGGTGATGGTATCCTATGATAATCTAAGGGTGGAAGAATAAGCTTATGTACAGACAACTTTACTTTAGATGAAGTTAATAAGCTTATTCCTATCCTATTGGACAAGTTCAGTGTACGAACCTATTCCTAAGAAGGGCAAGGATAATCAGTATAGAATAGCAATACCTAGAGGGGGCTAAAGCCCCCAGATTTCCCTAAATACCACAATATTGGAAAGCCTCATCTACACCCGATATTCCACTATCGAATTGGGTTATAAGTTGCTTCCAATCCGTAAAGGTATATTTACTGAACTTGATAAGTTGTTTAGTGATTAATGTTTAGCTTTCTCAATACAATTCGGCTCTCTTTCATTTGGTTAATCATGCCTTCTTCAAGGCGTTGCTCTTTCTATCCGCTGGGGCTGTTATTCATGCTCTTCAAGATGAGCAGGACCTACGTAAATATGGGGGATTGCTCTCACTCTTACCTTTCTGTTATATTCTGATGTTAATTGGGTCATTTAGCTTAATGGCTCTTCCATTCCTCACAGGATTTTACTCAAAGGAGTTGATTCTTTCCTCAACTTATGGACACTACTCATTCAGCGGGGCTGGAGCATACTGGCTCTCTACTGTAGCAGCTGCATTTACAGCGGGTTACTCTATTCGCTCACTATACTTAAGCTTTTTAACCAAACCCAATGGACCTAAGGTTAATTACATGGGTACTCACGAGCCTTCTCTAGTTATGGCTCTACCATTGTTCATCTTGGCTGTCTTTAGCCTCTTCTTCGGGTTTATAGGTCAAGAAGCTTTTATAGGGGTCGGCTCAGGCTTCTTCACTAATGCCCTATTTCAGCACCCTAATCATGTTATTGAAGCGGAATTTACTGTGCCTTTGGCCTATAAGCTATTTCCTCTAATAGCCACTATCTTATCTTCTTCACTACTCATACTCTTCTACACTTACTTTTCTCACTACGCCACGTGGCTCAAGGACCTGTGGAGGGGTTTATACGTCTTTTTCAACCAGCGTTACCATTTTGATTCTCTTTACTCCTTTATAGGATATAAGATAATAGCCTTGGGTTACATTACAGGGAAATCCATTGACAAGGGAGTACTAGAGCTTCTGGGACCTTTTGGTTTAAGTAAGATGGTAACATCCTTCTCTTTACGTATTGCTTCTCTTGACACGGGTTACATTCCCCACTATGCTATTTTGATTCTTTTAGGCCTGATAGGCTTCATCTACTTTGTTGTAAGTATGCCAGACCCTAAAGCCCTTATACTTATCCTTGGTTTTACCTTAATATTGCCATATTCCCCTTCTTTAGATGATACCCAAAATTCCCCCTCTTAAATAGATAGAGCGCCGTAGAAGCTTAAGTAGCTGGTGGATTTAATGTCCATTGTATGTAATCCTTCTAACTATGGCTCAATGACAATGTTCCCCCCACCCAATCCTGTAGCTAATTGAAGGCCTCAAAATACACCCTTACTAAATAAGGTAAGCGTTCTTAGTAGGACCTAATCCTATCAACTGTAGCCCATCTTCCAACTCTTAATAAATAGTCTAGTTGCTAACTTTGGAAGCAAGTATATACCAGGAGATTATCATCAGCAAGGGTAGATACTAAGTTAGTACAGTTAGGAGAAACCACTTCCTCGGGTGGGGAAGTGCTAAAGGGCAGAGTAACCAAGAGCAACAGTAACCAATAATAGCCGCTAAGCGGGCGGACTATCACTATTTTACTCGTAAGGGACTAAAACAAGTGATTAACACTCAGGTTACAGAAACGTTAATAAGCTAGCAAGTAGCCAGTAGCTAGCGGCTTAGTAACCATAAAGGTGCAGAAAATAACCAAGGATTGAGGGAAGGAAGAACTGACCGTTCTCATTCTGACTAGAATCGATACCGTAGAGAACTAAATTGTCCGCAGCTCTAATAGGTCGTGCCTCACCTCTTGGGCTTGCTATGCAAAGGAGCAACTACCAAGACAAACACAGTGCCCTTTTTCACGTGGTAACTGATAGTCTGTTGGCTTATTACCAACCCCCATAAGCTCTCCGGCCTGAATTGTGTCAGCAATTAGCTTGAACAAGCTAAACACTTTAGCGGTATAGGGTGTCCTGCTAGCACGACATGCTAAGGATGAAGCAGAAAGAAGTCGCCATTTTCCTCTTTACGAACCATTTTTGCCATCTAATCTATGTGTGGTGAGAGCCTAATCTCGCGCTTTCAAGCGATATTATCCCTTCTTATGAAGAAGGGATCTTTTGTTCTGATAAAATCAGTTCCTGGCCTGGAGACGAGTATTTCCCTATTCAGTAGTCAAGAAGGCGTTCGACAGGGTAAGCAAAGAAAAGAAGCACGATTAGTTTTGGAACACAAAAGGCATCATTTCTTATCATCTATTTATGACGATGATTGACGAACCATAATTGCTCTCCATCCCTCCTATATTGAAGATGTAGCAGAATCAATCAAGAAGCTCAGAGGAAACCATATCACAACAATTTTACTACTCACTCTCCAGCTGTCCCACTTTACTCGGGAAGAGGAAACAGTAAGCCTAGTCGTCATGCAGAAGGAAGAAGAAGGCGAAAGGAAAGGGTAATCCGGGGGGATTTTACTCTGCTATAGGTGAGGCACATTAAGAGGGATATAGGACTCGAACCTATTACTTACATCTTGTAAGGATGCCACTCTACCTTATGAGTTAATCCCTCTTTGGCTTACCTAGATTCAGCTCTTCCTCTCTTTCCTCTTCCCATACTGGAAGTATCGTTCTTTTTAACCGAGTGGAAGTAATGAAGTGTTCTCAAGAAGAGTATGACGTTACTCAAGGATGCTTCCCTATCACAAAGAAAGATAAGCTTAAGCCAAAGTCGTCGACTTATTAAGTATATCTAAGTTAATACATGTGGGAATAACAAGATTACATCAATCAATACAATAAGATTGCGTCAGTAATTCGCTAAAATAGTGATAGTCGTAATAAACCTCAAGGATGGAATGACTATCACTAAAGTGGCTATCGCCATTACTAAGATAGCTGTCGCTATCGCTAAACCATGCATCAGAAGAGATTCAATGACTTCACAAGATAGAGACCAGTCAGGACAGGAATCGCAGGATTCTTGAGGAACTTTGAGAGAAGAACTGATCGATTCTACTTCCTCAATAGAGCACCAGTTGTTTGCAACCTCTTGGGATAAAGAGGGAGAGTTTTGAAAGGATAAGAAGAAGTCTTCCCTAAGGAATTCCACAGGAAAACGAGAAAGGAGGAAGCCACTTCCAATTGAGCCTTAGTAGCTTTGAGCTGAGACTCCTTTTCTTGAAGAGGGCATAACGATCATTTGCTTGATATCGCTCACGAATCAGGAATTCTTCAGCGCCATCAGAAGGAAAGTAGTTAAGGAAACAGGGTTTACGAGGAGTCTTTGGAGTCTTTGAAGAGGAAAGAGAAACTTTGGGTATTGTGAGATACTGAAATCGACAAGTGAGCTGTCGCCTCAAGAATTGTCTGTCATTAAAAACTTGGAGTCTGAGAATTTGGAACTAGGAATGGAAGAAGCCTAGAATTTGGAAGAAGGACATCCGAAGATTCTTAACCAGACTCTGAATTAACAGGAACAAAGAGGAAGGATTTTCAAGGACTATCGTCTAGAATAGGGAAACAACCCGATATAGAAAAAGGCTGGTCTTACGGAAGATAAGGAAATCATAAGAGTTTTAAGGGAAATTGGCCCGAAATGACCAAAGAAAGAAACATTTGGGAACGATCGACAAAAGAGATTCCCACGAGGACTTCAGCCAATTTTGGGAAAGCCCAGAAGTCATTAACCTAGAAGAAAAGAATCACGAAGAACAGTATCAGCAAAATCAGTTCGATACTACGAAGCAGCAGAGATAAGACGTTTTACGGGAAAACGTCTTATTAGACTGTCTATAATTGAAGGGAAGATTTCTCAATATAGAGGATTTGAGTCACGAACAGGCATAGAAGCAGGCGAGCTTCAATATGATAGAATTTATCTTAGGGAATCTAAACTTGAGAGAGGATGTTTCGAGGAAGTCAATATAGATAACTTCTAACCCAACCATTTGGAAAAAGGGGTTAGAATAAGAGAAAGGAGTATAAGAAACACTTTAGAGTTACGGGGGGATAAGGCCCAAGAAGAAAGGTTATAAGTCAAAGAGACGGAATGCAAGAGGACTGATGAATACAGATTTTGTCTTTACAAAGACAGGAAAGGCTGAGGAAGGATGCATGGATCATCGGGACAAGTTCCAAGCTAAGCAGCCAACCGCGATAACCAGCCTAAAAGCTTCATAGTAGTCAGAGGCAATATTATTAGGAGATTATGATCTAGGTCCCTGCCCGATGAGGGCAATATCATCTTAATCCTCGCACAGCGATTGCATGACGAAGGGACTTTTCCTCAAAGGGAAATGCTGAACCCTTAAGAGAACATGATCAATTTTGGCTCAACTGATAAAGGAAGAGATGACACCGGGTGTGTGATGGTTTGCTATGTAGCGACATTACTTCCAGGCGATCATAACCCAGAAAGGTTATCTGAGAACGTTACCCTATTGCACCTGTGCAGTCAGATTGTGACAGCATAGTCATTCTCCAAACGCATAACTCAATATCTTGAGATATCGAAATAGGCTACACCATACCTATCTCTACTACGGTAGCAATAAACCTACCAGGATAGTAAAGTCATACATTATCGATGAACCTATCAGGAAGACGGTCTACGAATACCCGACTTCTTTGGCAACTGAGTACAGGCCAAGTATGTTTAGGCATCCTTTAGGACCCCCGGTTGTTACAAGTATAAAGGTTTTGTAGCCCAACTCAGGGGGGGCTAAAGCCGGACTTCACCCCCAGAGGCAACTTACACCAAGATGATCACAAAGAACGGTGTAAATATACGATCAAAGGAATTCTAACAAGAAGGCATATGAAGGATATCATGATAAGCTACAATCATGCCAGAAATAAACTGCAATGCTGCAGTCATTCCAATTGACACTGGCAAAATGATCATCTTTATCAGAGGATATCAATCACCGTTAATCTTAAGAGGACATGAAAAGATGTCATTACCCAAGAGCCTCGAAGATCAAGAGGAACGATAGAGTACATTACATCTAAATGTCATATAAGATTTGAAAGGACTTTCAAGACTAAAAAACTGTTAAGAGATATTTTCACTATTAGAAGACAAATAGGCAAGAAATATAGTCAGAAAATCAAGGACCAACAATAGAAGGCAAGATATATCCGAATATCAAGGAAAAAAGGAGCGATTCAAACAACTTCAACCTTACAAATAAGGAAACTACAAGACGGAATAGCTAAACTTCTGCACAAGAAGAGTCATAATCACAAGTTGCTTCAGAACACGATAAAAACGAACTATTAACCCAATAAAGTAACCTGAACAACTGGTAAGAATTGCGTCCACATAGAGGAATTTAAGGCAGATAATGGGGAATTTTGTTTATCAGTGGTTTCCGGCTTACGAGTAGGGTAGCGAGCATCCGATGGGGTTAGTAAAACCGTTAGATGCCCCTCATTACTGATAACCACTTTGAGTAACGAAACGTAGTCTTGGGGGTGTAAAGCTAACAATAGAGTATGATCATTAGGGTCTATTACGATATAGGAGTTTCCATTGTCAAGTTCCAATACTTCCTCAGGGGTAAAGCCACATTCTACTACCTTCTTACTCCAACACTCATAGCTTCTAAATAACTGACTTGATGTCATCAATGATCTTGGATGACTAAAATCAAGAGAAAATAACAGGTTTCCCCGAAGAACTAATCTTATACTATTAGTAATCATAATATTTAGATTTCAATTAAGTTACATATGAATTGCAAAAATCCATGAATATCTAAAGTCATAAGATTTGTTCACCAACCCCTTCCCCATGAGGTGCCTAGGACTCGAACCTAGATTGGAATCAATAAATGACTTTACGGACCCCTTCTGATTAAAAGTCAGATGCATTTGACCATTATGCTACCACCTCATTCATTCCAATATACAATGAAATAAAAGACTTCAAACTCCTCTACATAGGAATTCACTGCTAAGAGGTAAATACTGCGAGTAATCTATGAAAGTGTAAGGAATCTATGAACCAACTTCAGCGTCAACTCCCTAACAATTCGTGTGTCTGAGCCTACGGCCCAAAAAGGATAAGTTGGGCGCCGTCTCTCTAAGGGCGCCAATTTGCCCGGCTTTCCGAGGGATATGGTACTCAGGGGAACTAAACTTTGCCTTGGAATATGGTTACAAGGTTCATAAGGCTGATTACCATGGGTATCGAGTTCCAGAGAGGTGAAGGCTTTTTACTGATTACATTAAGACTCTTTATCATATCAAAGCAAGCGGGAAAGGCCCGCTTTAGCCCCCCGGCTTTAGGCCCCAGGCTAAGCTCTTAATGAACTCCTTGTATGGCCGATTAGGTATGAAGGACATATTTAACCAATCCGCGATAGTAGAAGATATCACCGCTATTTCTATTCACCATTCTATCTCAATGAATCTTAAGTTTGAGTCGGGGGTGGTTTGGCACCCCCGGCACTTGTGACTTATGATAGAAGAAATTCCCAGGTGCCTGATTCGGTTAATGCTGAGGGTTATGGTATGCACACTAACGTGAGTATTGCAGCTGCGATTACTGCTAACGCGAGGCTAATCAAGGGTCGATTGAAAGATATCGTAGCTTACAGAATCTCTAGTAACAGAATACCTTTTGATTTAAAGTATGTTAATGCGGAGATGGCTAACCTTAAATCTTCAAGATTCTTCATTGCCCCTGGATTATCCTATATAGAGGAGGAAGGAAAAGACCCCACCATTAGAATAGAGGGTATGGTAAACGGTTAACCAAGGAGGGATCAAAATCCTTATACTGTGGAAACCCTGGCATCAAGAAGGTAGAAGCAACTAGGTGGAACCGGGACTGGGAAAAAATTGACGGTAAAATAGCCAATAACAATCTTTAACCTTTACTGGGTATTTTACTAAGCCTTTTGACCCTTCAGGGAAATTGGGTAAGTACGAAACCTCTGATGCTAGACCACATCAGTGGTAAAACATCACCATTGACTCGAGGGCGGGGCTAAAGCCCCGGGGCCTACCCCCTATTTATCTTAAGAAAAAGGTGAAGGATACTTAAAGTGCGCGGATAAAACGTATTGTATCGGCCCCGGGTGAATTGACGTGTGAACCCGCTGGGGAAATTGTTCTCTTTTAACCTGCAATGGTGCTGGCAGGTTGCTATTACTCCACTAGTTACCTAGTAAGGGAGAGAAGAACCAGGGTGAATAAGGGTGTAGTAATGCTCATGACAGGTGGGGGCGGGGCTTTAGCCCCGGGGCCTCCGTAGCCCCTAGTAAGTTAGCCATGCTAGCAAGAGAGGTAAAGGTAGTAGCTTAACCACAGGCTAGTAATAATGGTTAACAATGTCACCAATTATGTGGCTTTAGTGGTAAGGGTCTACCTAATTGCCAGTTATGGGTGGGTAAGCTTAAGTATCTGTTGATACATTTAACCCAGGGCTAGTATGGCTACTATTTCCTAGAGGGTTAGACCCTTGGGGTCTGGAGTAAACCATACTCTAGTAGTTACCCTACTACCATTAACAGATTCTAAAACTACTGGAGATTTTACCACTATCAAGTGAACCTTATGCTTTACAGGAGAGTTATACCTAGTAGGTAGAAGTCTCCTCTCTCCAGTGGTAGTAACCCCTTAGGTTAAATGTACTGAAGTAAAAATTAGGCTTGCTAGCAAGGGGGGGATGTCCGAACTATTTAATGTGTATTAACTCATATGAACCTAATATAGGATATAAATCCTTATATTAGAAGTACCCTTCTTTCTTGGCTTTGAAGCCTAGTTAAGCTATGTTCTTATTACTGAAGCTTCACAGCTTGGTAGTTAAGCTATTTACAAGGGAAGGTTAGCAGGTATGAGGCATGGTAGCAAGAGGCAAGAGAGGTGTCTTAAGCCAAGTAGACCTCCCTGTTACTTGTGAATTCGGGGGTATAGTAAAACAGGTATTACGCAGGGTTTGCAACCTTGTATTATGAGTTCAAGTCTCATTACCTCCATACCTGCGTTTAACTGTCGGGAGCCTTTCTGTGGCACCCTTCTATAAAGCAGCTAACCCTTTCCCTTCTTGTTAACCAAACCGTTGGTTACCTCTTTAGGTAGGGGGGAATTTGAAGTTCATAACCGAAGTAGAAGCACATAATTAAGGGAAAGCAAACCAAAGGAAAAGTAAGCCAAATTCAGAAAGGTAATCAAGCAAATTCAAGAGAAGAAAGAGAGTTTGACAGAAAAGGGGATTTGAACCAAAGAAAGAAGGAAGAACTAGATGGAATCAGAGGGCTGGCCTAAAGGGCCCTTTACCCCCCCTCTGATACCGATGCTATCGGCGCTGCCTTATTCCCTAATATTGATCAACTTCTAAGTTTGATATTTCCCCCCTAATTATCCCCTTTAGGACGTCTTAAAGGTAGTGGATCTACTACTGATCAAGGTAAGAGTAAGGAGGTATCCAATCCATAAGATGGTTCAGAAGGGAATGGGGTCCAAGCTGAAGGCAGGGTAACATAATGGTGAATGAGTAGGACTGCAATTCCTTGAATGAGCGTTCGAGTCGCTCCTCTGCCTTATCTTGACTCTTGGGCAGGTTACTTCCCTTGCTACCATACACCTGGACCTCCCATTTTATTACCTTCACAAGTGACCTGAATATAATGACCCTTTATAGGTAACCCAAGTAGTGGTTCCGATTGATCGTCCCTAGATTAACTTCATTGTCGGCCACCGGATCGAGTTAACTGGGGTTCTGGATTGGTTAAAACAAGTCTATAAAAGGAAGTAAAGGGGGGGAGATATAAGAAGTTATAGGGGCGGGGGGCCTAAAGCCCCCCCTAAAGCCCGGGGTTATCTGAAGCCCCCTAAAGGGCCCAGACTAAGCTAAAGGGCCACTTGTCCGGTGATTCATTGTAGGTAAGGGTTACTTGTAAGTAGTGGTAGGGAAGAGTAAAATAGGTATAGGGAGTAAAGTAAGCTAGTAAGAGATCCCTATCTTCTAGAGAGCCTTTCTTCAAATTAGGGAGATAGAGGAAATAGGTATTAAGAGTAGTAACCCTTTTCCACAAGAAAGAAAGCAGGCTTTCCTACCTTTGCATCTCTTCTAAAAGGAAAGCACAGAGGGGAGAACCAAGAGGATACTCTCGTTTGAGCCTTCTTCCACTCCTTAAAAAGGCAGCTACTAGCCTTTAACCAAATATCATTACTCTTTTCTGCTGAATCTTACCGTTGGGTTGGTCTTCCTCCTCTTAAAGTAGGCTTCGGTGCAAGCAAAGAGGGGAAGGAGCTGAAAGCTACCACTCTTAAGTAAGAGGAAAGAAGGGTAAGGGTTGGTTAAGAACAGCAAAAGTTAATCTTCTTAAGAAGATTCACTTTACACCGAAGGTCTGAAACTACTACTTAACACTCCCTTCTTCTATTCTTGCCTTAAGGCAAGTCTTTTTCCTATCTTATTCGATTCTTATCAATTCTTATCAAATCTTGTGTCTTACTTCCCTCTTGAGTAGTCTCTCTCTTGAGTAGCGTCCGCTAGTTGCAGAGGCAACTTACTCAATAATGATTTGACTTAAAACCTAAAGGTTTTATGGGTTATCCTTTAAGGTTTTACCTTACTTTCTGATAGAAGTTGGCTCTCTTGAAGTACCGTCTTTAGTAACCGGGAAGTAGACTACTTTTTGCCGGCGGCCGGGGGGCCTTTAGCCCCCCCTAAAGCCCGGGGAAGCTGGAAGTTGCACCATCCTACTTTCAGCTGCTTAATGATTGCCTTACCTTCCTTGGCTTCTAAAGGAAGAAGCCTGCTTTTATCGCTATAGAAAGGGACTGAAGTAATTAAGTGTAAGGATGCCTACTTTCAACCGAATCGAAGAGGAGGTGGTACGGAGGGGTCGTAATCAGGTACTATCGTACCTATCTACTCGCAAGAGTCTAAATCATTCCCATCAGTTTGATTCATTCATTATGTTAGAAGGGTTGAGATAGGGTCATCGGCCACCTTAGAATCTCCCATTTCAATCAATTGATAGGAAGCGCTAAATTAATTGCTGCGGGGTTAGCTACGATTGCAATGGCAGGAGCTGGTGTAGGGATAGGGGTCATATTCGGGGCGCTTATTAGTGCTACTGCAAGAAACCCTTCCCTAAGAGGTCAGCTATTTTCCACGGCCATTTTAGGATTCGCCCTCACAGAGGCCATCGCACTCTTCAGCCTGATGATGGGCTTTCTTCTTCTATATGGTACTTAGTACGGCATTTCTCTTTCAAAATTCCCCCTATCCCTCCCTTGAACCTAACCACAAGAAGTTCAAATAGGCTAATTTAATCACCAATTCTTTTTGTATGCTACCAACCATGCCTACCTACCAAAACTCGACTCTTGGTTAGACGAGCTTCGATTAGTGTTCAGACGAGCCCTATAATGCGAAATAGCTTTGATTGGTATCAACCCTAGCCGTAATCGGCGCTAGGGTTCTGCCTAAAGGTAGTGAGGTAAATAGCATGGTAGCATAGCAAAGACTAAGAGATGCCTGTTTATGGAATAATCATGGAGTCCATATAATCTTGAGCAAAACCGGTCCGAATTCTACTTGTTATGAGGGGGTAAAGCCGAGGCCCCCTTAGGCCCTCCTATTTCCGTTTCCTTGGGTATATCCTTCTTGGTAATTACCATCTAATTTATCTCGTTCTTCCTTTGGCTCTACTTACCTTCATTTTAAGGATTGCCCCTAACCTACTCCAAGATTCCGTTCTTTATCCTTCTTTAATTGACTAAAGTTCCTAGGGGTGGTAAAGCACGGGCTTCTCTGAACCCCCCCGCCTTAGTTGAAGCCTAGCTTTAGAGCCTTATTTTATAATGCATAGCTATTGCTTTCACAATTTGAGAAATCACCCAGTTACAGGCAAATCAAATCTTTGATTCATCAGATATCCAAGAAGTTACCTAATAATGTTACTTACTTGAGGTTATTCCTACTTGAATTGTTGCCATTTCTGGCTCTGGTATCTGCTATCTTTGTTATTACGGCGGATAACCCAATCCTAGGTGTCCTATTCCTCATTGGAGTCTTCTTAACCGTATCCGGTTACCTTGCTCTTATTGGACTTACCTTTCTTGCCTTAACTTACCTCATCATATACGTAGGGGCTATAGCCATTCTATTCCTGTTCGTGGTCATGATGATGGACTTAAACCTCCTAGACCTAAGTGAGCTTCCCTCGGTCTCTTTCCCTGTAGCCGCTATCTTAGCCTCTTCCCTTTTAGCCTCCTTGATTTCTCTTCTCAACCAGTGCAACATACCCTTTTGGTTTGACTCTCTTAATCTGATCCACCTTATTCCCTCTCTCTCTTCTACCTTATCTTGGTCTTCTACCTTTCACCTAATTGAGCATCTCCATGTTTTGGGTTTGGCCTTATATGTTGCTTTCCCCTTATTGCTCATTATAGTTGGGCTTATTCTACTGCTAGCAATCATCGGCCCTATAGTCTTATGTCTTTAGAGCACCCTGATCTAACAGATATCTGTGTGTCATAAAATTCCCCTAACAGCCTGTGTTTTGTCCTATCTAGGTATGCCATAAGCTGGCAGATAGAAGAATCTGAAGTGGCTCCTCAAATGGGTTCATGGCTCACTAGATTATTATGAGCCACCAATTTAAATGAGCTAACTCCCCTCGACTGAAAGAGATTCTTATTTAAACCATACAAGATAATGTAAGAAACCCTCTTAATCGAGGTATCCAAGAAGTTATCCTTAACTACATTTCAAAGTTCATATTCCTATTGATTCTCCTAGGGGATTTTACCTGCGCTCTGTTAATCTTCCTTTGATCTTTACTCCTTTGGCCTTAATCGCGGCTGTAAAGCTAACGTCATTTTATTGGTTACTTCAAAGGTGAAGAGTGGCTAAATGATTCAGTGATTCTTTCCTTATTGATACCGGCTCCAGCTTTGGTTAGCCTACAGGTTCCTTCCATGTATCACACTCCCTCCTTCTTTCTAGGAAATAGTAGTTCCTTATTTTAGAAGAGTAACCCTTGTTATTAGTAAGTAAGCTCCTTCTATGAAAGATTCCCTCTTTGTTCCTAGCAAGCGTGTGGGGTAAAGGCCGGGCTTCTCTGAAGCCCCCACCCTTATTCCTTCTTAAGAGAGTAACTAAACTTGCCTCCTCTAGTAAAGAGTAGCCACATTTGACCCAAAACTATACAATAGATTAACCTACTTTACCCTAACCCAACTTTAGCAGAGATAGATAGGTAGAATGCCTTCTTCTTTACCCTTACCTTTCATATAAGCTGTCCTCCTTGTTATAGAGTAAACTTACCTCCTTGCTGGGTTAAAATAAGGGTAAATCAGGTTAAAAGCTACAAAGGTGTTTTTGCTTAAGTCATTGGGCCTGTAGCTTAATGGGAAAGCTTCAACTTGTCAAGTTGGAAGATGTTGGATCGAGACCAACCAAGCCCGTTATGAATAAGGTAATTCAAGTTAAAGGGTAACAAATGGATCACCCCAATATGAATTGCCAAGTTACTTAGGAGTAGCTTCAAGGCTTAACTCCCTTAACTGTCACTATCCCTTCTAGTTATTAAAGCATCCCCTGGATAAAAATGTCCTTTAATTATGGGTTCCTCCCTCCCTTGAATGGACTTGCGGTTAGATTGCTCCCTTTTCCCTATCTAAATAGGGATTCTTAAAGGTGAGAGTGATTAATAGTGAGTCTTATTCCTAACTGATGTTAGGATTGATTGAACAGATGTTTTGTTCATCTTATTATCCTAGGGGAATTGAGTTGTGCTCTGTTAATCTTCCTTTGATCTTTACACCTCTTGCCCTTATCGCTGGTTTTGCTAATACCAAATCTATTGCTTACTTCAAGGGGTTAATCTCCCTGTTATCCTTGCTATCTTTGAACCTGATTTTCCAAGGCTTTACCATGAGTAAGCCTCCATGATACCTCCATCCTCTTATGCTATTGAATCTTATTATGTTACTTCATCTTCTAATTGCTATAGTCAAGATGCATACCTCTACTTCTTCTAAAGGGGCTGAATCTAAGGGTTAGATACAAAGGTGTTCCTTTTTCCTGATGGATATGAAGCGAACCCTATTATTTTGCATGCTAGCAAGGCAAGTAAGGCCCGTGGTATTGGTATGCAGTATGAAATTGAACACTGTCTTTCTATTCAATGGTAAACGTTACCGATTGTCCTTCGTACCTCTTTAGCTCGTTATTGACGTGGTCCATTTCTACAGCTGGCTAAATGGAGTAATGAATCAGCATGCCGGTATGATACTCTACCTTGCCCAGAAGGGAGGCAATAGCTCAAACGGAAGAGCATTCCGCTCATAACGGTCAGGTTGGTGGTTCGATTCCACCTTGCCTCTGATTCCTTCGGTTACTATGACCCTTATCCAAGATGCCCTTACCTCTTCAGCCAAGGCTAAGGAGCCGGTGAACCTTCCCTCTTTAGTAACTGTACACGGGATTTTTTACGTTCGCTAACTTTAATGTCGTGTTAGTTGAAGTCGAGCTTATAGGGAGGAATTTGGAAGCTGAGATATCAAAGGCAAGTAGAATAGAAGGAACAACTCTAACACAAGCAAAAGCAATAGGTAGCAAATTAAAGGTAAGGAAGGGATAATCAAGGAAAAGTAGAAGAACATAAACGTTCATTTCGAGAAAGAGGCAACGGCGATAGCAGATGTAATCAGAGGGGTGGCTTAAGCCGGGGCTTTAGGGGGATTCATATAACCCCCGGGCCGTAGGCTACCACCCCGGCTTCCATAGCATGAAAAAGCAAGAGCCTTTGACCCCTTCCTAGCTGCGCCAATTTTTGCCTTTGGTATGGTTGGGGATGATTGATTGATCCCCCCGTATGCCCTTAAACATAATGAAGTTCCCCCTGTTTATGCTTGGTATGGTTGGTATGGTTGGTAGCATAGCAACCATAGCAACCAACCATAGCAGGGGAAGGCCCTTGACTACGAGACCCACCAACACTGGCTTGATGACTAGTCGTGGTAAATTGGTTTAAGGGACTCAACGAATGGGAGTAGTTTCTGAAGGGTTGCTAGCAAGAGGTTCAAAGCTTATCGCCGGAGGAAATCGTTTGATAACCCACGCCTTGCTACCATGCCCTTCCCTTATCGCGTAGTAAAAAAGGGAGGTGGAAGCGGTAGAAGGGTTTTGGTCCGGGGAATTGGGAGGGATAGAAGGAGTGAATTAGATTGATTAAGGGAAGGTTACGTGAGGAAAATGGTAGCCCTGCTGTTTTTAAACAACAGTGCCAAGTGCGTGTGGGTTCGAATCCCACCGTAACCAGCTTAATCGGTATCCTTAAGCGAGTGGTCCTATCTCCCCTTTCTAATACCTGCTTATCTAATTGACCTCTTAAGACTCCCCTTCCATCCCAAGTGCCTTCTAAATTGATCTGGTCTTTCTTTCCCCTTAAAAGGGGTGTTAAGGGAATCCTACCTCCACGGGTTAGGTGGAGATTCCTCTTTTCATTTCCTTCTAACTAAAAGGCCATCTGCTCCTTACCTATTTCGATAACAAGAATCTTGCCCTCCCCTTTTAAGTAGAATCTGTCCTATCTCCTGCCTGAAAGTAGTCTTTACTAAGGCAACTCTTTCTTTTGGATTAAAAGAGCCTTTAACCATACCTGGTCTTAACTATCCTTTCTTCTTCCAATGTAAGGAAAGAATCACCTTGTTTAAGATTAAGAGAGGAGTGAAAGGTTGAAGGTGATGGTTAACTCGTTGATTTAACCAAGTTGCTCCTTAATCTCCACATGCCTTCTCTCTTTAGCAGTGTAAACGGCAGTCACAGAGGGCTATTCCCTTCCTCTTAGCTAGAGTAGTAGCCGTCTTTTGTTGTGCAAAGCCCCCCGGGGCTTTAGCCCCTGGCTTCATATAAGCCCGCTTTAGCCCCTACCCTTATTTTACCTTTGCTGATGAATCCAAGGAGTTGAGCCACTTGGTTATTGAATACCCAATGGTTGAAGATAGGTTAGAACAATCAATAACTAGAGCTGTACATTGGGTAGCAGGGGATTGAAACAATTTCAATCAGATAGGACAAGAAAAAAAGGCAACCCCAAAGGGGAATTTTGGATAACAGGGGGTTCACCACCCCCCCAATAATAAACGAATATGAAAAGGAATACCCATACGATATCAACGAAATCACCATGGCTTTTCCTTTTGGGAAAAGGGTGGACTATATCTTATAGCAGCCCGCCTTAATTAACGTATAGTCTCTGAGGATTCCTTACACACTGGTTTAAGGGTAACCTGCGGGTTGTCCAACTCCAATCTTTAGCCTTTTTAGGCTTACCCTAGCTAAAGGAGTCAGGAGATTCCTGCATACAGTTAATTTGAATTCAAGCTCTTAGGAGTGAGCTAGAACGGCATTTAAGTTTGCCAGTAAAGTATAGCCCCTTCATAACCAACGTGATGGTGGTTTGTCAAATGATAGTTCATTAACCGAAATAAAGCAACAGTAAGGAAGATAGAACCAATTATCACGTGCGCGCCGTGGAAGCCAGTAGAAAAGAAGAAGCATGTGCCAAATGCACCATCGCTAATCGTGAACCCTGCTTGATAATACTCATATGCTTGAATTCCTGTAAAAATCAAAGCAAAGATAAGAGTAACTACCAGACCAAGTATCGACCCTTTACGGTCCCCAGCAATAAGAGCATGGTGAGACCAAGTTACAGAAGCCCCCGAAGATAAAAGCAGAATAGTGTTAAGAAGAGGCAACTCAAAAGGGTAAATAGGCTCGATACCTGCGGGTGGCCAAGCACAACCAAGCTCCACAGTAGGAGCTAAGGCAGAATCAAAGAATGCCCAGAAGATGGATAAAAAGAAGAAGACTTCGCTCACGATAAATAGAATGATTCCCAATGATAGCCCTCGTTGCACTGGCTTCGTATGGTGACCCTGGAATGTGCCTTCCGCTATGCAATCCCGCCACCATAGCCCCATAGTAGTGAGGGTGCCGATAACTCCTAAGGTTAAAAAGAGTCCAGCGTTGGCTACCCCATGGAAGCTCATCACCCCAGAGAAAGTAGTAGTAAGAAGGGCGAAGGATGCCCCTAAGGGCCAAGGGGAAGGTTCTACTAGATGGTAAGGGTGAGGTTGAATAATCATCTTAATGATAAGATCCAGCTACTCTGCCCCCTGACAACTTATTCATGATTTGAATCCTGCCCTAGAAACCTAAGGCTCTGTCTAAAAGACAATCCCTGTCCAAGGCTTTAAGCCCCTCCCTCCATTAGCTCATGAGTCTCATATGCCACCTTAAGACTTGCTTACTATTGGGGGGCCCCCCTACGGCTTCAGATAACCCCGGCAAAGGGGCCGTAGGCCCGCTTTAGCCCCCCGGCTTTAGGCCCCTCTGATTCCACTCGTTGGCCTTCTTTCTACGAATATCAACGTAAGAATGAACTTCTATCTTTGATATTGGAAAGAAACTTCTCCAAACCCCCCCTCATTCCTGTTATAACAGGAAGGAGGTTACCTTGGTACTCCCCCACGGGGCTAAGGCAGATACCAATAAAAGAATAGAGGGTGCATCCTTAGAACTGTTCTAAAGTGATACTTCCTCTGAGCCTATAGTAGGCTACCAGTACTCCTAATCCTATCGCACTCTCGGCAGCCGCAATCGCTATAATGAATAAACCAAATGGGAGGCCTATTAAGTCATCAAAGAAATAAGAGCTCTCCAAGAATACCAGGGTGGTAGCCAGGAGCATTAGCTCTATACTTAGGAGTAAGTTTATGAAGCTTCTTCGGTTAATAAGGAAACCAAGGAGGCCAAGAAGGTAAAGCACCAGGCTATTTGTCATAAGAGAATTATCATTCAATTTAGGTTACATATGAATTTCTTCTCTTTATTAAGAGAAATAAGGAAGGTTACTAAAGAGATTACTTACTTCATCGAGTAAGTTAGACACGTTAGGGTGGGGGGGGGGGCTAAAGCCCCCCCGCCCGGGTAACTGCTAACTCCTGCTCACCACAGGTCAGAGTTACCTCCCTTAAAGTGATTAAAGGCAACAAGGCCTGATTCTGAATTCAAGCAGGTGATAAGGGAGGCCATTAGGCTAGGAAACGGAAGGCTAAGGCAAGGGAAGGGAGAGGCAGAGTAACCACCCTTACGGGTTTAAGCGGTAAGCCAGCTTACAAGGGAACCTTGTACAGGCCGGTAGTAGGGGGGCCTACGGCCCCCCCCCAACACCCTACCAGTTAGCCAGGTTAAAGCAAGGTAGGGGGGATCTACGGCTCCCGGGCCTTAGGGGCCCCGCTACCATGTTCGATCCTAGTAAGAGAGAGTTTAAACAGTGACGAGACACAAAGGAAGGTATCTACCAAGTCTTTAACCACCTTACCCATGTCTTGGCTACATCCCCTAAGCTGGCTAAGGTAGTGACAAGGGTTTAACCAGGTTCCAATTAACCCGCCTAGTGCAGGCACAAGAGTTAAATCAGTATTCCAAAGAGACCAAACAGGTAAGCAAGTGAAGCAAAGGACAGTGAATGGGAACAGATAGGCTATAAGAACTCAGGAAGCCATTAAGGCTTAGTTTCATCCCAACAAGGAGGCAAGGAGGCATGGGATAGATATAACCGGGTATCTACCATCTAGGGATAGGTAACTAGTAACCAATAACAGCTATCCAAGGAACAGTTAGGGAAACGACACAACCGAGGGGAGAAGTGAATTAGTAAGTAACATAAAGAAGGGGTTAACCCAGGAGTAGATAACAAACCAGGGGATGCCTTAAAAGCAGCCCAACTAAAGCCTAGTAGCTACCAGATAGAAGTAACCAACTCCAGGACGATAGGCAGACGAAAGAAGGGACTTACTTCTGATCTGAAAGGAATACAAGAGAGGTAAAGAGGGGTGTAAGAAAAGGCACAGTTAAAGGGAATCGAAGAGAATGAAACCATTCTCATCATAAGACCAAGAGATCAACTAGCAATAGTGCCAATAAAACTGATGTGGCGCGAAAATGAACACATTAAACCTACCATCCCTATCCCTACACCAGCTCCTGCCTTGCTATGGTTGCTGGGGGTGGTTTACCATACCAACCATATCTCCTTTTAATACCGCCTTGCCTTTAGTAGAACCTTATCCTCTATATTCACGTAGCTTTTTAAGTCTTATAAGACGAATGGTCAGAACCAAGAGTAGCTAAATCTGAGAGGGTATTTTCAATTAAGCCAATGAGAGGTACGAACAGTAAGAAGTAGGAGAAGTAGAATGTAGAACACGCTTGACCAATAGTGATAAAAGGGGGCTCTGGGTGTTGTGACCCGATCCACGTAAGAATAAGGAAGTTAACCACAAAACCCCAGAATAGTAAACGCATAAAAGGACGGAAGGCACAAGATCGGACACGTGAAGTGTCCAGAAGGGGCATGGTGAAGAGAATCAAGATGGACCCTATCATAGCTATTACCCCTAGTAATTTCGAAGGTATGGCGCGCAGGATTGCGTAGTAGGGGAGCAGGTACCATTCTGGTACGATAGAAGCTGGTGTCTGCATTGGATTAGCCGGAATGTAGTTATCAGGGTGGCCTAGAGTATTAGGCAAGAAGAAAACGAAAATAGATAACACAAGGAAAAAGACGAAGAAACCTACCAAGTCTTTAAACGTATAGTACGGGTGAAGTGGAACACGATCAAGGGAACTACTAATTCCCATCGGATTGTTGGAACCATTTTGGTGGAGTGCAATCAGGTGCATGATTACTAACATTAGCAGGACAAAAGGTAAGAGGAAATGCAGAGAGTAGAATCGGTTTAAGGTAGCATTGCCTACAGAGTAACCCCCCCATATAAATTCGACTAAGTCTGTACCAAGCCAAGGTATAGCCGATAAAAGGTTAGTAATCACAGTCGCCAGGTTTCTCAATCAGACCTTTTCTCTAGCTAAGAGAATTCTCTTTGATCTAATCGACTGTACTTTAAAACCTAAAGTGAGGATTTACCTAAAGCCCTAGATACTGAAAATCAGTAAGAAACCCCGACTATACATTAAGCACCATCGCAGGCACCTATCGGCGAGCTAGTCTGTAGCAGTCATACACTTAACTGACGGTCTTGGCGCAAAGAGAGGCGGTATTGACCGTTAACGCCGATATCGCATATCCTCAAAACTGATTTTCTAGTGTAAGTTGCACCAGTCTCTAAGAGAATACACTACATATATCACTAAGCTTGCTTACGCAACATACTAGGGACTACAAAATCCTTAACAATACCACGAAGAATAGGCATAGACTCAGAATGGATGTAAATAGTCCACTGGTCACGATTTCTATTAGGAGTAGCTACAATATCGTATTTATCCTTAAGAACGGTGCAGAGAAAAAGGACATCGTTATAGCTGAAATTGTGGGTAGCCAGCTTCAATCCGTAAGACATAGCATCTTTAATCCAGACAGCAAGAGCCAAGGGAGTGAAATAGTCTCCAATACAATCTGGGACAATCTTCACACCATCCTTGTAGAAGATTGAGTGAATCCAAATAAAGCTAGAGAAAGTCCAAGAGTGTACCTTAAAATAGAACCTAAGTTGACCGGCCTTTGCGGTGCGAATCAGTAACTTTGGCTTTTTAGTGGAGCAATACCCTCTATCAGAGAGAAAACGCCATAACATCATAAGATACTCAACATTGGAACTCTCCTGCTGGAAAGATATACGAACCCCATTCCCATGCCTCTCCGCATGAGAATCACCTAGTAGAGACCCGAAGATAACAGATAAAACGTCAAGATTGTGCGGACCAATACGGTTTGTAGCCTTAGTACGTGGCATAATGAAAGGCAGAGACATACATGTGGGGCTTTCATGGCCACCCCAAAGTGACATTTGTCCAAATGGTAGGACATATCCGAGGAAAGCAGTAATGACCATCACTAAGAAGATAACTACACCAATAGACCAAAGGAGGGTTCTAGGAGCTCTGAACGAGCCATAATACAAGGCTTTACCAATATGGAGGTAAACAAATAGGAAGAAAAATGAGGCTACATTAGCGTGTAGGTATCGTATTAACCAGCCGTTGTTTACATCTCTCATGATGTGTTCAACGCTGCAGAAGGCTGCATCTATCGATGGTAAGTAGTGCATCGCTAGAGTGACCCCTGTTATGATCTGTAGAACTAGGCAGCTACCTAAGAGAGATCCGAAGTTCCATATATAGGTAATGTTACTAGGAGCTGGGGAGTCTATCAGATAGCTATTTGCTAATACAAGCAGTGGATGAGCTTTAAGCAGCTTCATATTCTGAAATTATCAGGCTAATCTAGGTGAGTTTCATGAGCAGCCAGGGATCTGCTTCCACCTCCCCCCGGCCTTAGGGCGAAGGTTGAAAGGTAACTCGACTCAATAGGCCTTGAAGTTCTTATGCCAGCTCTAAGGCCAATAGTCCGGTGGGTAGTCTTAGACTACCCCGGGGGTTTTGAAGACTCCTCTCTACCTTCACAGTACTAAAGAGGGAAGAAGGCTTCTGAAGATTATTGCTTCAGAGTGAAATAGTTCAAGATCCTTCTATAAGAGATTAAGGGGAATGGGAGGGAGAGAGGGGGGAGAAGGAGTTAAATGATTCCGTTAAATAGAACTGGCTCAAGGGGTATAGTACCGTTAATATCCTGTGATAAGACTGCAGATCTCTTCATCCAATTTTCTCAAGCTTACCGGGCTGCCTAGAGACTCTTTAGGCCCATTTATGACGGATAACGGAAACCCCCCTCGTATTACCGCGGGCACGAGGTTTGGTCGGGACTGATAGCAGAGAGATCTCATCATGCTCCTCTACCTTAGGGATAGAACCTTAATAGGAATCTCCCATCTAGTTGGCTGGATCAAGGTTGCCCTCATTGTCCAATATTCCCCACTGCTGCCGACCCTCGGTCGGGTGGCCCTTGTTTCAGTGCCACTGTGACTGATTACCCTTTCAGGCCAGCTATGGTTCATCGACTTGGTAGGCCGTTACCTCCACCAACTATCTATTCCAATAAAGGCCCATCTTCAGTCGAAAACCTTTCCTTTTACGGCATTAAACCGAAGCTGAAGGCAGGTTCCTTCCTCTACTCACCCGTACGCCATGACCAACTGGTCATTGGACTCGCATGTGTGACGCCACTAGATACCGTTCATCCAGAGCCACGTCCAAGCTCTTACTTATTTGTGCATCCTTAGCACGGGAATACACAGGATTGATCTACAAGTTTTAGCGTAGCGTGCCCCCGGGCCTAAAGCCGGGGGCTTTAGCCCCCCCCACCCTTACGGGTTTTATAGCAAAGAGGGACTAGGTGATAGTCTATTTAAGACAATTGATATAGCATAGACTCATGAAAATAAGGAACCACCAAAGAACGGAAGGTTGCCATGGAACCTTTAAATGCATATACGTGGTTACCTCTATCCCACTTCCAGTGAAAATGTCTCCTCAAGCCTCAAGCCTCAAGGACAGATTGCAGCAGTTGGACTCCTCCCTAGTAAAAAAGGAGTACAGACTACAAAGCCCGATTTGGGGTTTTACCCATCATCCATGCTCCAATAAGCAAGAGAACGTGGAGTAATAAGCTCCCCAATGTTTTGAGGTACGACTCTAATAGAAAAGAGAATGAAAGAGACGTTAAATATAGCAAGAGTTCGAGTATGAAATAAAACCCGCCCATGTGACTTGCCTTTAAGTGAGGAAGTGTCTCCTTGTGAGATACAAAAGGGCTTGAAGAGCGAGTGAAGATGAGCAAGCTATGACGAATGGGGGGGTTCAGAGAAGCCCCCTCTCAGATTAAAGTACACCGCTACAGATTACTTGAACTCCCTACGTAGTTCTTCAAATGAACCGTATTGGTCCAAATATAGACCCTGAGCGGGCCTTAGTTAGCTGCATAATCAAAGCAATAGATTGATAAACGTTAGGGAACACTAACACCTTTCTTCACTGTGATACATCACTGGCTCCCTATTGAGGAGGCCCAGCTGGTTTTCTCCATATCCCTTTCACTTCTGACGCCTTACCCAAGGCCCTTCGATAGGCTGGATAATTGGGTTACTACACAACCAACTTAGCATCATCGACTTGGTAGGCCGTTACCTCCACCCTATGGTGTGTCGTATCCTACAGCCTATTGCTCGATAGGCTCATCACCAGCCGGAAAAGTCCCTATTACCACTACTCAGATTACCGTTACTCCCGATTCCTCAGAATTGGTTTTCTTAAACAAGTCAATAAGGCAAATGAGAGCAAACAACATTAGAAATGAGGCAACGACAGTAGCCGAGGAAATCAGATAGGTGGCCTAGGCGCTTTACCGGGCTTCTCTTAACCCCGGCGATCCTCCGGTTCCCCCCCCTAGCTAGCTTGCTACCATCAAAAGATACACGGCATTCTTTCTCGTTGGCATGGTTGGTATGCAAAGGGGCTTTAGCCCCTACCATAGAATGGAAAAACAGTGCCCCGTTTGATGCGGATAGACACACAACTCGGGAAACCGTAAGAAATTCTGCGGCCTTAAGTGCGGTAGGAAAAGAGTTGCGGCTTGGTATGGTAACCACCCCCAGCAACCATGAAGAACCACAGCATCACTAAGCTCATAGAGGTAAAGCCCCTTTGCCATTAGGGCAGGTTTACCAAACATTGGATTCAGAGCCCCCCTGTTTATGCTTCGTTTCCTCTTGGTATGGTTGCTAGCAAGCATAGCAACCATATTTCTTGGTTAAGAACTGGAGTACCTCTTATCTTTGCCTTCTTTCGTTCTGAAATAGAACTCCCTAATACAGGATAAGATAAGGGGAGGATCTGGTTAGTACCGAGGAGAAGTGGCTTGCTACTTTCAGATCCATTACATGGGTTACCTGGCTCATATCTATTAAGATAGCATCTATTGATACCTGGTTAATCTCGTATAGCCTCCGAGGTTCCCGGTAATCTCGCTTTAACTCGCGATACCTAGATGACTGGTTACCTGCTGATTAACCTATATCCCCTGCCTCGAGTTCGCTGCATTGTCACCTCCAGGGTAGCCCAGATAGAGTCTTTATGCCGCCTGCTAGCCGTGCTGACTCATGACTCATTTAGCCAGCTGCTAAATAATGCTACGTCGATAACATACTACAGAGACTCATAGGACAAGCGCCAACGTCTTCCGTTGAATTCAAAGATAGTCCCATGTTTTATACGCCGAGAGATTGTCGACGGCTTAACATCCAGAGATTTGTCCACCTGAACCGAGTTATGCGGGGGGATCATACGGGGGGGGCCGGCCTAAAGCCGGGGGGGCTAGCCTACGGCCCGGGATCCTTTGGAGGGGTTCATATAAGCCCCGGGCCTACGGCTACCCCCTAGCATACCAAGCATAGGCAGTGAAAGGGGTATTGAGTCGAGCTTACAAGTAAGGGGGCTATACTTATTCACTCATTTGCTTGCTCCTTTGCATAGCACATATCAGGGGGGGCAGTTCCTTGCGGCACGTTGCATCTCACTGTTTATCAACAGGGGGACTGTGTTTTCATTTCACGGTAAGAAATGCCGTTTATCCTTTGAAGCCGGGCTGGTAAACCACCCGCTGGCTTAAGCCAGCCCTCTGATTCCATCTGCTATCGTCCAAAGAATGTTTGATTCTAAATGAATCAAACTCTTAACTTCCTTATCCCGTGTTTAGGATAAACTCACCCGTTAAGTGAGAGAGGGACTCCCTCTTGGATAAGTAGCTACCCGCTACAGGATTCGAACCTGTACCTTGCTATTAGAAGTAGCTTGCTCTGCCTTTAAGCTAAGCGGGTCTCTTATTAGCTTATGGTCTTCCCTTGAGCCAATTCCATTGCTGAATTCCCCAGAACACTATATTGCCGGGGGGAAATTAAGGCCTGCGGGGGATCCTACGGATCCCGGGGCTTAGGGGCCCTTTAGGGCCGCCTCTGGGCCCGGCAAGAAGAAAACGAAAGAACCAAAAGAAGAGAAAGAACACCCAAAATAGGAGGAATAAGACGAAGAGAAGAGGGCTACATTCCAATACGACCCTTCATTGACGGAGGGCGACAAGACGTTGAAGCTCCGACATAGAAGCCTTACGGATTCGTGTCACGAACTGCTCCTTAGCGTGACCATTCGAGTATCGTGTAGAAAGGATGCCATACCGCTCAAGCAAAATCCCTCGGGGTAAACTACCTCATCAGGGCTAAACGAATCAGTATAGATAGTAACTACAGCGTCACGTTGGGAGTATGACCCATCGGAGGCAAGCCAGTAACCAATAGCAATAGGAGTGAGTAGGTAAGCAACATTATCCGGTAGAACTTGGATGTTTTTCCCATCGACCTGTTTATACCAGAGCTTGTGTAGACTAGTGAAATGAGGCAGAGTAAACGTTCCGAATTGGTAAGACTGATGGCTGTTACCAATTCGCTCGCTTGTAAAAGTTGAACATAAGGCGGAGCTCCTACTATTCCAATGGAATTTAACCTTGCCATATGGCACACAAAGTGCTTGTCCTTCATACAAGTTCTAAAGTGGGCGTCAACCCCATTGAGACGAAGACAACCAACGCCTCCTTGGATAAACTGCCCCAAGGCAAAGGGAACACCCTAATCTTCAATTATGGACTCTTCTCTACCCCTTCTGGTATATTCTACTATACGTTATTTAGCTACGATTAACATGGTTACCATTAAGATGACCAAAATGGTCACATCAGGTAGGGATGGGATATAAAGGATAGGATATGATGAATCCTTGTAATTACATTTGAAGCAAGGGTAAATCAAGGTGAGAGGATATGAGAAGGAGTCGAGCTAATGATAGCGATGATTTCATTTTGGTTGCTTATCCCCTTTGGTAACTACATCTTAACATTCTCATGAATCATATCCACCCTGAGTCTATCAACCCATTCCTCTCATGAAGTAGAAGAAATGGTATCAGCCTCTTTAGTCACCCCTAAGGCGCCCCTAGGAGGATGGTTAAACCCAGTTTATATAGATGCCCTTAGTAAATTAGTTAGAACTAAGCCTGCACCCTTATTTAACTTCAGAATCTATCTAATGGGGTTATTTTAAGTAGCTACTTAGTAAAGAAGAAGAATGAAGTGTATCACGAGATAAGACTCCAGATAAGAAGGGAAGAGTTCCATTATTAAGAAGGGATAAGGTGTGAAGAAGGAATAGTGAACCAAACCAACTACTTAAGTAGCCTCTTCATTTCCTCCCAGATTGGTAATGCAGTATATTTACTGCATGGTGAACGTAAAGAGGAGACTCAGTTAAGGTAGTTAAAGGGAGGTAGAAGAAATCAAAGGTAGCGGGATGGCAGGTTAAACCTGGGGATGACCCTTGCCAGGTTCGAACTGGCGTTTAGGCAGTGAAGTTGCCTTGTCCTTGACCTCCTAGACGAAAGGGCCTTCCTGGGTCTCTTCTCCTTCTCTTCTTAAGAACCTAAGGGAATACTTAAGGGGGGAATTTGAGATTCTTTCTATGGGTAAAGGGCGGGCTTATTCTGAAGCCGGGCTTTAGCCCCCGCCAGGGTCTGTAACCACAAGGGAATTCACACTTTCTAAAGCAAGTTGTGTGCACTTAATTCCTAAGAGGGAAGTTAATCCTTCTGCAAGGAACTAGTAAGGATCAAATTGCTATCAAATTGAACACCTTTAAGACTCCTTAGTAAAGAGTTCAGGATGGAAGAGGGATTGGATGCCTTCTAACTTCTTAGTTACTTAAGATTCAAGGGCTTGAGTGATAAATACCGGGCAGACTGGGATTTGAACCCAGGAATGCGTTGAGCATTGCCTCTTTTCAAGAGAGGCACCTTTAACCAAACTCAGTCACCTGCCCAGATTTTATACCCCTTGGGGTTAATTAAGGGGGGGAATTGTTAGATTGGTTCTAGGTTAGGGGTAGGCCCCGGGGCTTTAGCCCCTAGCAAGTTAGAAGAGGAAAAGCAAGGAGCAATAAAACCTCGATGAAGGGGAAGTAACCTAGAAATTCTAGGGGAAAGGGTTGCTTAAACATGGACGTTATCTCTTAGATAATCTCGCACATCTAGGGCATCATCGAGAAGATCGTTCACCTCAAAATACCAACATGGTTCTGCAAAGTTTGCAAGCTGATACTGAGTATCGTATAACGGTAGTTAAATCGTCTACTTCACTAGAATATGGAGGGTGTATAGGGGGGGCTTCAGAGAAGGGCGGCTGGGGGGGCTTAGGGGCTTCAGAGAAGGCCGGGCTTTAGGGGGGTTATCTGAAGGCCCCGCCCTAAGGTGCCCCCTAAAACCTAACTCCCACTGAACTAATACGCGGCACATCTGATACAAACCCTCTGCCTGGTGTATTGATTCTTCTTCGAGAACTCTAATGCCAAATGACTTCTGTCAGTGTACCTAAGATTAAGATACGCAGACAACATAATAATGGGATTCTCAAGCAATACCCCTGATTCTACCATCCTTAGGGATCGAAGACAAACAAGGGATCGAAGGATCAACTGCCCCAGGATGTAGTCTACATCCCAATAAAGAAACTATAGGAACAAGTCTAACTTCGTTGGGTATGTTACTAAACAGTAACTTGGGAATTTATGTCAGTCATCATAAGACAGAGACTGTCAAGTAGCTCACGTTTCCACCTCGTGGGACGGAGGAATGCTGGACTTCGTCCAAACCTATTATATAGGTCTCGGTCATATCGGCACCTGAGCCACCTAATCAAGAACGGTTTATGATTTGGAATGGCTGGTATAGTCTTCCCGGGCCGTAGGATCCCCCTATAGGCCCCCAGCCCTATATTACACATGTCCAGATGATCAATCCAATATTTCTACCCTTACCATAGCTTGGATAAAACCTGGTTCTAATTAGATCGACTCTGCCTTCTGCCTTTGGCCTTTTGCCTTTCCCTAATGAATGAATAACCTAAGAACCTAAAGAGGGACAAGAGAGAAATAGGGCCTCTCTTGTCTTATGACCCGGTAACACTAACAGAGGAGATACGTGTTGGCCGGGGGCCGTAGGCCCGCCCTTAATTCCTTACGGCCCATATACAACATTCTTCTTACTGCTTCTCTAGGGTTTCACCATTCAGAGGAGAGTCGTACCAAGATGAGCAGAGCTCAACAGGGGGCTAAGAACGCGTTCTTTGGTAAGACCCATACGGAGGAAACCAAGGCTAAAATAGCTTAGGGGCGGCGGTAAGATAGGTCGAGCGGCCGCCAATGCAAAGCTTATATACTTATACGAGTTCTCTGAGGGACTCCCTATTCTTCTTCATGCTTGGTATGCTTGGTATGGTTGCAACCATAGCAACCCTCAAGTGTTTTGCTATCGGGTACTCATGCTAGCAAGGCCGGTAAATTACTTGAGATTAGCCCACGTGCGTTTCTCTGCGTATAAAACGGGGGGAGTATCTTTGTCTTCATGGGCTTAGAGGGGCCTTAGGGGGATCCTACGGCCCGGGGGTCTACCGGGTTCCCCCCAAAGGATCCCCCTAGAGCCCCGGGTTAACCCACCCCTCTGACCTCCTATCCCTTCTTTATGCCTCAGGGCCACTTGCGTGGTCCAGTGGGACTCTTGAGTCCCGTTGCTATCGACGTACTATTATTCCTTAGGTGGCTAAATGAGTAATGAATCAGCAAGCCGGCATAAGACTCTACCTGTGCTACCCTGTGAATTTCATTCAACCCTGTGATATCCAAGAAGTTACCTATCATTTCCTTACTTGACCTTATCCTTCCTTGATTCTTTAATCTTAGTAATTCCTCTTCTAGGGAGTATTGCTTACTTAACTCTTGCTGAGCGTAAGGTGATGGGGTCAATGCAGCGTCGCCTTGGACCTAACCAAGTGGGGAGCTACGGGCTTCTCCAACCTTTATCCGACGGCCTGAAGCTATTAGTAAAGGAATCTGTATTACCGAGCCAGGCCAACAAGGGGCTATTCTATTTGGCACCCTTCATCACCTTGACCCTTAGCTTGTTGGGTTGGATACCAATCCCTTTTGCAAAAGCATCTCCCCTTGCCGATATGAGCCTTGGACTCCTTTACCTTATGGCCCTATCCTCTTTAGGAGTCTATGGAGTCCTGCTAGCCGGTTGGTCTGCTAACTCAAAATACGCTTTCATAGGTTCCTTAAGATCCACTGCTCAGCTTGTTAGCTATGAGCTACCATTTGCCTTGCTGATATTAATAGTAGTGATTATTCCCGGGAGTCTATCCTTATCTCACATCATCGAGGCTCAGGAACCGGTGTGGTATCTTGTGCCACTATTACCTATCTGGGTATTATGGGTAATGGTTGTTGTTGCAGAAACGAATAGAGCGCCATTTGATCTCCCTGAGTCTGAGTCAGAATTGGTCGCGGGATTTTTCACAGAGCATTCGGCTCTACCCTTCGCCTACTTTTTCCTTGCGGAATACGGTTCCATGATTCTGATCTCTGTCTTAAGTTCTATTCTTTTCTTAGGAGGTTACCTTCTTCCTGGTGACATATCCACTTCCCCTGTGTTAGAATCTTTGGTCCTAGGTGTCAAGAGTTGTTTCTTATTGTTCCTTTTAATTTGGATCCGCGCATCATTCCCACGGGTTCGGTTCGATCAGCTCATGTATCTCTGCTGGGCTGGCTTAATACCTATTCTTTTTGGATTAGTCATTCTTGTTCCTTCTATTTTAGTAGCCTTTGATATCTTACCTTAAAATTCCCCCCTGATGCCCGGGGCTTTGGCCCCCGGGCCTACGGGCCGCCTACTAGGGGAAAGTATCTCTTAGAGAGTCTTTTTAGTATGTTGCTAATTACTTGATAATTGAATTTGCTCAGAAGCATACTAGGTTTAAACCGAAATTACCCTCTGTAACCAAGAAGTTAGCTGAATGATTGGATTCAACAAGCCATGGGTATTCTGCTTGATCTTTATTGGCCGCTTGTTGGCCTGATTTTATCCCAGGCTTAACAATTCATTTCCCTTCTGATTGCTCTGATATTTATTCGGTTCTTAACTTCGCTATTTCATCCCAACCCAACAAGCTATATCGCACTAGTCCAGAGAATAACACGACACCACAAGGCCCTTATACACTTGAGCAGTTCCTTGAGATGGTGACAGAGCCTGGGGCCACATCTATTCAGCTTTGGAGCAAACATAACCGAATTTCTTACTTCAAATTCCCCTAAACCTGTTCTGTTCTATTTAGACCATAGGATAGTCCAAGTTTGGTCCAGGTTTCCGCTTTGCCACCGAATCCTTTAGCTGCCCTGATACAGTGAAGCTGGTTAATGTGTTAATCATTCGGTGATGTTCTTGATTCTACTATCCACTCTAACGGGGGCTACCCCTACGGCCCGCTTATCTGCCTTCGGTCTTGTTCTATGGATTGCTTCCGTTCTTTGCCCCTTTCTTTCATCCTTCTATGTTAAGGATAAACTAAACTAAACTTCCCCACTTGCTGGGCAACTCGGAGGGGGGGGGCCGGAGTACCTGATACATAGGCTCGGATTGGGCAATGAGCCCCCCCATTTGGATTTTACTCGTGTAATGCTCCCCCTTGGATAGCCTAATGGCCTTCTTTGCCAGCACCCTGCCGATTATGAGACTGATGAGATAGTGAACTTGGCTGGTGGTTGGGCATCCTCAGGGGGATACTTAAGGGGGGCTTTACCCAAATTATCAAGCAATTGGACGTCCAATTGGTTCGAGGATAGCAGATGTAATCAGAGGGCTGGGTTAAGCCGGGGGGCTTCAGATAACCCCCGGGCCGCAGGCTAGGCCACCTATTTTACACCATCTGGTATCGTCGTTGCCTTCTTTCTAACTTGTACTGATAAGTATCTCCAAAATTCCCCCAATTACGGCTAGAGGGATTTGAACCCACACGGTATATCTACCACGAGATCCTAAGTCACGCTTGTCTACCATTCCAACATAGCCGTTCCTTTGATGATACCAGGAGTAAAGGGAGGGGGGATGGTATTTAAGTGTTAAGAAGAAAGGGGCATGACGAGCCCAACACGGTAACACATTGAATGATGGATTTGAACGGATACCAGTGACTGCACTTTGGGGAACTTCTCGTTTAGGGTATCGTGTAATATACTGGTCTTTACCTTTCACCCCCAGCGGAGCAGCGAGTAGACTCAATGAGAAAATTGACTTAAAAGAATAGACCGTAGGAGTTCAACTTCGAAGAACAAGGGTAAAGGAATGTGTGTATAAATGTATGCATCCATCTCTTTGAAGATAATGGGCATCCCCGCAATCCAATAAGCAAGGGGTATTGGAGTTAAACGATCAGCAATATCCGAAGGAAGGAGTTTGATGTTCTTACCATCTTTCCGTATATACCAGAGTTATGGAGTTCAGTAAAGATCGGCAGAGTGTAGGTTGAAAACTGATAAGAAGTAGTAGAATTCCCGCTTCGCTTATCAAAGAGATTAGCAGAGTAGCTCCGACAATGCCTAGATACTCAAAGAGACCAAAAAGGTGGAAGACAAACTCTTTATCATTTTGGTTGATTCTAAGGCGAGCGTCTTTCGCATTAATCTCTAAGCTCCCGGGGGATCCGTAGGATCGGGCCTAAAGGGCGGGGGGCCTAAGCGGGATCCTTTGGATCCCCCTACCCTGCGGCCCGGGGCTTCTCTGAAGCCCCCCGTAGGCCCCCTCACCAAGAATCAATCCAGTGATGAGCTCTAAGATATGAGGAGGGAAGACAATGGCTGCTTTCTTTTCTGGGCCAAAGTGATTCTTTTCATCGTAGCAAAGGATTCAATACCTGCAACACGCCCGCCTATATTGGCAGGGCCTGCTAGCTTGACTCAATTCCCCTTTCACTACTTATTACCCCAAAATCAAAACACCATGGCTTTTCCTTTTTTGACAGGGCGGGGGGGTTATCTGAAGACCCCCGGCCTAAAGAATTTCACGACGAGGTGGTTTATAGTTCCACCTAGAACTCTATGAAAGAATTTCAGCATGGGACACCACTAGATGTTTCGCCCTTAGAGGCCCCTCAGCCATGCAGGAAAGGAAGGGAAGGGAAGGGAATTCCCCTCACAAGGCCTAAACTTAGATTGTCTACCAGGGCCTGCCAACATACCCGCTCCGATGGGTTAATTAGGGGGAAAGTCCCACACGTACCAAACTTAATGAGCTGATCAAATTAGATAGGGCCTTTAGGGGGGTTCATATAAGCCCGGCTTTAGCCCCCCCAAAGGATACACGGCATTGTCTACCGTCGAATTCAAAGAGCCCGTTTGATGCGGCGAGAGATTGTCGGTTGGCTAACCGAAAGGGAAGCCTCATAGTAGTATGAAAATGGTTAAGCAGAACAGGGGATGAGTGAGTAACGTAATATAGGCACAGGTTTAGATTGACCATTATTAGCCCCGCTAAACTTTGCCTTGCTCTCCTCGCTGTGGTTCTTACCAAACATCCCATGGTTAGGGGCTTCAGAGAAGCCCGTGCTTTACCACCTACCCCCTAATTAGCAGCCGAGAGCTTTGCCTTACTCTCCTCGCTAGCTGTTGAGCCCAAGCGAGGGGGGGAATCCATCCCCGGGGCCTTAGGGGCTTCAGAGGCCGGCCTACGGCCCCCGGGGCCCGCCGCCAGTAGTGAGTATGTTATAAGAGGGGCAAAGGAGGTCTATTGCGGCCTGCTCCAAGGCCAAGATTCGTTCCTTAGAGGCAGCTGCCTAGCAAACCGAAGGTAAATGGGTAATACATAAGTAAATACAGGGGGTATAACCTTCTTTGGTTAAATAGGGGGGAATTTGGTCAGAGAGCCAGGCCAAATACTGCTCAAGAGAAACCGCTTCAATAACCACAGGCATAAATCCATGTAACACCCCGCACAGTTCAGAACATTGTCCATAGAAGACCCCTTCACGGTTAATAACAAGAGAGAATTGGTTCAATCTACCTGGGATGCAATCAAGCTTAACACCAAGAGAAGGAACAGCAAAAGAGTGAATTACGTCACGGGCCGTAACAATAAACCGTATATGGGTATCAACTGGTACCACAACTCGGTTGTCAACTTCTAGGAGTCTTAAATCCCCTATTTCTAGGTCAGACTCTGGAACCAAGTAAGAATCAAACTCAATAGATTGACCCTCCTGATCCAGGTAATCAGAGTACTCATAAGACCAATACCATTGATTACCTATAGCTTTAACAGTCATCACTGGATCGATGACCTCATCTAATAGATAAAGGAGTTTGAAACTAGGGAAAGCAATAGCTATCAGAACGAGTGCTGGTGAGATAGTCCAAATAAGCTCTAGAACCGTTCCATGGTTAAGGTATTTGTGAACGATCTGGTTATGGTTCCAATTGAATTTGCGGATCGTGGACATAAGCATCCAGGCTACCCCTACTAAGATAAGAATAAGGTAGAACATGATATCATCGTGAAGTTCTACTATCCCCTCGTAGCTTGGAGAACCCCCATCTTGAAAGCCAAATTGCCAAGGTTGAGCAGCATCATTGGAGCATAGGTTAGACGATAACCAAATAAGGTTCGATAAGAAACACAACATATTTTGATATATCAAAGCTATAATCCGGTTGATGGAGAGTGGCACAAATTCCCTCAGGAAAACCGATTCTTCTGATGCAATGGTTCTATCCGGTTAAGAGCCGTGCCCATTAGACTCGGAAACCGCTATCGGTAACGTAGATAAATCTGCCTGTTCTCCCAAGGGCAGCTGACCGGGCTAGAAGAGTTCGGTACAAGGGAATTGAACGAACTATTGCACACTAGGAGATGGGAGGGGATCCAAAGGATCCCGGGCCGTAGGCTAGCCCCCCCCATCTTTACACATCGCCTTGTTCAGGGCATCTGAGGTTTGGATATGTTCAACCTGCATAGGGCGGGCGGGGGATCCTACGGATCCCCCTAAAGCCCCCGATGTGGGAAGACCGATATACCTCAAAGTGGTGGCTATCGTATGTATCAAGCAAGTACGGGAGCATTTCAAAGGGTATTTCATACATTTGAATGACTTTCACTGGATACCTATTTATTGGATGTATAATTTACTGTCCTTACACTTTACTCTTCACGCAAGATAAATGTCAGTGCAGATTTACTCTACTCTTGTCGAACCTGCAGGGGGAATTGATTCAATCAATTCGATCAGGGGAACGCCGCCAAATCTTAGTAAGAGTCGAGTTGACGCCCGTTGGGCTTGTAAGTGACTGTAAACCCAGTGGTTCATCACTTCTGTTTACCTGGAGGCCGAGGGTTCTCACTCGTGAGACAGTTCCCCCAGCGGTTCACACGCTAATGAGCATTATCACCCTTCGGTTCAGATCCTTCTGAGTGCCACCTTGAAGATTATATCATGTAGGGCGGTGCTCAACAATTGAGGGAGCTTTACAGGGTTTTGATGGCATTTGAATCTGAACAGTGTCAGATTCTTTGGACTCTTATTAGATAACACTCAGAGAACACTAGAGATCCTTATTCCTAGGATGCCAGGGAGGCAGAGCTGGAGACTAATATGATTCAGCCTTCATGGCCTAGCCAAGTCTCTCATCGTTTGTCAGACGGCCCCCCCACTCTGGACTTGAGTGAACTTCAGCCCCATAAGGCCGGGGGATCCGTAGGATCGGGCCCTAAGGGGCAGGGGGCCTCGGCTTTAGCCCCCTCCACGATTCACACTTAAGTGATAATCAGACTAAGTAGTATCCTCATTCGGAATATGGATATTTCCTCGCTATTACACTAGAGGCATAGTACTAGCATGGATATGCTTATCCCGAGTTGGGTTTTAGGAAGAGTTTCACTTGAGGTTTTCACGACTCAAATCCCCGCTGTAAGCGTAGTTTCGTTAGAAACCTCTACGTGCTGATAAGTAAAGAGTTAACCCTATGATGAGCCTTTAGAATAATACCCGAATCCTATCCGCTGTAGGGTAAGCCATTTAAGCTCACCACGTAGAGTAGGCCCACAAATTGACCCAGTTCTAAATAAGGCCCTAAGCCTTTCCACCGTAGATTCGAGTGAACTTAGGATATACAGGAATAGGCTAATAAGGGCAACAAGAACTGAAAGAAGGGTGGCTAACCAGCGAATGGGGTTTTCAGAAGTGAGAGCTAGCAAAGAAGATGGAACCCAATAGAAACCATTCAAGAGGTAGCAGTATGTCCCGTGTGCTTAGTTAGTCAAGCCCATAAAGAGAGAGATAACGGGGGGGGGCCTAAACCCGGCGGGGGGCCCCAACGACCCGATGTTTGAAAAAGAAGATAGATCCTTGAAAGGATAAGAGGAGTAGGAGTAAAGGGGGGGGGGTGGTAAAGCACGGGCTTCTCTGAAGCCCCCCGGGAAACGGTGTAACTAGGAGTTTGGGGCGGTGAACTGGAGGGGGCACATTTCCTTATCAGGAGTCTTCATTACCTAACTCATCATCATCAGAATCACGATTCTTGTCTGAGTCAGGCTTTACGACCCTATCGGGTTGACTACCGTCAAGGGCTACAGGAGGGTCGGTCGTGTTATGGGTATTCATTAGGTTCCGGAGATTAGTTAGTAAACGTTTCAACTCAGAAGGGAGAGGGGGCCAAAGCCCCCCCAACTAACTTCTCCACCCCAGTCTGGTCTCCAGTAGATGAACAGCAAGACCACAAGAGCAAGGAAAAAGACGAAGAAACCAAATCAAATAGGCATAGAACGAGAATTCATTCAATTGAGGTTACATGTGAGTAATGTTGGAGAATCTTGCCCAAAGGCAACTACGCTAAAAGGCTCCTCGCTAACTTCTAGCTGAATTAGCGCTAACTTTCTTAATCGTGGTTAGAAAAAGTGATTCAATTCTATCATTGATGAAGCTTATTGGTAATAATGCGGCTTCAACGAGCCGGGTTAGCCGGGGGGGTTCAGATAACCCCGGCAAAGGGGCCGTAGGCCCGCTTTAGCCCCCCCCTCTGGATTAGGCAAATTACTCGATTAGTGCGGTAAATATAGCCTAGGTATTGGGATAGAAGAATCGAGTGGCCCCCCCGGAATCCCAAGATAACTCTCTATTAAGAATTAAGAGGTAGTAGCACTGAGGATAGAGGCTAGGTATGTCAACCTATTAGCAATGGATTCCATTGCTATTCATCCCACTACGGTGATTTACCTTGCATTATTGCGTGCTTTCTTCTTTGAGGTTAAACGGCGATTACGACTGGTTAATTCACTTAGCCTTAGATTTCACAAGTCGGGTTATTGGGATAAGGTTCGATTATGATTTCATTCTTGATGAAAATTGCCTTGAGTCTATACTTCTTCGTATTCATTTGAATAGAATCATTCGCCAAGGAGTCTTATGGCTCAAGGTGAAAGGATTTCACCTGAGCGGGGGGGCCTAAGGGGGGCTTATCTGAAGCCCCCGCGAATAAGTAAAGCCTACGCAAGATCAAGTGAACCACTGGCATGGTTGGTGGGGGTGGTTTACCACCCCGCCGCAAGCAATAATCAGTGCTCATTGATCGTTGATGCTAGCAAGGACACTTGAACATTCTTTGGCCTTACCCCTTATCTGCCTTGCCTTTATTTACTATGAGCTTCATTCCTTCATAGGAGGTAATAGTAGGGGTGGCTATCCCTAACTCACTTGCTTTCTACTGCTTCGTGCTTTCTTTTATGCTTGCTACCATGAGCAAGTGAAACTGCTCCTTCTATTAAATAGCCTTATGATCAATCTGAAGTGGAATCCGGATCAACCCTGGAGTATCGACACTCTGCTGAGACTCGCCAGCACATCTCGGAAAGTAGACGCGGGGCTAACCAGCCTCTTTTTGGTCATGGGCGGGGGGGGTAAAGCGGGATCCTTTGGATCCCCCTAAAGCCCCCGGCCTTTAGCCCCCCGCAAGAGTCATATGCCTGAGACTAAATCTACAATATCTGCAGCAATGACAGGGCATCCTTACTACGGGAAAACTCACCCCTGAAAGCTTTGCTTTAATTGGAGGCCACAATCCGCGGTCTAAGCGAATCTACCAATTCGCCGCTGAACATACTACTTTAATAGCTTTGACTCTATCCGCCATGGTTGCTACCATGGCAGCTGACCTTTCAGGTATATGAGCTTACGCGCTGCCTGAAGGCAGCTACTCTACCCCATGGTAGTGGTAATCTTTCTTACATTGGCCCTTGCACGGAGTAGCCAAATACCTTAATCCTATTCTTTCTCTTGATGTTACCTTTTCCTTGCTTAGCTCTCCTTCTTTCTTCTTCCTTGTTACTCCGCCCTTTTCTCCTCTCCTTCACATGTGCTCTTTTCTTCTTACCCTCCACTACTTAAGATTCCCCTTCTGAGTGGTGAGTCTATAAAGAGTCAAGGTCTTCACTACTTTTCACCTGCCTTGCTATGGCATACCAAGCATAACAATCATTAACATTGGGGTTGTAACCTATAACCTAACCCAAAGCAAAGGCAATACTACCTATGATTAACCCCCCTAAGCCTTAACATTCCTTTTCTTGAGAAATGCCAGAGTGATATACACAGGGAGTGTAAGTGAATAGGAAGAGTTTATAGTACCAAGAATAGTCAGTCAAATTGAAACATGGATAAGCGAGCATAGGTTAGTGGTAAACCGTGTGCCTTCCAAGCATGATTCGCGTGTTCGAGTCACGCTGCTCGCATGTGAAGGTAGAAGGATAGTATCAATAGATACTAGGTGACATAAGTCACCCATCATAACTGAACCCTTAGGTTTAAGGGAGTCCTTCCTTACTGGCAGAATCACCTGCAACTTAACCTATTTTCAACTACAGTGGTAGATAACTCTACAACCTCTTTAGAGGCTAGCCTTTTGGTTTCAACCGTTAATCAAATGGGGGATAAAGGTAAATCAATGAAGATAAAGCCTAAAGATTCAAATCATGATTAATCAGGGTTCCTGTAAGAATGATGGTTAAATTGGATACTTAGGGGCCCAGGGAGCTTAACTCATTACCCCTTTCTCTTCTAGTCGGGCTCTTCAAAGGATAATCGGCATTGTCTCCCTTTGAACCCCAAAAACAGTGCGTGGCGGCTTGAGATAGCCTGATGGGGGCGGGGGGGTAAAGGGGGCCGTAGGCCGGCCTCTGAAGCCCCCCCCTAGGCCCTTGGTATGGTTGGAACCATAGCAACCTGCTGCCATCTTTGCCTCTGCTATAGTCTCAGCTAAATGTTGGCGCCCTAGAGACTGCAACTTTCATGCTAGCAAGGATCTATATATAGGATAAAGCCGATCAAGCAAATATTGCTCTCTCTCGAATAGGAGGAATTCTTTCTCAATATTGATATGCAAAGGAGCAAGAGTCTACAGTACTACGGTTAGAAGAGTAAAGGCAGAATACCCATATTTCTTATAACCCGAACGGATTGTGCTCTTAGTTTTAGTATCCCCGTTTATATAGCTAGGGTTAAATAGCTTGATACTCGTTTATCAATCCGGTATGAACTCCCCACGTAGACATCTCCTGTTTCCTTATTTAACCACGCATAGATACCGCTACGACCTTTAAGGGTTTCCTTGATTGTGCATCCTCCTGAGGTCCATAAAACTATGGACTGGTTTAAGGGTTTGGGTTAATGATTGTACAGGTCCTGTATATCAGATATCGGCTTGCTAGCGTCAGCTTTGACGGTTAACTCCACGTTCGAGCTTGGGCGCTCCTTACCGGTAGCATACCCTCTTACTTGGGGCTTCAGAGAAGCCCGGGCTCCTATGGATCGCCGAAAGCGTTAAATCAAATTGAACCCATATAACCACGGGATTTAATGTAAGGAGCAGGTTGCACCTCACCAGCCGGAAGGCCTAAAACAGTCTGTGGTCATTTGAAAGCAAAGCGGAAATGAAAGCAAAGTAGAAGGAAAGGGTACTAGCAACACCAAGGCCTAGTAATACCCCTATGAAGAAATTCAGTTCATAGTAAATAAAGGCAAAGAAGATAAACCGGCAGATATAAGGCATATAAGCCTTAATAAGGCAATGGTGTCATCAACGATTCACGCTCACCGGTTCTTGGGGGCCTACGGCCCCCTCCGTTGGAGGCCCCCATGCCAGGCGTCCACTTGCTCATGGTAGCAAGGAGTGGTATCCTTAATAATACGAGGCTCATCTGAGCATTTGAACCTCAACCCAGATGGCTCCTTGGTTAAACAAATGATTTAACCTAACACGAAGAACTGAAGAGTAAACTAAAGAGTGAATTACATTAACACCAATATTTACTCCTATCCCCCAAGCCACGAAATCTAAAGAGAAATGGAATTAACCAGTCAAAACCCGGGGGGGGATCCGTAGGATCCCCCGCCCTTATGGGTCCTGGTAAGGGTTTCGACCGTTTCCTCAGAACAATAAATACCAACTATCATCTTAACCATTTCTTTACTTGAACCTCTTTTCTCAAGCAGCCTACATAACCTCTAAAAGGCATTAATCCTTAAACCATCTTTACACAGCCTTTGCCTCCCTTTTGGTTCGCCCGTAAGATCAAAGGAGGAAAGGGCTAGTCTTTTCAAAGAAATTCCTCCCAAACTAGCTGCGATGAATTTCTTCCCTCACGGTACTAAACTCAGCTTAACTTCTTCCATATCAGATCGGGGCGGATAAATTGACTATCAGTCAATTGTCCACTCCAGTGAACAAAATTGGTAAGAAGAAGAGAGGAGATTTCAAAGGCAAGCTCAATCAACGACTTGGTACAAAACACCACTGAATTCCTTCTTAAGTTCTACCTCCTCTGATACTACTTGGTTTCACTCTCCTCTCTTACCTTTTAAGGGGAGTACTAGCTTCTAACTACCTTGCTTAAGAGCAGTTACTTCCCTACTTAACTATCGCCTACCTACCATCTTACTTTCTAAAGAGTAGAACTCTTCTAAATTAAGTAAGTGATTTGAATCAAATATACCTCCGGATGGTAACCTCTGGAAGTAGGTCCTTACCTTCTGGTTGCATAAACAATTCCTTTGGAATCTACCTAATACGTCTAACAAATAGGTATCTACTGGATTTTTTCCCAAATTTGCCTCAACTTCTTCCTTTTTACTTGGTAAATCAGCTTTCTGCCGGCTTGGTCACAGTTGCCTTCTTGTTAATTCTTATATCCTGGTACTTCCTTCCTAAAATACTACTCCTATTCCTTTCTAGGATACTTCTAAGTAATCGAGTAAATTACGGTGGAATCACCTCCCATACACCATAGAACCCCTTATCTGGTGACCTGATCTGTTAACCCCCCTTGATGTTAGCTAAGCTAGGATACGGCATGGTAGCAAGAGTCAAGGGCCTACCCCAGATCGGCAGTCTAGAGTCGGGTTCCCAGTTACCAACTCAATTCACTCGGCCCCTAAAGAGTGAAAGTACTTGGAATTGGAATCACATACTGAATTGTAGGGATCATTCGGGGGGGGAAACTTTGGAGATTAGTTAGAGGTATCAGAAACGACAACATGAAGTAGGACAGTGCAAAGTAAGAATCAGAAGAAAGAAGGAGACCAAATTAAAAGGGAATTTACTCCGTACAAGGGCCAATGTAGGTAAAATGCCATGAGCTAGCCTCTTTAAGATAGCGAGAGATATAACGTCTAGGGATGCCAGTAAGCTGGGGGGGCCTCATACGGGGGGGCCGGGCTTTAGCCCCCGGCTTCAGATAAGCCCGTGCTTTACCACCCCGCACGGGAGTAAGATAAGGTTGTTTCTCCCGAGGGGGGGCTAAAGCGGGATCCTTTGGTTCCCGCTAAGGGTGTACACTTAAGGATTAAAGTTAAGGATCCCTTAAGGATAGAGTTAATTAGACATTTCAGTTAATGATATAACTATCCCTTACCGTTACAGACCCAACTAGTAAGCTTTTTAGCTAGCCAACTGGCTCATTGCCGTCTTGGGGGCCCAGCATAACCGACGTCTTCACTAGGATATTGGGTCATAGCCAATAAGGCAACCATCATTGATACTCCTTTGGGCACTTGGTAGTACCCCTTTACCCTTGCTACCCCCTAGGTAATTCATTAATGAATAATTACCTTGCTAGCATCAAATTTGAGGTAATTCGAACCTTCATTTCAACCTAGACTACTTCCCTTCCTTTTAACCTCCCTTTTTCGTATCGACATTTAACTTCATTGTTAGGTAGAGCACTTGCTTAGGTTAAATTCATTTCTTACTCTCTTGGGGCCCCGGTTACGGTCAAATTTAGGTTAAATTGGGGTGGGCCTGCGGGCCAGGCAGAGCCTTAAGGGTCGAAGCCCGGGGGGCTTATCTGAAGCCCCCGCATCAAATTGATAGTAGTTGCCTCTCCTTCTTTAGAAACGGGAAGTCGCTAAGTAGGAAAGTAAGGAAGCCTTAAAAGAGCCTCTTTACTAGTCTTAAGAATGGAGGAAGAATAAGTCAATTTCGCTAAAAATAGCTAAAAACTAAGGTAAGCACTCTTACTATGAGTAAAGATAAGGTTTGATTCGTTACACTACTCAAGGGGGTTACTAAAGACTCCTTACTATTCCTAAATAAGGAAACTTCTACTCTATCCTTAACTTCACTGTAAACGTAGGCTTATAATCCCTTCATTAGAATACTTGTTCTCCTTCAATGGTTTAAATTCAAGGGCTGGCAAAGGCTGTAAGTAGCTTTCTCAATTAGAGTCAAAGTAACCCCCTTTAAAAGCTAAAAGAAGAATAGGGGGCCCCCTGTAGTTGCAATCTAAAGCCTTGCCTTTTCAACTCATAACTTTTACGCGGATCGTAGTCGAATGGTCAGACGATCGGTTTGGGTCCGATAGATAGTAAGTTCGATTCTTACCGATCCGATTCAATCTGCTTATGGTTCAAGTCCCTTCCCCAATAATCCGGTTCACCTTTCTATCTAAGGTGATATCCTGAAAGGAACCTACTCTTTACTTAGTCAAAAGAGCACCTTCTACCCTTCTGGTTCCTGAAGTACGGAAGCCGGGGGGAATTTTCCCTAGTTATAGGGGGCTAAAGCCCGGCCCCCCAACATAGAATTCTAAGAGAAAATTTGGAGCTGTTGTTACCAAACTCTTATGTTGTTCTTTTTCTTAAGGAGGAGTGTTAAGCCCGCTCTGGTCGAACTTGGCTGCGGGATCATACGGGGGGGCCGGGGGGTTTGGGGCCCCGCCGCTAGATTCCTATCTACATGGTCGAGGTTACCTGTTAATAAGCGACAGTTTAGCTAGATTAGAGGACAAGCCTACATAATACTCCCCCGTTACAGTATTATACCAAAGGTAGACCCTGCTTTATCTTAAGGATTTACCCTTACTTAAGAGATCCCTTTTTAAGGAAGTATAGGCCGTATACAATATAGCCTTCCACCCGAAATGAGGTAACTTTTATAGTCACTAAGCGGGTTGATCTTCTTAATGGTCCCGCATTTTCTCTTCAATACCATTGACAATCTCAAAATGATGTTGATTTCATCATCTTATGGGTTAAAATAGTTGGCCGGGGCCCATTAGGGCGGGGGCTTCAGATAAGCCCCCCTAAGGCCCCCTAATGACTAATAAAGCCCATTTGAATCTTCTCTTAATCCTTCATAATCTCTAACGGTTTGGGCTGCCAATTAGCTGTAAGTAGCTTTCTCAATTAGAGTCAAAGTAACCCTCCATCCTAAGTTACTATACCTTGAAGATTTGTGGACTTTAGAGCCAATTGCAAACTTATATGCAAGACTTGGATAAGAACCTCCACCTCTGCATAGGTAAAGCCGCCGATACATCAATACAGCCCAGCCTACGGGTTATGATAATGGGCGTCGTCTTGTGCAGCGGGGTGGTAAACCACCGGGCCTCCATAGAGGCCCCCTCCCAGCCCTAATCCCTACTGATTCCAGGTGGGGATTTTGGGAGATTACCGTAGTTTATACTACATAGAAGAGTGGGTGGAGAAACGATATAACGAAATTGCGCCATTGAAGAAGCCCGAAGACATGGCTGCCTCCAACTGGCAGTGAAATAGGACGGACTTTTCTAAACCGAATCGCTCCTTAAGAACACCACATAGAAGTTGGACTCTTGGTAAAGGAATTAGTAGAAGCCCTTCCTTTAGCTTTACTGGCATCTGACATAGCCCAATGACCGAGTCCTTGACGGGTTAGTAGCTGAAGTATGTTGGCAGGCAACAAGGTTGCGGGGGGGAATCCATAGGATCCCCGGGGCTTTAGCCCCTACCATGGCGCTAATAAAGATAAGCTACTTGGCCCTTGAGCAGCAGGCTATGGTTCTACTAAAGCCCTCCTTATAAGGATTTTACCTACAGCTTCAGCCGGTTATAACCGTGGGGGATCCCCAACCATACCAAAGGCCAAGATGAGCGCTTCTAAACAGGGGGCTAATAATCCTATGCACGGTCGTGCCTCACATAATGCAAAGGCTGTTTACTTGTACGAGCTTAAAGCTAAGGCTCTGATTCTTCTTCAAAGAATTCCTAATACACCGCTGAATCGCTGGGTGTTAGTCAACAAAGTATCTGTAAGCGCATCAAAAGGGGGGGCTAAAGCGGGCTTATCTGAAGCCGGGGGCTGCTCTGATTTAATCTGATGTTAGTTTACCCCCCTTTATCTCCAAGAAGTCATCCAATATATGGTTCAATTTCATGCTATCGGGTCTAATAATCTTGCCCTTATTAGGGATTATCGGATTGGTGGTGGTATCGGCTAATCATAGGCTTTCTAAGCAAGTTACATTAGGGGTTACCCTTGCTAACTTAGCACTTAGCCTTGTCCTTTGGGGGGAATTTGACGGCAATTCGGGGGAGTATCAGTTTGTGCAGGAATTGAGTTATGTAACGGAGTGGCAGATTAAATTAGGGGTCGATGGTCTCTCACTCTTGTTCGTAATACTTACTTGCTTTATCATCCCTTGTTCTATTCTAGCTTCTTGGGCTTTACCCACTCCAAGAACTTACCACGATTTATTGCAATCTTGGCCCCTGATCGAAGTCGTATGGGTCCGTTTGAGGGGTATCCCTACTCTACTTGATATCCCGAGAACCTCACATTACCTAATGGTGCTACTTCTGGTTGAGTCCCTTCTGATCGGCCTATTCCTGGTGCTTGACCTGCTCCTCTTTTACATTTGCTACGAGTCCGTGCTAATTCCTTTATTTCTAATGATTGGTATCTGGTCCACCAGTCGCAACAAGGTCAGAGCCAGTTACCTTTTGTTCTTATACACCCTATCTGGTTCCCTCTTTATGTTACTAGCTATCTTAAGCATTTATATGGCAGCAGGGACTACTGATTATCTGCTGCTAACTACTGGTGAGTTCACCTCTTCTGTTCAATATGCTCTCTGGTTAGGTGTTTTCCTAGCTTTAGCAATCAAATCCCCTATCATCCCTCTTCACATTTGGCTGCCTCTCGCTCACAGTGAAGCTCCCTTAGCTGGGTCCATTTTATTAGCAGGGATAGTCTTAAAAATGGCTACTTACGGCTTCTTGCGTATCTTGGTCACTCTCCTTCCAGAGGCCTCTGAGTTCTTCACTCCTTTAGTTTACACTCTATGTCTTATCAGTATTCTTTACTCTTGTTTAAGTACGCTACGACAAAGCAACTTAAAAAGTATCATTGCTTACAGTAGTATAGGACACATGGCTATTGCTATATTGGGGGTTTTCTCTAATACAACATTAGGCATCGAAGGTGGCCTTTTACTTGGTTTTGCCCACGGGCTAGTAAGCCCTGCTCTGTTTGTTTGCGTTGGTATTATTTATGAACGCTGGCACACATTAATTATCCTGTATTTCCGAGGTCTAACAACGATTATGCCACTCTTTGCCCTTCTTTTCTTTATCTTCTGCTTGGCTAACATGGGAGTACCGTTGACTGCCAACTTTTTAGGGGAGTTCTTATCTTTAACTGGGGGCTTTAACCGAAACCCCGTCTTAGTCGGGTTAGCTGCTTCCTCAATGGTGCTTGTTGCTGGTTATTCTATCTGGCTCTATAATAGAGTGTGTTTCGGGTCTTTATCGCCTTATCTTCGTGCTACATTGGATATCAACCGTCGTGAATTCTATCTTCTCTTGCCTTTTGTAGTCATTGTTGTGTTCTTGGGTGTTTACCCTAAAATTCTCCTCGACAGCATTCATTTTTCAGTTTCTTCTTTACTTTACACAACTTTCCCCCTAAAGGGCCGGGGCTTATCTGAAGCCCCCGGGAGAATCATCTTCAAGAATCAAGGCCGACTCGCTGGAGGAGTCTCCAAAGAAGGAAATTCCATTTAGTGGAACCCTTCTCTAGAGAATCGAGATGCGTCCTTGTAAGAGGAAGAAAAGTCATCACCATACTCGTCCCAAAGGAACAAGAGAAAGCTGGACATGAAGTCCACTTGAGAGCGAAGAGAAGCGACTTCGTCAGAAAGGGAAGCTATTTGCTGACTTTTCGAGGGACGAGAAGTAGAGCTATACTCAACGGTATAGGATATTTTCCTAGCAATAATGGACATTTGAGGATTGAATAGATGTTTGGGAAGACATTTTAGAAGAAGATACTTAGTAAGGAAAGCTGTTAAGAAGCCTGAAAAGAAGCTTTGACTTCGCTCAGAAAAATCACTGAAAGTAGGATGGCGCAACTTCCACCAGTCGTCTTGGGTCGACACGAATAAGCAGGAACCAATCAAGGAGTAAACAGGGATAATTCGTTTATCCTCTCACCTTTATCAGAGGAATCCTAATAAGGAAAGGATATTTAGCCATATTCGGAAAACCCCAATAAGGAAGGGAGATCTGATAATCTCAGATTACCGGCAGGAGTCTGCCTACCTAATCTGGACAATCCAAAAATGGCCTAGGAAACTTACTCGCCATTTCAGGGACAAGAAAATTCAAGATAAGCCGTTGTCGGAGGATGAATTCCTTACCATCCAAATGGTAAAACAGAAGTCAAAACAGAAGGGATAAATTAGAAGTTTATCAAGAATTAAGGCTTACAGAACTCGCTATCAGAAACAGGTCTATCCTACAAGGAAAAGACGCAGAAGCGTGGAGCTACCTAGTCAAAATACGCCGAAAGCTCAAAGAGGCGCTTGAATGGTAATATCTAAAGAAGACGTCAGAGAGCAGGAAATAGGAAAACAGCCTAATAAGACTACGTCCAAGAAAAGGACTCTGAAATCTCTATTACCAACGGATAATGAAAGAAGTGTCGAGCTCATACGACAAGCTGAAGAGGCTAATAGGAAGAGAAGAAAGGAAGAAGAATAGTCAGGAAGCTTACCAGCGAAAGAATCCACCCAAGAAACCATGGTGTACTGACTGCTTCCTCAATGGGCAGGAATCCAAAAGGGGGCTACTACTTCACAGAATGTAAGGAAAAAGGATGCAGACTATGATTACAACGAGCTTTTGACCAACTGGTGAACCAGTTCAGATACCAGGTAAAAGTGGCATTAAATGAACTGAAGAGCTTTGAAATAAGGCAAAATTGCCTTAACGGTAATAATCATCATGTTCATTGGAATTAGGATATTGGCTGCTTTGCCTTTCTCTTTCGCACTCTCTTTACCTTGCTATCTTCCTTTCAGCGATACGCTACAAGTTAGTATTATGCTCGTTATTTTATTGGTTTGTCAATCATTTGAAGTGTTGCATGGTGCATAGTACTAAAGCTTCGCTCTTTCTTGACCCTCGCTAGCAGCCAAAAGTCCTTATCAATCATGGTAATACCTCGAGGCTTATGCCTGGTCTCCTCTTTCCTTTTTCGTCAGGAATCCTCCTGTTCCTATTTAGGAATTAAACTACTTTAGAATTTTGGTTGGTTAACTGATTTAGCCTTAAGGCTACTTCCTTTCATTTGCCGCCTTCAACTTTGGATAGTCAAAACACCTACTTTAACTTCAAGATTGATTCTTTCATCCGGTCTTGCTAGCATAAATGGGATAAAATCCGACAACGGCCAAATATACCCCAACATGGTTTTACCGTGTTTCGCCTCTAAGGCGGCCGTAGGCCCGGGGGCCAAACCCCCGCCAAGTTGGGGGGGAATTTTCAGAGGAAATAGGTAACTCGTTGAAGTGATGAAAGGGAGCTGGAGAAGTAAGTAACCACTCAAGGGTAGGAGCCGAGGAAGTGAGAGTAGTAGGAATATTGGACTCAAAGAACGAAGGAATAGCCCAATGATTAGCGGAGACTTGGACACGAGAGCTTAATTGAACGTATAGAAGATAAAGGAATACTAAAGTAGCCATAAGTGAGATAATAGAACCGAAAGATGCCATAAGATTCCAACCCGCATAGGCATCCGGGTAATCAGGAATCCGACGTGGTTGCCCTGCGAGCCCCAAAAAGTGCATAGGCATAAATGTTAAGTTTACACCAATAAATAGAGCCCAGAAGTGAATATGACCTAGCAATTCATTGTAAGGGTGACCAAGGATTTTTGGTGACCAGTAATACCAACCAGAGAATAACGCAAAGACTGCCCCCATTGATAAGACATAATGGAAGTGGGCTACGACGTAGTAAGTCTAATAGAGGATTAGGCTGGACTATATCTTCACCCTCTAGTCTCTAAAGGCTACCAACCCCTTGTCTTGCGTAGGTTACCTTTATTTAACGCAACCGAGCCCCCGACCAAAGGCATGTTTGGTGTATAGTCTCTGAGGAACCTGCTTAGGTTACAGTTTCCTGCGGATTGGGTTAGAATATCCTAGGGATTATTTGATGCCCGTCTTGCTTGCGGCGGGGTGGTAAACCACCCCCAGCAACCATAGCAAGGCCCATCAAGCCTAGAACTCTNTAAGCCTTCCCCGCATACTACCAAATTTAGCCACGACACTTACTTAAGCAGAATCGGTTCTACCTTGTTATTTACGGTTAAGAGAGACTCATGAAACTGAAGTAACTTCTCCCCACCAAAGGTAAGAGGTTTAACCGCTCGAGTAAAGAGATCCGTTACGGTTTGAAGAGACTTAGAGTTGCAAGTTTACAAGATAAAGAAACCTTTACCGGGGGGGGTAAAGGTCTTACCTTATTCGGAAGTTCGAACTTACACTTGATCGCCTCCAGGATTACAGAGTCGTAATTTTGCGAGATTGAAAAGGAGTGATTTCCACTCTGTCTTATGCAGAAGCATCCCTCAGCAGTTGTGAAGCCTACAAGCCAGTTCTCAAAATAGCACAAGGTAAGCAGTGAATCAGGACTTGCAGGAGCAATTACCTCCTGGCTCACATCTAGGTTGCTCTTAACTTCGACGTACTCCTCATAAGTTAAAGACCCCTGTAATTAAGTCTAAGAAGAGTGAATAGTGTATTCGAGCATTAGAAGTCAATAAAGGGTATTTATCGAAGAACTGAATAAGATGAAGGTTTCATTTTGGGGCCTGACCTGTAAGATTCCAATTAGAACGTACATAAACCTTGCCTAATTGAAGAAACTCAAGGTTCGCGGAGGTGTTCTATCATTTAGATGATTATCCTGAACTGAAGAGCTTTCTTTCCTCCAATGGTTAACCTGGATTGACCTATCGCCCGCCCCGTCGTTTCAACCACCAAGAATTGCTCTACTGATTCCCAATCAAAGGGTTTGGAAATGGAAGTAAACAAGGTAGACGCCATGCTTAGAAGCACACTATCGTGCAAGGCGATATCCAATGATGCGTTAGCAAGCACTATACCAGTTAGCCCACCGATGGTAAAGAGGAAGATGAATCCAAGAGCAAACAGCATAGGAGTAGTGAAACGAATAGACCCTCCATAAAGAGTAGCTATCCAAGAGAATATCTTGATGCCAGTGGGAACTGCTATAATCATAGTCGCGGCCGTGAAGTAAGCTCGAGTATCAACGTCAAGACCTACAGCGTAGAGATGATGCTTATTCCGCCAGGGTTACCGGTGAGTAAGAGGCAGAGGACTATATCTTGAGGTTCTCAATTCTCCTTACTTAGGGTTATCAGAAGGGTCAGAGTTGAACCCATCGACGTTGAAAGGGTGAACGTTGATTTTCTTATGCTAGCTGCTGGATTTTTAAGGCTTCTATGCTAAGCTGTTCCTTATTGAGGACCATTTGATAAACTACACTCCAGCGTTCGAGAGAGAGGGGCTTATCTGAAGCCGGGGGCTAAAGCCCGGGGGGCCCCCCAAATTGGGAAATAAGCCAGAATCTGAGGAATCCCCTTTACAGAGTCTGTTTCGTACCGATATACAATGCCGCCCTTGGTCTTTCGTTCCACAATGTTCCAAACAGAAGAAGGATTTGGCCGCCGCCCCTAAGCAGTCCTTGCTACCATGACCATTATTTTGGCCTTGGGGGGTGGTAAAGCACGGGCTTCTCTGAAGCCCTACCCTTGGTAGCATGGGTAGCATACCGGAGAAAAACTCCTAAACCCCGCTTTAAAGAGAGTGTTAGCAGAGCTCGGCCCCCCCCTACGTTGAAGCACTTCTCGGTGTCGACAGACCCAGAGAACCAACCTGATTTTAGTTCTAGTGACACGTTAACCAAAGTAGAGTTAAGAAGGATAGGGGCCAGAGCTGAACTATTATAGGCTTCTACCCACTCTGTAAACTGGGCCAACCTAGTAGCTAGAACCAGGTTACCGTTAAACAGGGCGATTATCTTAAAGACCTTTATAAGCCAATCTACCATATTGCTTGTCGGGGTAGACATATAGCCGTCCAAACCCTAAGTCCTGTATATAATACAAGACGTGCTTCTGAGCTATTGCTATGCAAAGGAGCAGCCATAGATCCCCCGGGGCTTTAGCCCCTACCATGACAAAATACAGTCTACTGCCAACAGTGAAAAAAGAATCATCAGCCTCCGAAAGCCTATAAACCATTCCAAGAAGCCCCGATAACCCTTTTAGGGAATCTTGGAGAAGGCTGAGAAATCGAAAACCCCGTTGCATATAGTCTCTGAGGAACCCTTGTGGGTTGGCTCGGTTTCCTGCTGATTGACTGAGGAGCTAATAGTTTCTTACCCAGCTGAGATAAAATCAAGTAGTCCTAGCCCTAGCTGTCCCAGCATATAGCAATCTATAAGATTCGGCAGTTCCCTGCCGAGAGTCCCATCCTGATGAGACCATACAATAAATCCAAGGATACCAATACTTAGAATGGCATAGCAACCCCTAATCCTCTAAGATACAGTCTAATAAGCTGCCGAGCAAAGGGGGGGCTAAAGCCGGGGGGCTAAAGCGGGCTTATCTGAAGCCGGGGGCTAAAGCCCGGCCCCCCCCGTATGAGGCCCCCCCAAGGAAACGCAGTCAAATTGGACTACTTTTTCCTGTGTTCATCCTAGCGGGAATCAGTTTAACTCTATCCATCCCAGCTCTAGTAAGATGCCCGCCGCTACTAATCAGTTTCATTCCCTCCCTAAACGCTATAAAGTCCTGATGTTTCATATTCTCTAGTGGGTATCGCTCGAAGTGACCTATAATCTGGTTGAGTAGATGATGCTTGTTCTTGCTAGCAGGGGCCGTAGGCGGGATCCTTTGGATCCCCCCCCTAGTGTTACAATCCCTACTTCAAATCCAAAGAATGGTTGAATCCTATGAACATCCTCAGAATTCAAAAGAATCTCGAAAGAAGTCCTACTTCCACTTCAGTGGATTTTAGGATCTTAATCATTTTCGTAAAACACCCTGGGGGCTTTAGCCCCAACCTGTAACCCAGTAAGGATTAAGCTCTTTAGAAGGAGCAGGGTTAGTTTTAGATGCCCTTTGGCGAGAACCGATAACCCCTTTTGACTCTAAGAGGAATAAAGGGTTATTTACTATCATAACACAGGGCGGCAAATAGTCACAGTAAGTGACTTCAACAAGTGAGGACCTCAGGGGTAATTAGAAGGGCAGGTATAATACAGAACCAGAGAATGATAGACGCTAGAAAATTGCTCTTCCTTACAACCCTCGACTCTTTAAGAAGCCAAGGTAAATAGAGGATAAGGCTGGACTGTATCTTCAGGATAAATCCCTTCCCTGGCTCACGTGCAGTCTCTGAGGAACCTAACCTTAATTTAGTTACCTGCTGATTACCCAAAACCTAAGAGTTATCACCTATAAAGTTCTCTAGGCTATAAATCGGTATCCCAGCATACAGTGACATTCAAAAGAGAAGGAAATCCTCTTAGGAGCCTATGGCTAGAGCATCCCTAAATACCCAAAGCAGTTAATCGTTAGTGGTTCTTCCTTTATTCATCCCCGCCTGAATTACAAGGATACGTTAAAATCCTTCGGGGCCTTGCCCCCCCCAGATGCTCTTCCTTTGCATCATCAAGGCTACAGTCTTGAAAACCTCAAATTCTTTTGCTTTTTGAGATTGTAGAGGGTAAGGATACGGATACGAAATGAGGGATAAGAATAGTGACTATGTCTTTTTGGTAACAGTATATACACAGAATGCCGATTGCTTTCCACATAGATGTTCCTTGCAAGCCCACAAGACTAGCAAGAAACATACCCAAAATTCAGTAGTTTAGTAATGAGCACTGATCTTTGGTATGTTGGGCCACTCTGAAAACCACGTGGAGTACATGGCCAACGGCATTGCTCCACCCTTTAGAATTCTAATAGTCAAACTACCCTCCGCATCTACAAAGCCACTAACCCAGTTTGGGTCTAATTGGGGCGGGGGATCCAAAGGATCCCGGGCCGTAGGGTAGAGGAATCCTTCCAGGGTCTGAACAAGTATGTAAACCCACGTTTAGAATTACCTGCTGAGGTATTTAGAAGGCTCCGTTTCCCGCTGGACTGGGAGTTAGGAGCCACTGAACTTTCCTTGCAGACCATACCAAGATAACCAAAAATCGGCTTTCCAGCAAAGGCTGAAATAACATGGCTAACGATTCCGAAGCCAGGAATGATTAAGATATACCATATATCAGGTCGGGTCGACTCATCTTGCAATGAGCTAGGGGCTAACTCATAATTAACCAGACTCATGGTAGTAAGGCCACAGAAAGGCTTGTGCCAACAGGCAGAGCTGATGCCTTTGGGCAGTGAGGAAATAAGCGAATAGTCGACAGTAGATGAATCAGAGGGGATTAAAAGAGAATCGGCATTGTTTTCCGTTGAAGGCTAGCAACTAGCTAGGGGTGCTAAAGCCCACCAACTAGCAAGACGCAGGAGACACACTTAAGGCAGTGGAAGGCCAGGAGAATAGGGACTCAAGGCAAAACACGATGAAGAAGGCCAAAGCAGGCATGGTTGCTGGGGGCGGCCCAAGGCCCCAAACCCCCCGGCCCCCCCGTATGATCCCCCCGCAAGCAAATGATTCCTAAAAAGGATGATGTTTGTTGTTCATCATAGAGGTTGATGAGAGTTGAATTACGAAATGCCCCTTGCATAGCAGGGAAGGAGGAGAGGGGAGGGATCCGGGTGGGGGGGCTTAGGGGCCCCACCTATCTCTTGCCCGCCAAGCAAATCCCTGCAACTAGCATGCCTAAACGGAAAGTTCCTGTGACTGCTAGGCAAGAAGCAAGACGCAGGTGCTCAAGCCACGTATAGTAATACGACTAGCTAGCCCGCAGGGGTCTTTACTTCCCCTCTTTACTTGGCCTTATTTAAGGCTGTACACTTAAGAATCCACTGTGAAGTGCTACTTCCTCCCCCTTAAAATAACCCAAGGGAGTAGAAAGGGGTTTTCAGAAGAGGAGGTAAGCAAGGGGGGAGAGGTATGTGAGGCAAGAGCAGGGAAGGGAAGGGGAAGGGAGGAGTTGGTTAAAATAAGGATCAAGTTTGGCTTCGAAGCCCCGGGGGTTATCAAGTAGCCTCCTGTGAAGCTATTCTTACCCGAACTCCCTTCCTAAAAAAGGAGTTACTGAACATGATTATGTTCATATTCATGAACTGTACACTACTTGGTTTATACAGTGCAAGTGCTTCCCTGGAAGTAGTGTAAGGAGGTAGGTAATCCCCTTTTAATTTGGTAATTAGAACTCTGCTTATCTATCTGGACCTCTCTCTTATTATATACTGGTTAAAGGAATACCAAAATCAGGTTAAGATTCATCGGGACTCCGTCTCCGGGGGGGGAATCCATAGGATACCGGGGGCTTTAGCCCCTACAACCCTGCAACCTCCTCTCCTATCGTCGATACCTTCTTTGAGAATTTCTTTATACGTTCTAATCTTTGGGATCATTTCCCCCTTAATGATCCCTGTAAGACTCTTATGTCAATAGTTGAACTCGATCAGGTCGCTTCCACGAACGGGGGGCCTCCTTGGCCCGGGCTTAAGCTTAGTTCATTCAGACTCTTAAGCCAAATTGCCTTATAGAAGATAAACCTCATTTTATGAGCAAGTGCCCGATTCGAACGAGCCCCAATAGAACATGAGTCTATTATGCCACCACTACACTAACTTGCATAAGAATCAATCGGAGGGAATGGGTACGGCTTCCACCCTTCCATGTTACTCTTATTAATTGGTTAATTGGCTTAAGAGGGCGGCCCCCAAGCCAATTATCGCCTTTACAAGGGGATTAACCGTCCCCTGTTCTAACCAAGCCTTCGGACTTAACCCTACCTCTTGGTTAACCTCCCCGTTGCACTTTCTAAACTAACTAGTTTGTTTTCTATTTGATAGGAATTTTGATCCTTACTTAATGATACTGTTTAGTAGTCTGGTCGGTCTCAATACCGATGTTCTCTTTCTAAAGAGTAGAGTAAAGAGACATTTTTACCCTTATGAAGACCTGATTTTCACCTTCGCGTTAAAGCTCAACTCAAGAGATAGGCAGCTTTTTACCTTATTTTTACCTCGGGGGGCCTATGGCGGGACCCCCGCCCAAGAGCAAGTAAAAGAGGTTTTAAATCAGATGAAATATCTGACCTCACAGGTGGTATTGACCCGGGCTTTAGGGGGGGCTAAAGGCCCCCCGGCCGCCATGCTAGCAACGCTAAGCTCAAAGACATAAACAATCATCATTGTTTACAAGTTAAGTATGCCTTAATAGCCTTATTTACAGGGGGGGCTTTCGCCCGTTTGATACGTTCCACGACTCGTTCACGAACCGTGACCTTGCTACAACTTAACAGGAATCGCCGATGCCACCTAAACAATTTAAATGATTACCAACTATAAAAACATAGCTCAAATAGCTAGTAAGTTTAAACCGTCTTCGGATAGAACCAACTTTCCCCGCCTGATGGACAGTCAGTGCTCCTCGAAGAGAAGTTTCACCGTGGCGTGCTGATTCACGATTACTAGCAATTCCTGCTTCGTGTGCTCGAGTTACAGAGCACAGTTCGTACACTTACTTGGGTTAAGGGTTAGCTCCGGCTCACACCATTGCCTCCCATTGAATGAGTATTTGTGGCACGTTACTATTGCCCACTCCATAAGGGCCATGAGGGCTTGTCGTTGTCCCTATTACCGACGCTCATTGCATCATACCCTGATAATACACGGATCAACCTGTTACCTTAGCTTAATGGGTGACCTACCTCTTTCATCTTTCCTTCCCTATGCTTATGCTTACGTAGCTATCTTATAACCCATAGCAAGTTATTATCCCTGAAGTCACTATGTTCCCTTCTGGTGCTAGCTAGCATAATTAGATAGCTGAACTAAAGCGGCACTCGGGATACACGGCATACTTTGCTTGGTATGGTTGGTAGCTGGTAGTTGGTAGCAGCATGAGGAAAACTAACTAATTAGCACGTAATTGGCAGGGTTTTGTCAATAAGGCCCCCTGAAGCTTTCCAACGAACCTGCTCGTATGTAAATACCCTTTTTAGTTTGGATTATCATATGGTTGAGCGTCTCGTAACAAGCCTCCTTAACACCGACACCCGTGTGAAATCTCAGGGGATTAAGTTAAGATGGTTTCCCCCTTTTTTCCGAATGAATCGTAGATTTAGTAAACCAAGGTAATAGGCAGCTCGTGTTCTCGTGATTTGAATTATCAGGCGGGGTTTCGTTCGTTAGCGGACTAAACCTCAAATTTCACAACACGAACTAAAGACAGCCATGCAGCACCTGTGATGACAATGCACCATTCAAGGAGAGGTGAGGTAGTACGCGGGGTATCGTATTAAACAACATGCTTCACTGCTGGTCTTCAGGGCCGTCTAGACGTTTGGGTTTCAAAGTTGCCTTCTTACTCCCCAGGCGGGAAGCTTAATGCCTTCGCTACTAGGGTGAGACCCCCCGTTCCCTTCCTATAGCCTCCATCGTTTAAGGTGTGGACTAGGAGGGTATCTAATCCTCTTCGCTCCCCACACTATCGTATCTCAGCGTCAGTGGTTACTCAGGATAGGGCCTTCGCCCTAGCGCTCCTCCAGGTATCAACGGATTCTATCCCTACACCAGGAGTTACCTATCCCCGCATTACACTCAAGCTTCGGCAGTTCTCTTGGAATCAGAGGGCTGGCTTAAGCCAGCGGGTGGTTTACCACCCCGGCTTTGTAGGATACACGGCATCGGGTTGCTATGCTTGGTATGCTTGGTATGCAAAGGAGCAGCCATAGATCCCCCGGGGCTTTAGCCCCTACCATAGCAAAAGAGAAGGACCGAAGCCCATATCTAACTAATATCGCACCATATATAAGAGAGAACCCTTAAACCCCCCTGGTTGGAGGTAAAAGTGCTTCGCAAGGCGAGAGGATAAGTTAGTAGAACTGCCCACATACCATTATTGGTAAATAGATAGACCCCTACACGGCCTTTAAGCACCCTCATAAGGAGTTTTATGGCTTCATATGCATGCGGAAATTGTTTGGAATTTCATTATATACCCACCATCACTGCCTCCCATTTAGGAGGGCCTGGTAACTCGACTCAATACCCCTTTCACTACTTATGCCTATGGTTGCTAGGGGCTACCCTACGGCCCGGGATCCTTTGCATACCAACCCGCAACTAGCAAGCATAACCAAGCCCAAGAGGTGAGGCCGTGGCTCTCCCACGCACTCATCCCGGGCCTAAGATGGGCTGGATGCACTGCTGTGTAAGCGCAAGCAATCATGTATTATAGCAGTTGGAAT